AATTTAAGGCAGTATCATTAGGTTTTTGGTTTGAAGATCTAATAGATATTAATTAAAGACAAGCTTTTATTCTAGATATTAGATCTACATTATTTAGCATGAGCAATAAAGTATATATTTTTGGTCTTGCTTAACCTTAATACTAAATATATCATCATTCATGCATCAAGTAATCGCATTTTTGTTTATAGTAGTGATAAGATTTTCTAATCTATTTAGTTGTTAAAGTTTTATCTTATGAAAATTGAGCAAAAACTAACAAATATTCTTTAAATTATGATAGAATTTGGCCAGCAAGGGACACAATTTAGAGAGATTTTATATTGTCAGTACCACAAGTAATGGATTCTTCTTTTCAACAAGAAGTAATTGAATCAAACAAACCTGTCTTAGTAGACTTTTGGGCTCCTTGGTGTGGTCCTTGTCGTATGATAGCACCGGTCATCGATGAAATCGCTGATGAGTATGGGCAAAGTATAAAGGTTGTCAAGATTAATACGGATGATAATCCTAGTACAGCGACAGAATATGGAATTCGTAGTATTCCTACATTAATGATTTTTAATGATGGTAAAAGAGTTGATACAGTCATAGGTGCTGTACCGAAATCGACTCTTGCCAGTACACTGAATAAATACCTAAATAAAAAAAATTATAAACAATAGTAGAAAAAAAATGTCAAGTAAATGTCAGGTGACAAATAAAAAAGCCAACAATGGTTATGCTGTCTCACATTCACATGTTAGAACAAAAAAGTTACAGCAGGTGAATTTACAAAGAAAAACAGTATGGTCAGAATCACAAAGTCGTTGGATTAAAATAAAAATCTCGACTAAAGCTATTAAATCTATGCATAAGTTAAAATTTTAATATCATAATGTAGTGACAAATTAATTATACTATGATATAATTATCCCTGTGATAAAGATAAATAAATTAAATACAGAGAGTTTTGGGAGAATTATATGCAATCTTCAGAGTATATTACAGCTTCAAGCGATCTATATAATATAGACGAGCTAGCATCAGAAACTTTAGTCGGATGGTCTTCTGAATGTTTAGATCAGACAATCAGTTATTATCTAGATTGCAATAATTTTAATATGAAAGCTAAAAACGAAGAAGTTGAGTAGTCAAAGAATTAAATAAGCTTCAAGATAAAATGTATATAAAAAAAGAAGGTACTCAGAGATAGTACCTTCTTTATACTAATGCTAGTATAGCTCAATTGGTAGAGCAGCTGATTTGTAATCAGCAGGTTATGGGTTCAAGTCCCTTTACTAGCTTAAACCAACATTCTGTAATAGTGGCACATTTGCTAATAATAAATAAGCAAAACCAGCACCACCAACTGCTCCTACTAAAAATCCAGCTGTAAATTGTCCCCATCCATCCGTAGTTTGCAATAAGTCTTTTGAATCATCTTTATCAAACGAAACGTTCCCATACATTGAAAGACAAGTAGTAAGAATGATAATCAATCCGACAGCTGATAAAAAACCAGACAGCAAGGCAACATCAGTATTTCTCAAGGGCCCTAATTTATCAAAAGGTCCTACTAGAAAATACCCATGAGCCATACCAATTTCTAAACCACGCAATAGGGGTGATAATCCTCTACGATATGCAGGTAAGTTACTTAATAGGCCTTTTGTAAAACTTGAGGTACTTACTGGTGTAGACAAATTACCGACGAATGGATCATTATTATAAGGTTGAATAAAATCTGACATAAATCTGTTTTCCAGAGGTAAATAAATAAATAATAACTTTAATTAAAGTATATTTTATGATGTAATTAATTATGAGTTAAAAATATTTATTTTACCCCCAATTATTACACGTATGTTAATTTTTTATGTGATAATATATTAATAGCAATAAGATGATTTCGGATCTATCTATACTTTACTAGGGTTTCCTATATTTTAGTAATTATTTCACTATTTAAGTGCGGAGAATATAAATTTATGTCTATATTTATTAGTTACATGCTTTTCATCAGTATCTTTGTTGGATTAGCGTTAAGTTTATTTTTTGGATTACAAGCAATAAAGTTAATTTAAATCTTTACATTATCTTATTATATTAGAAGTATGTATGAAATATAATAATACTTCTTTAAAGCTATTTTAATTGGTAGAATAAATTTACTAAACTGTTTGGTGTAATTAATGGAGAATCTATCGCATGGCACTTGACACGCAAAAAGTTTCTAAGATCAGAACTGATGAGATTTTAGGATCTCGCAGGTTTAGTAATTATTGGTGGGCTACTACTATTTTTCTAGGAGGTCTAGGCTTTTTTCTGGTAGGCTTATCAAGTTATTTAAAAATAGAACTATTACCATTTACAAAATCCTCCGAATTATTATTTATTCCACAAGGTATCATTATGACTTTTTATGGTACTATAGCTATCCTATTGAGTATATTTTTATGGTTAACAATATTATGGAATGTAGGAGGCGGTTATAATGAGTTTAATAATAATGAGGGTATCATTACTATTTTTAGGTTAGGATTTCCTGGGAAAAATAGAATACTTCAGCTGGAGTATAATATACAAGATATTCAAGCTATTCGTGTAAGTATTCAAGATGGATTAACTCCAAGGCGTGAAATTTATCTAAAAATGAAAGATAAAAGAGAAATTCCTTTAACAAGAGTCGGCCAACCATTGCTATTGTCTGAAATTGAAGAGCAAGCAACAACTCTCGCTAAGTTCTTAGGAGTAGTTTTAGAAGGAATTAACTAATTATATGCTATGCTAAGATATTGTATAAAATTATGTTGCATCAATATTTTTGTTATATTGAGTATTAATTATGATATTATAATAAGTGTCGCATAGCGGGTATAGTTTAGTGGTAAAACCTTAGCCTTCCAAGCTAATGATGCGAGTTCGATTCCCGCTACCCGCTTATATGAAATAAAATGCTTATTCTCTAATTTCTTTAGAGAATAAGCATTTTATTTCATTAATTGCATCTGGCTGGATTCGAACCAGCGACGTCCTTTTCAGGATGGCGGATTATTTGAGTCGATTTTATGATAAACCTCTCTTACAAAACCGTACATGAAACTTTCACTTCATACGGCTACTACCTTTCTAGCTTGGCTTTATTATAATACCAATAAGCTTCATAATTAATGTTTCTAAAATAGCTTATCATTTATTCTTATACTAATATAATAATTTATTATGTAAATTATGAAATTTACTCAATAATAAACTTTTATTCTCTTGAAAAACTTTTTTATTGATCAAAGTTGATCGTTTTGTATACCATCTGTATAATATTTCTTCGACTATACAATATATTCTATTTTTCATATCTAAATCTACTGTCTGATTAAAATACATGTACCAATTGTATAAGTCGATATAAATCAGTTTCGTAGATAGTGAGATTGATAAATGATTGCTTGATCTTAACTTTCTTTTCTGATTTTTATGATAAAGTGAATACTTAATTTTACGAATAAGATTTTCAATAGCTTTCTTATTAGGTTCTATTATATATTTATATTTATATGATTTGATCTTGTTAATTAAACTAAATTCAAGTATTTGCAGCTTACTTGAATCTGTTTGAATATTATTTAATACTATCAAATTTGGATCACAACCTACAACTATCAAAAAGTTCTGAATATCTGTAACTAAATAAAAATATATTTGGCAATTACCAAAATAAAAAAATTTACTCTTATCGTAAAATATTGCAAGAAATTTACAATTATTATTTATTTTATATCTTAATTGTGTACATGAAAATATAGACCATTCAAGACCCGCATAAATAATTTTCTCTATTAATCTGAATAACTTATCTTCTTCTGGAAGCAACCATTGCCAACCTGTTCTATTATTTATTAGAGGCTCTAAAAAACTTTGTTGATCCAGCCATAGATTTATATTTGACACTATAGACGGGATAGTTTGTAATTTTTTATATAAGTATTCTTTAGATATATATTTTAGAACATGCTTATTGCTAATTATTAAACCACATATACTATAAGCTTTAAACTTAAAATTAGTACAAAAAAATCTTTTTATTCTAATATCTAACCTATTTTTGCTGGTATTTTTAGACTCATAATATAATGGCTCAAGTTTAGCTGTCCACTCAGGTTGCAAACATAAGTACACAAGATATTGCTTAACTTTATCTTTAAAGAATTGTAAGGATATATTTTTTTTACAATTAAGTTGTTGTAATATTGCAAATTTTTCTTGATTACTAATTAGATATTTTTCTTCATCATAAACTAGATAATACTTATTAAGGTTTTCAGAAACATTTTGGATTGCTATCATTTTTATGTAATCACAATCAATTAAATAATTCTGTAGCTTATGTACAATTGTGAAATCACATCTCTGTGAAGCTTTATATATTCTTCTTTGAAGATTGAATAACTTTTCATTAATCTTATTCCAGGGCAAATCTTGCCAAGTTATAGAATTGCTAATATTAAAGTATTCCATTTGTTTCTTCTCAAAATTACTATATTCTAGAATAGGTGTAATACGTCTGCATTATTTTGCTTTTTATTACTTCTCACTAATATAAAAGAATTCATTGCCTTAATTAACCTTACTAGTAAAAATAACTGCTAAGGATCTAATCTATTAGTTACTCCGTTCCACATTTTCTTATTCTTAATCAATTTAGATCCCACTCTATATACTTACTTCCACTAGGATGAATTATACATAAATCAACTCATAATGACTATGCTCCAGGGAAAATATAACATTACTGCAATATGTTATATTGCGTTAAGTACTTTTTACAAGGGTTCGTTTTCCTAATCTTATTGATTTTCCAGTTAGTCTGCTTTATTCGGGGATATATAAGGCTGATATACCATCAAATTGACTAACTGAGTTTATTCATAATTCTGAATAGCTAGATTTTAACTAGCAAAGAAAATATAGTTATTTATACTAAACTTAATGTTTAATTACTCTCAGTATACTTTTTAGTTAGCTTAATTAGTCTAATCCGAAAATTGAACCTTTGACACCTAAAAAACGGGTCGCACATGAGTCCGCTGCCTTCGGCCCCTCGGCCACAGATGCTCGTATATCACAATTATAGTATAACTAAATTGTCTGAAAAATCAAGATGCATTTATTCATTCATATTGTGATAAGTGGCCACAGCTGAAGGAGAAATTCTATTAAGATATCGAAAGATCCAGTATTTAAAAATAGTATCCAAAATGACAGGAAAAGTAGAAATAAAAATAAAAATGAAGTCTCTACTTTCTGGTAATCCAAAATGTCTGAGAATTACTTCGATGACCACCTCCCAGCCATGAGGAGAATGAAAGCCCACAAAAATATCTGTAAATAGTATTATTAAAAAAGCCTTTGCTGTATCACTTAATCCATAGATTAATTCATTAGTGAAAGATTTTAAAATAGAAACTTGTCTTTTTCCTGTAATAATAATAGAGATAAAAATAGTAGCTGAAAAGAGGTCTGATAATATGTTTTTAATAGCATCGGAACTTTCATTAGCATAATTTCTTGCAAGCTCAATAGCTTTGTGCCCCATTCTTTCGTTTATCATCGTATTCGATAAGTGAGGTGTTTTGCCTATCAATATTTCAAAATGTAGTTTTTCCTCAAATCGTTCTAATTCAGCAAAAGCTCTTTCCTCTTGAGATTCATTTAAAAAAATACTTGGCTGTTCTTTATTCCAGAAGTAATTAATACAAGGACCAAATATTAAGCTTTTAGATATTTGATTTGCAAGTATAGGTACTATAAAGAGAAATAGTACATATTTTACAGAGGCAACTGTTTGGTATCTTGATATTTTGAATTCTTCTAATGCTTCTACTTCAGCATTCGGATCGAGCTCTTTTTTAAATTTCTCAAAAATTTTGCTAATTGATCTTGGTATAGGTCCTATTTTTTCCAGTGCAGATTGATTAATTTTTTTTAGATTCCAATATTTCATACCACTATTTAGTTAAAGTACATAAAAAAGCATAGAACATCACTAGAGTTGATGTATAATAAACTGATAATTGTAATAATATAATAGATAGGCTAACTTGATTTATGATAAACAAGTCTAAATTAATGAAAAAGGCAAGGCTTCATATTTTTTGTTTTACTGACATTATAAAGATTTTAAACTATATTTTTATCCTTTTGAGCCTATTCCTTTTACAAAAAAACTATCAAGAACAAAGAGTTTGCAATTTAGCTAAAGGTAATAAATACCCAGCATTCAGCCTCAATACAGTACCATTCAATAAAGATAAATCCAAGATAATTGAAGCCATTATTATACATGGTATTAATAATATAACCATTAAAAATAAAGTTTTGTCGTATTTAAGGGTAAAGACCGCTATTTTAAAAAATAAGAAAATTGCACAAGTACATGTTTTGAATATTCTTAATTGCTTAAAAGACTCAGGTTTTTTTACTTCAATAAAGTCATCAACAAACTTAAATAATAATAAAATCCAAATCCATATTCACCTATGTCTAAATCCCATAGTACAAAGAATCAGAATTATAAAATTGTCTACTCTACAAATACCAGAAACTTATACTTTATCATTGCTATCCCTTCAATTAGGTTTGCCAAAAAATTTTCGACTTATTTCAAATAGTTTAGGAAAAATGCGATATTGGTATTCAGCTAGAGGATTTAGATGGGCAAAGGTAGAATTATCAGATCAGTCAGATATTCCTTCCGAAATAAGTATAAATATTAATGAAGGCATTATTGGAAGAAGCAAATTAACTTGTATAGATTGTTATAATGAAAAAAAAATATCTCTTCTAAATCAATTAATTCGAAAAGAATTAAATATAAATGTGGGAAATGTTCTAAATTCATATAGACTTGAATCTGGTATAATTCGGCTTAGAGAACAAAAGATTATCTCTAACTGTAGCTATAAAGTAAATAATAATGCAAACCAATTGGTTATATCATTGCAGTATAGCCAAGTTAAAGGCACGACTACTTGCTTTTTTAATAGAGTTTATATAATCTCAGAGACACTACAGAATTTACTAAATTGTAAAATCCGCAATTCTTTACATTATATACTAGACAAGCAAATAACTTATGGATCTACCAATAGATTAAGTCCTATTTTAACAGAAATCATTTATCCTAATGATTCAAGAATTAATTATACAATAACAAGATTAATATTTTTTAATATTCAAAAGTTAGCCTTATTATTTTATGGATGGTCTTTTGAGAATATTTCATTCTTCTCAAGCAATTACTTGGGGTTCAGACATTACCTCTACAACTCAATTATAAAAAACAATACTTTATTAATTGATGTGCGACTTCATTATCCCTTTCTTTTATTTAATTTTAATTACCGACACCCTTTACTAAAGCCTAATAATGAAAACTATGGCCATATAAATGTTAGCATCTTTAAAAAAATATCTGAGTTATATAACAACAAGCTATTAATCTTACTACAAAAAAGTAATGATAAAAATATCCATGAACCACATTCTATTATTCAATTGAGGGGAGTGGAAATTGATTGTGGACACCAGTTATTCACAAAAATTTCTACACTAGAAAATATATTGATACAAAACCTTCTTTACCAATATAAATATTTATATAAGAATGTTTCTTTATGGAATCTAAGAAATTTTACAAGCAACCATAATTATGATGCCTTACATAAACTTCATAGAATAATCAAGCAAAACTTAATCTGTATAAAAACTAAACTAAAATATGACACTATAGATCTAACTTGTAGACTTAAGCCTGGCAAGCTTTTTGTTATACAATCAAAGCATTTTATACCCACTAGACTAAATTACTTCAAGCAAAAGAAAAGACAATATGAAAACTACTGCAATGAACTAAATATTAAATATAAGCAAATATCAAGCATACCACAAATATTAAACTTAAGGCATGAAAATGCTTTAGTGTTATGTTCACAATTAAATGTATTAATTGGAAATAAAAACTATTTGCCTTTTTATAAAGATTTTATGCTTGTGAAACCAAATATTACAGATAAATACAGTAATAATCTAGTCAAACCGATATTAGGCTTCTACTTACTTAGTATGGAATATCACATACTGACACCATATCATTCATCTTTATTTATATTTACTGAATATACTAAAAATTTAAAGCTTATGATCCATAATCCAATACAAAACTATATACAAAGAGATATTTCAGATAATAGCTTCAATAATTTTATAGATGGCATACATATAGGGTTAGGTGTACAGTTAAATATTCCAATACAAAAGATTCCTTCTCTAAAACTAGAATATAGTATTAATATAAAAGGGAAGCAATCTTTGCATACAAGATTAACACCAATATAAAATAATAAATATTATAACTAACAATGAAATCTTTCTTAAATCAGATAGAAGGGAAATGGATTTCTCAACGTACTACTTATTATATGAAGAATAATAAGATCGATAATAATAAGGCAGAATTTATTATACGAAAACTCAAAAATATTGATAGCCTAATACAAACAAATAATCAATATTCTGCACAAGGAATGCAGAAGTATAATGCATATAGTATTACGTGGAATTCAATACCAAAAAAAAATATAGTTTATAATATTTTCTCTACTGATTCTGACTTACATGCTGGTAGTATTCGAAAAGTAGACAATCAAATATATACAAAATATAATTTTTATCTAGAAAATTCAAATTCCTTACAATTAAATTATGCAGAGAATGATATACAATCGACAGAAAAAATTCACCTTGTCAACCCAAATTTACGTATATCTACATCTATTGTAAAAAAATTTGGCAAATGTATTGCTATATCATTTGCTTCGGAAATAAAAATAGATAACATCTCATAATACTAATTACAAAATACTAATGGCCTACACAAGAATGCCATTAGTATTCTTATTATATTTAACATGCTAATATTAGTTGATATCTAATCTTACTTATTATTATTCTAAATCTTTTCTATTTGGATTACGTGAAGGATCATTTGACAGAAATCCAAAAAAGAATAAAGAGATAAAAAAGATTACAGTAGTGTAAACCAAGATTTTAAGAGTGAACATGAGATATTTCCTTAATGAAGATATTTATTAGCTAATTTATATCTGAGTACTGCATAATATTGTATATGAAAAAAAGACAAAGTTTCTCAATTGCTATAAAAAATAAACAAGTTTATTTATAGATTAAATGAGCAGGATGTAATCTATATATATTAACTGATATGCTTTTATTGAAACAATTATTAAGATCTTTATTTTCCTGAAGAGATAAAGAGCCTTCAAGAATGATGTAATCACCTAGCGAGTACAATTCAAAGATGTCCTGGCCTACTTTACCTTTCGCTAAACCTGTAACATACTGTAAAAATAAACCTCTCTTATTATTAGGCAAGCTTATTGATAATTTAGTTGAGTAATTACCTTGATACAATAATTGCTTAGGAGGTTGTACAATTTTGCCAGTCAAAAAACAAATATTCATAATATAATAAGCTAAAAATCTATATCTATTTTATCTTGGCTAGACTTATAATTCAATTCTTTCAATTTTTTCATAACATGCTCAAAGTATTCTTGAAAATATTTTTCCAATGAACCGATCTCTGCTTTATTTATTTGAAAAAGAAGATATACTTCATCCATTGAAGTATTAAAATAGTCTCCTCTAGTTAAGACCTCTGCAAAAGCTAAACGTTCGGAAATATTCCAGCTCCATTGGAAAAACTTTGTAAATTGACGAGCGAATTTTAACACAGTAATTGATATTTTAGAAATTTTTGATCTTTTACCTGAAAGCTTTTCACAAAGTTCTATTATTTCAAAAGATGTCCAAGACCTACTACCAACTAATGGGAATATTCTATTGATTGCACTAGGAATAGATAGACTCCTTACAGCAAACTTCGCGACATCTTGTGTATCCATATATGCAATAGGGGTCGATTCTCCTGTAACCCAAATAGATTGCTTCTCTAAAATTGGCAATGCATACTGACCAATTAATCCTTGGAAAAAGCCACATAAAGAAAAAATAGTATAACTCAAACCTGAATTACTTAACTCATACTCTATTTTTAATTTAAGCTGCATTAATGGTATTTCAGGGTATTTGTGGGCATTGAGTATTGAAAAGAAAATATATCTTTGTATCTTTGCTTTTTTTGCAGCTTCTATGAAAATTATTTTTCCTTCTAAATCTATTTTGTTAGCATTATATAGATCAGTAGGACGAGCCGTAGATGCATCAATTACTGCAGTTACTCCACATAAAGTAAATGGTATGGTTTCTGGCAGCTTTAAATCACCATAAATTAGCTCAGCACCCCATTCCTTTAAAAATGCTGCCTTTCGCAGGTTTCTTACAAAGCACTTTACTTGAAAACCTTCATCTAAAGCTCTTCTTACAATTTGCCGCCCCAGTGTTCCTGTGCCGCCTAAAACTAATAAACTCATATTTATTATTTGCCTATATGGGTAGAGAGGGACTCGAACCCTCAAAACTAAAGTTGTCACATTTTGAGTGTGATGCGTATACCAATTTCGCCATCTACCCTATTATACATATATATATTGACATAACTACTATAATAAATACAATAATTTTCGATTATATTTTTTAGATTTAAAATATTTGCTTTTATTCCAACTATATGAACTTATTATCATTATCTTTTCTTAGACGATACCTTTATGCTCCCATGACATGGCTACATTTTATAATACCTAATGTGAAAGTAATCATTACCTTTTGTAATCTAATTATTTTACCATGTGCAAGCATTCATTATCTTTTATACACAGTAGTTTTATTAGTAATTATATTCATAACATTAAAGCTTCCAAAAAACTTTGTATATAGTTTTTTAATATCTTTGTTTTCTTTTATGATATTTACCTTTATTCTAAGTGTAAATACTAACTTATCATATAGTCATGCATTGTCTTTCAAAAACTTTAAACTTGTTCTTCCACAATATTTTTTTAATTCAAGAACGCCTACCTATAATGTAAAGTCTAGAAATTCTCTCTATTCACTAATTATACCAGAATATGCAATAAGATTAAGTCTTATTTCAACAATATATTTAGGATGTCTAAAAATAATTGCATTTACAACATTATATGAAGATATTATTTTTTGTTTTTATATACCTCTAAAGAAAAATAACCTAAAAGCTATTAGAGAGATGCTTTTTATATCTTCATTATCATCACAATTTTTAGAGATTGTATCTATTAGAATTAGAAATTCCATTATTGCAATAAAGATTAGAGGTAATAGGAACCAATTAAAGAATATTCAATCTCTCTCTAAGCTATATTATTATGCATACATGACTTTTTTCACTTTTCTATGTTCAGAGATAAGGCAAACCTCATCTACTTTGTACAGTAGAGAAATTGATCAGAGTAATTCATTTATTTCAAGTATTTATACTTAAAATTAAAAAGAAATACCATCTAAGCCTGATTAAATAATTGTATTTCAATGAAGATATTCACTGTTTAATAAACAAATAAGGTGAAAAAAAAGAGCTTATTGACTTAAAAAATACGAAATTATATATACTAGAAGTAAGTATAATTAATCTCTTAAAATAACAATCATCATAATGAAAAATCAAGATACTGATCACAAACTTACTAATTTAGACAAATTAATAAATACACCCTATAAATATGGGTTTTCAACCAATATGGATTCCGAGGAATTTCCAAGAGGTCTAAGTAATCAAACAGTACAATTAATTTCAGAGAGAAAAAAAGAGCCGACATATTTATTAAATTTTCGCATGAAAGCTTATAAAAAGTGGTTAAAAGTAAAAGAACCAAATTGGGCCAATATCAGATATCAAAAGATTGATTATGATAATATCATTTACTATTCTGCACCTAAATTCAAAAAACAGTTGAATAGTTTAGATGAAGTCGATCCAGAGTTATTAGATACTTTTGCAAAGTTAGGTATACCATTAAATGAACAGAAAAGGTTAAGCAATGTTGCTGTTGATGCTATTTTTGATAGTGTCTCTATTGCGACCACTTTTAAAAAAGAATTAGCTGAAGCTGGTGTTATATTTTGTTCTATTTCTGAAGCAATTAAAAAGTATCCAGATTTAATAGAAAAGTATTTAGGTTCTGTTGTTCCACCAGGAGATAATTATTTTGCTGCTTTAAACTCCGCAGCTTTCAGTGATGGATCGTTTTGCTATATTCCTCCTGATACTCACTGTCCTCTAGAATTATCAACATATTTCAGGATAAATAATAAGGAATCCGGACAGTTTGAGAGAACATTAATAATTGCTGATCGAAATAGCTATGTTAGTTACTTGGAAGGTTGTACAGCACCGCAATATGACACTAATCAATTACATGCAGCTGTAGTAGAATTAATTGCGCTGGAAAATGCAACGATTAAGTACTCTACTGTTCAAAATTGGTATGCAGGCAATGAAAAGGGTGTAGGCGGTATATATAATTTTGTAACAAAAAGAGGACTATGTCTAGGTAATAATTCAAAAATTTTATGGACACAAGTAGAAACAGGTTCAGCTGTAACATGGAAATACCCAAGCTGCATACTTGTTGGAGATGACTCCGTCGGAGAATTTGCCTCGGTAGCATTAACAAATAATTATCAACAAGCAGATACTGGTAGTAAAATGATACATCTCGGAAGTAATACACGCAGTAGAATAATTTCTAAAGGTATTTCTGCTGGGTATTCAATTAATAGTTATAGAGGTCTAGTAAAAATAGGACCTAAAGCATATAATGCAAGAAACTATTCTCAATGTGATTCATTATTAATAGGAAATAAATGTGAAGCCAATACTTTTCCATATATACAAGCTCAAAACTCCTCAGCAAAAGTAGAACACGAAGCATCGACTTCTAAAATAGGAGAAGAACAGATTTTTTACTTCATACAGAGAGGTATTAATATTGAAGATGCTGTTTCTTTGATGATTAGTGGTTTTTGCAAAGAAGTATTTAATGAGTTACCAATGGAATTTGCGATCGAAGCAGATCGCTTACTTAATTTAAAATTAGAAGGAACAGTCGGTTAATAAATGAGTCATAATATTTTGAAGATTAGTCATTTACATGCAAATATAGGTTCTATTAAGATCCTAAAGGATTTAAACTTATCAATTAATTCAGGAGAGGTACATGCAATCATGGGGCCAAATGGCTCTGGTAAAAGTACTTTAGCAAAAGTTATTTCTGGACACCCTTCATATAATATTACTCAAGGCTCTATAATATTCAATGGACAAGATATTACTTATCAAGAGGCTGAGCAAAGATCACATGACGGAATTTTTTTAGCCTTCCAGTATCCAGTAGAAATACCTGGAGTCAGTAATATAGATTTTTTGCGGCTAGCATATAATTCACAAAGAAAATATAATAATGAACCTGAGCTGGATCCATTATCTTTTTTTAATTTAATTAATCAAAAGATTAAGATAGTTGGCATGGACTCAAAATTTTTGACAAGAAATGTAAATGAAGGATTTTCTGGTGGGGAGAAAAAAAGAAATGAAATTCTTCAGATGGCTTTGCTCAATAGTAAGTTATCTTTGTTAGACGAAACAGATTCAGGTCTAGATATTGATGCACTAAAAACTATAGCGAATAGTATTAATTCTTTAAGAGATATGAATAAAGCTATTGTATTAATAACACACTATCAAAGATTGCTAGACTATATCATTCCTGATTATATACATATAATGCAAGATGGTCAGATCATACATACAGGAGATGCAAATATTGCAAAACAACTAGAAAAGTATGGTTATGATTTAATATCTAAAACATCAAATCATTAAAAGTAAAGTTAGGTAGCAATCAGATAAATCTCATTGCTCACCATAACTTTAAACAAACTGACTATAAATAGAATTAACCAGTAAAACCCTGTTTTACATCCTCAATAGCTTTTTTTAGTAATTCTTCTGCTTCTGGGCTGAGTTTTTTCGTATTACAGATACTATCTGCAAACTCTGGTTTAGAATTACGCAAATCTTCTCGTAGAGCTACAATAAAATTTTGAATTTGTGGTAATTCAATATCATCTAAATACCCATTGATACCTGTATAAATTATAGCTGTTTGCTCCTCTACAGGAATAGGTGAATTTTGTGCTTGTTTTAAAATCTCACGTAAACGCTGTCCACGTGCAAGTTGATTCTGTGTCGTTTTATCTAAATCAGATGCAAACTGCGAAAAAGCCTCTAATTCAGCAAATTGTGCTAACTCTAGTTTAAGCTTACCGGCCACCTGCTTCATGGCTTTAATTTGAGCAGCTGAACCTACTCTAGAAACAGAAATACCTACATTAATAGCAGGTCTAATTCCAGAATTAAATAAATCACCCGAAAGGAAAATTTGACCATCTGTAATAGAAATTACATTAGTAGGGATATAAGCAGAAACATCACCTGCTTGTGTTTCAATAATAGGTAGTGCTGTCATACTACCACCACCAAGATCAGCATTTAATTTAGCAGCTCTTTCTAGAAGTCTAGAGTGTAGATAAAAAACATCACCGGGATATGCTTCTCTTCCTGGTGGTCTGCGTAATAATAACGACATTTGACGATATGCCTGAGCTTGCTTTGTTAAGTCATCATAAATAACTAATGTAGCTCTACCTTTGTACATAAAATATTCTGCTAAAGCAGCACCTGTATAAGGTGCGATATATTGTAAAGTTGCTGGAGCATCTGCATTTGCAGTAACAATTATAGTATAATCTAATGCACCCTTCTCTTCTAAAGCAGATACTACTTGCGCTACAGATGAAGCTTTTTGTCCAATTGCAACATACACACAAATTACATCTTGACCTTTTTGATTAATGATAGTATCTAAGGCAACAGCTGTTTTACCTGTTTGCCTATCTCCAATAATTAATTCTCTTTGACCTCTACCAATAGGAATCATGGCATCTATAGCAGTAATACCTGTCTGTAATGGCTCACATACAGACTGTCGACCGATGATACCAGGAGCATAAGATTCAATTAATCTAGTATCTGATGACTCTGGTAATCCTTTTGCATCTATAGGCCGCGCCAAGGCATCTACAACTCTACTTAAAAATCCATCCCCTACAGGAATTTGAGCAATTTTACCTGTTGCTTTAACAGAGCTTCCCTCAAGTATATCTCTGCCATCACCCATAAGAACAACACCAACATTATCACTTTCTAGATTTAAAGCAATTCCTATTGTTTTGTCCTCAAATTCCAAAAGTTCTCCTGCCATAGCTTCATCTAGCCCATATACACGAGCAATTCCATCTCCTACCTGTAATACTGTACCAACATTAGCAACTTGTACTGTCTGATCATATTTATCAATCTGTTGGCGAATGATACTACTAATTTCGTCTGGTCTGATATTTACCATATTACTAATTGTGTTGTTTTAATATGTTACTTACAATACTAATTGTATTAGCATTCTATCAAAGTATACTTATATTTATGCAATATTATGCCATATTCAGGTAAGAAGCTATTTGATTTAATTTACCATACAAGCTTGTATCTATTACTTTAGAACCAATTTGAATAGTGAAACCACCAATTAAATTAGGATCTATCTGAACAACTAACTTTACATTTTTTGTTTTTGTAATTTCTTGTAATTTAGCAACTAAATTATCATGCTGGAGATCTGTCAATGCAATAGATGTCGTAATATTCGCTATTGTAGTAGATTCTAACTTATAGGCTAATTCAAAATACCTATCAACAATTATATTAAGTAAACCTATTCTACGTCTATCAACTAGAACAAATAAGAATGTTAAAACAGTATTACTGACTTGCTCGGATAATAATTGCTTTATAACATTTTTTTTAGCCAGAGTAGTCACCAAAGGGTTTTCTAAAAAAGCTTTCAAATCATCTGAAGCTAATAGCATTCCAGAGATTATATTCAGATCCTCATTTGTTTTTTTTAACAGATTTGCTACTTGTACTGATTCCAATAATGCTAAAGCATAGGGCAAAGCTATTTTCTCTAGTAAGCCTGGGCCACTCATAGCGTACCTCCTAGCTGCATAATATTAGTATCTATAATTTTTGCTTGCATAGAAGCACTCATTTGACTTTTCAACTGTACAGTTACTCTCTTAAGAGCTAGAGTGGTTATTTGTTGCTGAATTTGTTGCCTAACTTGATTTTCAGCTGTTGTAATACTTGCTTTACCAGTAGCTATCAATCTTTCTATATCTAATTTACCTTGTGCTAAAATAGATTCTCTTACTTTCTGTGCAGTTATTTCTGCTTCTTTCTTAATTTGATCAATTATCATCTGAGTCTGGGCTAGCTGCTTTTCTGATTCAGTTAACCTAATATTTGCTTGTTGTAAACGTTCTTCAGATTCTTGTATTGCAAATAATACTTTTTCTTGACGACTAGCTAAACTAGAACCTAGAAACTGCTTTAACACATAAATTAAGCCAGCTAAAAGCAATAGTATATTTATAACATTAGCTTCTAAGAAATCAGAATTAAAACCAAATCCTTTTTCTGTTTGATGCTCAGCAATAATATTAAATATTTGAATAATATTCTTCATACTATTTCAAGTCCTCATTCTTTATTATGATATAAGTTAACAATAATCGCTGAAATTAAAAATAATTCATAATAACGACTAATTACTCAAAAGCTTAGATTTTATTTGATCACTCAAAGCACCTACTTGATCTTCTAAAGTCTTAAGAGCCTGTTCTTTTTGAACATTTAATTGATTAGAAGCCTCAGAAACTAACTTTTCTGCATCTTGCTGTGCTTCCTTAATTTTATCTGAAACAATTTGTTGTGCTTCTTGTTGAGATTTACGAATAATATCTTGAGCCTGCTTTCTTGATTCTGCAAGTTCTTGCTCATACTGGCGAGTTAGATCGTCAGCTTTTACTAATGAAGCTGAAGCTGTCGTTAAACTATTTCGAATATATTCATCTCTTTCATCTAATACATTTGTAATAGGCTTATAAAAAATAAAGTTTAATATAACTGTCAAGGCAAGAAACTGTAATGCCATTAATGGTAAAGTGGCATTAAAATCAAAAAGACCTCCCTCAACTTCTGTATTAGATACTTCTAAAGCTAACAAAAGGGGTAAGTTTATCATCGTGAATTTTAGATTAAAAAATAACTTTCAAAATCCTAATCCTAGTTTTATAAAACGCTTAGTTTTTTTGTATATTGTAAATATAACAATAAGCAAAAAACTAAGCGTCAAAAGTGAAGATTAGCCAGTATAAGGGTTAGCAAATAATAAAGATAATGATACTACTAGTCCATAAATTGTCAAAGATTCCATAAATGCTAGACTCAATAACAAAGTGCCTCTAATTTTACCTTCTACTTCTGGCTGTCTAGCAATACCTTCCACAGCATTAGCAGCAGCACTACCTTGACCAATACCAGGACCGATAGCAGCTAAACCAACAGCAAGACCAGCAGCAATAACAGATGCAGCGGAAACAATAGGATCCATAATAAAAATTCTCAGTTTAAGTAAATAGATAGAAAATTAACAGATTTCATTTATATAAGTAAATAATTAAGGGATATTGAAGCTAAATATATCCTCATTTATTTTTTCACTTATTAGCTATCCATGCCCTTCCATTGCTTCACCTATATAAGCGGCAGATAAAGTAGAGAAAATAAGAGCTTGGATAGAGCTAGCAAATAATCCCAGAATCATAACTGGCAAAGGTATAAATATAGGCACCAACAAAGTAAAAACAGATACAACTAACTCATCCGCAAGAATATTACCAAACAACCTAAAACTTAATGAAAGTGGCTTAGTAAAATCTTCTAATATATTAATAGGTAATAGTACAGGAGTTGGTTCAATATAACGAGAAAAATAGCCCAAGCCATTCTTACTTAGTCCGGCGTAAAAGTATGACAATGAAGTCAATAAAGACAGAGCAACAGTTGTATTAATATCATTTGTGGGTGCCGCTAGCTCTCCTTGTGGTAATTGAATTAATTTCCAAGGTATTAATGCTCCTGCCCAGTTACTTCCTAATATAAATAAGAAAATTGTTGCAATATATGGTACCCATGGCCTATACTCGTATTCTCCAATTTGGTTTTTTGCAATATCTTGTAAAAATTCTAAGATAAACTCCATAAAGTTCTGTAAACCTTTAGGTATCCTACCTAAATTTCTTGTTCCTGCAAATGCCAATATTAATAATGCTCCTATGACTAACCATGAAACAATAAAAACCTGACCATGGACTTTATAACTACCTATTTCCCAATATAGGTGCTTACCTACTTCAACCGCAGAAAGATTCAAAAATGAAGGTATAACTTCAAACTCTTTTTGATACATAGGAAGTATCCTTGCAATAAATGATAAAGATGAATTTGATCACGAATAAATAATTATTGATATGGACTACTTGTCTGAATCTATCTTCAACTATTCAAGAAAAGAGACACTATCATACCTAATTATATCCGCATATAGAGATTATTTAACATTATTGCTACGATTTAAATGAGAATAATTTTAGAAATACATGAATTGAGCCAAGAAATAAGATTCTTATTCTTAATTTTTGATAATTTCTGCTACTTCAGAATAAAAATCAGTTGATTTTTTTTCTAGTCCTTCACCTAAAATAAATTTTTGAAACCTTCTGACTTTTATGTTTTCTCCTAGTAAAGCAATATGTTGCTTTATTAATTCTTCAATTGAAATATCTTGATTACGTATAAAAGCTTGATCTAGTAAAGATAATTCTTTTAATCTTTTATCTATTCTTCCTGCAACAATTTTTTCTTTTATGGCTTCTGGCTTATTCACGAGATCTTCCTTGCCAGATTCAATTCTTTTTTCTTGATCTATCATCTCAGAAGAAATTTCATCCACTGATACATATTCGACAGAAGGACAAGCAACTAATTGCATAGCTATATTTTTAGCTAGTTTTTGAAATTCTGAATGACGTGCTACAAAGTCTGTTTCACAATTAATTTCTACAATAACACCTATTCTTGATCCTGCATGTATATAGCTTTCAATTATTCCTTCTGAAGCTACACGGCTGGATTTTTTGTCAGCTGAAGCTAATCCTTTTTGCCTTAGATTTTCTATAGCAATATTCATATCCCCACTAGATGCCTGTAAAGCTTTTTTGCAATCCATCATGCCAGCACCTGTTTTATTTCGTAATTCTTTTACATGTTGTGCAGATATTTGTATAGCCACTATATTCTCCTGTATAGATTATTTAGACTAACTTAATTATAATAAAATACTGATTTACTAAGTTAAGACTTTAATATTATCTATATATTCAGAATCTACGCTTTTCTCTGGGCTTTGCCCCTCAATAATCGCATCTGCAATTTTACTAATAACTAATTTAATAGATCGAATAGCATCATCATTTGCTGGAATAGGAATATCTACCAATTCAGGATTACAATTAGTATCCAAAATACAAATTGTTGGTATTCCTAATTTCATGCATTCCTGAATAGCTGTTGTTTCTCTCTTTTGGTCTACAATAACTACAAGATCTGGTAATCTTTTCATCTGTTTAATTCCATCCAGATGCTTTTTTAGTTTATTTAATTCCCTACGCTTTGTTGCTGCTTCTTTTTTAGGCAACTGATTAATCATATTTAAGGATTCTTCTTTTTCAAGCTCTTTTAATCTCTCAACCCGAGATTTTATTGTTACCCAATTTGTTAACATTCCTCCTAACCATCTTTGATTTACATAATAAGAATTACATCGATTAGCTTCTTCTGCTATTATACCTGCTGCTTGCCTTTTAGTGCCAAGAAATAAAAACTTTTTACCATCTGATGCACAACTTTTTACAAATTCATAAGCGTCTGTTAATAATTCTGCTGTCTGTACTAAATCTATAATATGAATACCATTACGTTCCGTATATATATATGGAAACATCTTAGGATTCCATCGTCTAGCTTGATGTCCAAAATGTACGCCTGCTTCTAACAATTCAGCCAATGAAACTATTGACATATATATCAGTCCTTATTCTATATTAATTTAACGGTTTTTACCTATGTACTTCTTTTTAAAAATTCATCCAAATAATGCAAATATTATTCCTGGAATCATAACACTAATGATAATATAATCTTTAAGCATTTTAAAGAATATTTTCATTATATGGTTAATTTTTCAGTCCATTATCTAAATTTATTGGATAATTCCTTGCACTTCTATCATCTAAAATGATATCTTCGAAATCTGTTTTTGTAACAAAAAATTCTTTCGCTTTAGGAGATATAGTAGACAAATTTCTCTTGTTAAATAAAACAGAATTATCTTCAGGTGTAACAGAATTGTCATATACATTAAAACCAGTACCTGCAGGTATTAAGCGACCGATAATAACATTTTCCTTTAATCCTCTAAGCCAATCTAGCTTGCCAGAAATGGCTGCTTCAGTTAGGACCTTGGTTGTTTCTTGAAAACTAGCTGCGGAAATAAAACTTTCTGTATTCAATGAAGCTTTAGTGATACCCAATAAAATTGGATGATAAGATGCTTCATTCTTATTCATGACAGATAATGACCTATTAACGGATTCTATTTTTTGTAATTCGACCATTTCACCAGGTAAATATTCTGTACTACCACCATTTTCAACTTTAACTTTTGAAGTCATTTGTCTTACTATAACTTCGATATGTTTATCAGCAATATCAACACCTTGAGATTGATAAACCAATTGAACTTCCTTCACTAAAGCTAACTGTATCTCTTGCAAGCTTAGCCTTGTTGCGTCATATAACCTTAAACCTGCATTTATATAAGAACGAAAACTTAATTCTAGTACTGTATGTGGATTAAAGGAGTTATCTGATTTTTTTCTAGCTTCTAGAATCTCTTCAATACGGGGTAAGCCTTGTACAATATCTCCTGTTTTAGCACGTTCAAAAATCAGAGTTGCGATATTCTCTCCTTTTTGAACTAGATGGTTATGATCTACATGTAAAATTGATCCATTAGAAATCAAGTATGGTCGGCCTATTCTTATAATTATTTCATTGTCATTAACAGAAATAACTTTACCAGAATCAAGAGCTATCACTCCTGTTGCAAGTTCATCTCCACTATAAATCCAATCATTTACTTTCACTTTAACTACCTGATGATTATCAATAGGAAATAATCTTTTATCGACATTAGTTATTAATAAAAGCCTACGATTATATGATTTTTCATCCTGTATAGAATAAATTTCACCTTTTACAGAAGAAATTATTTCCGTTTGCGCAACAACTGTTCCACTTTTAATTTGCTGATTATCATTGACTAACACTCTAGTTGTTACAAAAACATCTCTGCTATCTGTCAAATTAACTTCTTTAATAGATAAAATATCTGCTACAATGAAATTTAATTCTAAATATTCAGAATGTACTGCATTGCATCTTAGCTCCATAGTACAGTTCAATTGAGATACTGACTCCATAATATCAGCAACCAAGTGAGTCTTTATTAAATCTACTCCATTAACAGACTTAACCCGTTCACCGTCTCTAAAATATGTACGCCTGACTATTCTCAAATTCAGCATTTCAGTTGCAAAAGAATCATCTGTATGGGCAAAGTCATAATATTTATTGGGAATGGAATAAACTATAACTGGCCTAATTAAAATATATTGCTTTTCTCTAGATCGAATATATTCCCAATAAACAAGCTTTTCTGTTTTAATATCATCTACAATTCTTTCTCCTGGACGTAAAAAGCCTCTATATTTATCTGATGGATAATCTATGTGAGAATTATTAATTTCATATATATTACCAGGCTTAATAACTATCTCTCTTACTATTCCATCTTTTTGAATCACCTCTATAATTCCCGAATTCTTCGCAAAAATATTTTTAATAATTTCTGTTCCTGACTCTACAAAATCACCATGACGTACTAATAATAAAGAAATATCCTTGTTTATTTCATGTGTCTCTTCCGAGATCCATAATATATATCCAGCACCAAGAATATCATAATAATCTTTATCTATTCCCTGTTTTTTTTTCGATACAGGTAAATCTAAATACTTAATAATGCCTCCTGTTTTTGTTTTATAAACATTAGAAATTAAGTCACCGATTACTTGCTTATGTACAATCCTCTGATTGGGCTTTATATTCAATAAAAATTTATCTTTTTTGTCTGTTTCTAATATATATTGAGGACTAATGTCATGATTTTCATCATAAACTTTAATAGTAGAAAACGTCTTAGAGGATATAATAATTAGAATTTCCTGATTGAGATTATTATTTTTTTCAGTGATTAATCGTACACGACCACTATATTTACTTACTATTTGGGTATGCGCTAATAAGCTTCCTTGATTAACTAAATCATTTACTTGAACCATCAATTTTGCATTATCAGGAATATTATAAACTCGACCTGATAAAACCCAAACTACACCACCTTTCTGAGCACTACGTAAAGTATGCTGCTTATTTTGGACTTCTTCGATTGTTAAATCAGTAAAATGAATATTGCCAGAAAAATCGGTTACTACTGCTTTTTGTGCTCTTTCTGTTATAATACGATTACTTAATGGGTACTCTGCAATAATTTGTTGTTTTTCGACTAAAGCATGATTTTCCACTAATAATAATGTACCTTTAGTTAGTGCTAATGAATGCTTTTCGCTATCAGTTACACATAAATTAATCTTACAATCTTCATTTACAAGTAGAGCGCTATTTCCATGGCGAGTCCGGGTCTCAATAAAAGGAGGATTTTTCGGATACTCTATTCTTGACTGTTGCGGAGCACAAATTGTCTGGGCAAATTCACCTGTAAATACACCGCCTGTATGGAATGTTCTCATTGTCAACTGTGTACCTGGTTCACCAATAGACTGTGCTGCAATAATACCAACTGCTTCTCCTAAATCTACCATTCTACCGTGAGCTAGATTCCATCCATAACATGATTGACAGACAGATCTGATAGAGTCACATGTAATGGGAGATCTTACTAAGACTTTATTTATCCCACTTTCTATAATTTTTTGTGCTAATGTGGGCCCTACATCTTGATTTGCATTTGCAAGCCGAGTATTTGTTAAAGGGTGAAAAATATCTTCTGCAAGGACTCTTCCTAATAATGCTTGACCTAATTCAATCAAAATTCTTTGATTATCAATCATATCTTCAAACAGAATGCCTTTAGAGGTTTTGCAATCCATTTCTCTAATAATAACATCTTGCGCTACATCTACAAGTCTTCTTGTCAAATATCCCGAATCTGCCGTGCGTAAAGCAGTATCAACTAATCCTTTCCTCGCACCATAAGAAGAAATGAAATAATCCGTAATAGTTAAACCTTCTCTAAAATTACTAGAGATAGGCAGGTCAATAATCTGACCTTGAGGATCTGACATTAATCCTCGCATTCCGACTAATTGTCTTACTTGTGAAATATTTCCTCGGGCACCTGAAAAAGCCATCATATAAATAGAATTTAAAGGATCAGTATCCTTAAAATATTGAATAACTTCTTTTTTTAAAGTTTCACTAGAATTATTCCATGTATCAATTACTTTTTGGAACCTCTCAACAGCAGTAATTTCTCCTCTTTTATAACGATTATCTGTTTCTATAATAGAACTCATCGTTGTTCTAATTAAATCTTGTTTAATTGGTGGTATGCGTAAATCTTCTAAACTCAAAGAGATGCCTGCTTTAGTTGCATAATAAAAGCCTAAATCTTTTAACTTATCAGCCATATTTGCAGCACGAGCAATACCATAATTTCTAAATGCCCATACTATCAATTGCTTTAATTCTGATTTATCTATGACTCTATTGGAAAAACTTGGCTCTGGAATTTGCTCTATCATACAACGATCTCCTAAATTTAATACCAGACTTTAATCAACTAAAGATTCTTGTATCACCTTATTAAATAAAATACGACCTGGTGTGGTGCGTACATATTGAACTAACTTGTGTCCATTAGCGTCTTCTTTTATTATTCTATCAGCAAAAAATCTAGTTACACATCCATCGCTTATCTCTGATTTGACTAGCTTATTATCATAGACACTATCTACTAGACCTTCAAAACGTACCCAAATATATGCATGCAAATCAATTTTCTTTTGAGTATATGCAACTAATGTATCCTCGAGGCTCGAAAAATATTGACCTGACCCTTTTTGAGAAGATGGATTATTCGCTGTTAAATAATAACAACCAAGAACCATGTCTTGACTTGGCATTAGAATAGGCTGGCCTGTTGCTGGAGACAAGAAGTTATGTGGAGCCAACATTAATAAACGTGCTTCTGATTGCGCCTCTAAAGATAAAGGTACATGGACAGCCATTTGATCTCCATCAAAATCAGCATTAAATGCAGGACAGACTAAGGGATGTAATTTGATAGCTCTACCTTCTACTAAAATTGGTTCAAAGGCTTGTATACCAAGTCTATGTAAAGTAGGAGCACGGTTTAATAAAACAGGATGTCCATAGATTACTTCTTCAAGGACATTCCAGACAACTGATTCATTCTTTTGAATAATTTTTTTTGCTGCTTTAATGTTATTGACTAACCCCTGTAAAATTAAACGATGTATTACAAATGGCTGAAATAATTCTAAAGCCATCTCTCTAGGCAAACCACATTGATGTAATTTCAGACTAGGTCCTACAACAATTACGGACCTACCAGAATAATCAACTCGCTTTCCAAGTAAATTCTGGCGAAAACGGCCTTGCTTACCTTCAATAATATCTGATAAAGACTTTAATGGACGATTATTTGCACCAACTACTGTTCTACCCCTTCGTCCATTATCCATAAGTGAGTCAACTGCTTCTTGCAACATTCTCTTCTCATTACGAATAATAATTTCAGGTGCTAAGATTGCTTTTAACCTAGCTAATCGATTGTTTCTATTAATAATTCGACGATAAAATTCATTCAAGTCAGCAGTAGCAAATCTACCTCCATCTAGCTGAACCATAGGTCGTAAGTCAGGAGGTATAACAGGTATAACTGAAAATACCATCCATGATGGATCAGACCCAGTAGAGACAAAATTTTCAAGGAGACGTAACCTTTTCATTTTCTTATTAAATTTTGGAGAGGGGTTTTTTGATGCCCTTGGTGGATTTAAAGCTTCTTCTCTTAAAATCTCCACTGTTGTTTCTAAATCAATATCTTTTAATAATTTATAAATTGCCTCTGCACCTATACTTACTTCAATACCGAATAAACTTGATGACTGTGGATATAGCTTATCTTCTAACGCTCTCCATTCATATCCTTCTAATAACTGCTTATAACTTAGCTTTTCATAATCTCCTGGATTAGTGACCACATAAGAATGAAAATAAATGATCTTTTCTACTTCTTTAACTGTCAAATCCAGTGCTAGAGCAATATAACTGGTACTTCCTTTCAAGTACCAAACATGAGTTACTGGAGCGGCTAATTCGATATATGCCATCCTATGTCTTCTTACTTTCGATTCTGTAACTTCAACACCACATCTTTCACACACAACACCTTTATATCTGAAACGCTTATATTTACCACAGTGACATTCCCAATCTTTAACAGGTCCAAAAATACGCTCACAAAACAGTCCATCCATCTCTGGCTTAAGGGTACGATAATTAATAGTTTCCGGTTTCGTTACTTCACCAACAATTTGTCCATTAGGTAGAGTTCTTTCTCCCCATTTTCTTATTTTCTCTGGTGAAGCCAGGCTAATTTTTACATAATCAAAATGCTGCTCAAACTTAGTCATAAATCAATGCATCCTCGAAAGCAGTAATAAAATATTAAATTATTTAGGCATCATGTGCAGCTTCTAAATCAGAATATAAATCTGTATTATTAAACGTAGATTCGTCAAAATCCAATGGATTCATAGTATCTCGCTTACTGTTCGAAAGATTTTTATTTGCGGACATCAAATCAACTTCAACACCACGGTTTTCTCCATCTTCAAAAAGTTTTACTTTATGTACGCCTATATCTAATCCTAAGGACTGTAACTCTCTCATTAAAACCTTAAAAGACTCAGGTGTACCTGGCTTGGGAATAGGCTTACCTTTAACAATCGCATTTAATGCTTCATTGCGACCTTGCATATCATCAGATTTTACTGTTAATAATTCTTGTAATGTGTATGCAGCTCCAAAGGCTTCTAATGCCCAAACTTCCATTTCACCTAATCTTTGGCCGCCATGTTGTGCACGACCACCTAGCGGTTGTTGTGTAACTAAAGAATAAGGACCTGTTGACCTAGCATGAATTTTATCATCAACTAAATGCACTAATTTTAAAATATAAGCTTTACCTACTGTGACCGGATTATCAAAAGGTTCACCTGTTCTTCCATCAAAAAGCATTATTTTTCCTGGATGACGTGAATCAAAAAGCCACGATTGATTATTAAATAGACTTGCTTCTTTTAATTTATTATTAACTAAAGCTCTCGAAGCCTCGGCCCCATACATCTCATCAAAGGGAATGATTTTAAATCTTTTACCTAAATATTCTCCTGCTAGACCAAGTAAACATTCAAATAGCTGACCTACATTCATACGAGAAGGTACACCTAAAGGATTTAACACAATATCTATAGGTGTCCCGTCAGGCATATATGGCATATCTTGCCTAGGAAGAATACGGGAAATAATACCTTTATTTCCATGACGACCTGCCATTTTATCACCCACTTGAATCTTTCTTTTTTGTGCTACATAAACTCGTATAATAGCATTAGTACCTGGTGGCAACTCATCACCTTTTTGGCGAGTAAATACTCTAATATTTACAACTCTTCCCTTGGCTGCATTTGGCAATCTAAGAGAAGTATCTCTTACATCTCTCGCTTTTTCACCAAATATAGCTCGCAATAGCTTACCTTCTGGCAATTGATCAGATTCACCTTTTGGGGTAATTTTGCCAACTAAGATATCACCTGAGGCGACCCAAGATCCAACTGTAATGATTCCATTCTTATCTAATTGACTAATAGAAGACTCACTAACATTGGGAATTTCTCTAGTAATTTCTTCTGGGCCTAATTTAGTTTGTCTACACTCCAACTCATATCTTTCAATATGAATTGAAGTATAGATATCTTCATAAACTAATCGTTCACTAATTAGAAATGCATCCTCATAATTATAACCTTCCCATGGCATATATGCGACTAATATATTTCGGCCTAAAGCTATCTCTCCACCGTCAGTAGATGCTCCATCAGCAATTGTTTGACCAACAACAATATTCTCACCTGCCCAAACAATTGGGCGCTGATTTATACATGTGTCTTGATTAGAACGATAATATTTCTTCAACCTATAATGAACAGTTCTTCCCTCCAAATCTTGAATTCCTATTTTTGTTGCAGACACATAAGTAACTCTCCCATTTGTACGACTAGTTACGACCATACCCGAATCTCTAGCTACTTTTGCTTCTAAACCTGTACCTACTATGGATTTTTCCGGATATAATAATGGAACTGCTTGCCTTTGCATATTAGAGCCCATCAGGGCACGGTTTGCATCATCGTGTTCTAAAAATGGTATCAATGATGTTGCTGCCGATATTAATTGGATAGGAGAAACCGCAATATAATCAACTTGATTAGCAGTAGCAGTGATAAATTCTTGCCGATACCTTACAGGTATTACTTCACCCTGGATATAATCAGATTCATCTAATGCAATATCTGCTGGAGCTATATGTAGATCGTCTTCTTCATCAGCAGTCATATATACAGGTATTGTATTTCTTAAAACTCGACCTAATTCAACTTTATAACATGGTGTTTCTATGAATCCATACTGGTTAACTTTAGCGTAAATACTTAAAGAACCTATTAATCCTGCATTAGGACCTTCAGGAGTCTCAATAGGACAAATACGTCCATAATGACTCGGATGTAAATCTCTTACAGCAAATCCTGCGCGGTCTTTATTTAATCCGCCAGGACCTAATGCGCTTATTCTTCTCTTGTGAGTTAATTCTGCCAATGGATTAGTTTGATCCATAAACTGAGAGAGCTGACTAGATCCAAAAAATTCTCTTACTGATGCCATTAGTGGCTTTGGATTTACTAAATTAGATAAACTTAAAGAGTCTAAATCACAAATCATCATTCTTTCACGAATAATTCTTTCCAAACGATTTAAACCTACACGAATTTGATTTTGTAATAATTCACCGACTGAACGTACTCGCCTATTACCTAAATGATCAATGTCATCAAATGTACCAATATTCTGTTCTTTAATATTGATTAGATAATCAATAGATACTAATATATCTTGAGGAGATAAAACTCGAAATGTTTTAGGGATTTTCAAGTTAAGTTTTTTATTGATTTTATGCCGACCTACTTCACCTAAATCGTAACGCTTAGGGTCAAAAAAGCGAGCATATAGCATTTGTTGTGCTACAGCAATTGTAGCAGGTTCATTAGGACGCAGCTTTCCATACACAATTAATAAAGCCTCTTCATCAGTTATATGTTCAACACAAGACTTACCGACTTCTTTTTCTAACTCTTTTTGCTCATAAATTAAAGAAGCATTAAGAAGAAATGAATATTTAGTTAAGCCTTTTTTGATCTCTTCATTACTTAAACCAATAGCTCTTAAAAAAACATAAGCATTTACTTTATGTGTTTTATCAATCCTAACCCAAATTTGCCCCTTAGCATCTATTTCAAATTTAAGCCAAGATCCCCTATTAGAAATTAAACTTGCACTATATATTTGTTTATCATTCTTATCTAGTTCTTGTTTATAATAGATACCTGGACTTCTTACAATTTGATTGATGATGACTCTTTCAGTTCCAGAAATGACAAAAGTGCCTCTATTTGTCATCAAAGGCAAATCCCCAATAAAAACAGGCCTTTTTTTGTATTTCTTATTTCTATCCTGAACATCTAAAAGACCAATAGAATTAGAAATTTTACTCTTCTTTAACAATTCTGTATCTTTACGAGTTAACTTTGAAGGTATATAAATTTGTGCACTATAAGTTCTATCACGACTTTTAGCACGCCTTACACTATAACGTGGGAATTTTAACTTATATTCTTTACCAAAAAACTGTAACTCCAATTTACCTGTAGGATCAGTAATTACTGGAAAAGAATCTAAGACTTCGCCTAATCCTTCCGATAAGAATGAGCGAAAGCTAGTTCGTTGAATCTCTGCAAGATCTGGAAATGTGAAGCCTACTGTTTCTTCTTGTAACATTTATAACCTCAAGAAAAATAACTAGCAAATAAGATAAGAAACACTCTAAAGTGACTATACTTTAGTTGTTAATATTTAGAATAGAATTAAATGTCTTCCAAAGTAGTAATTTTTTGGAAGTTTCACCAGTAGAAGATGTAAGCAAAATCATATGATAGACTGTATAGTCAGTCCATAAACATTTTTAAAGGAAGGATTTAGTTATTATTTAACGACATCAACATAGCATTCTTAACATTTTTGGCTAAGGAAGCTTTTTTACGTGCAGCACTATTTTTATGCAGTACACCTTTCTTGACCGACTTATCTATTTTACTATATACAGCAAACAGATAGAATTTCGCTTGTTCATGATTACATTTATCTAGATCTTGAATATTCATTAAGCATTTCTTGGTCAAAGTTTTTATATTGGATTTATATACTTTATTTCTACCTCGGTTTCTTATAGAAATCTTTGTTCTTTTGGTAGCAGATAAATTTTTAGACATAATACAAATTAGTGATAATAACTTTAAATAGAATATAATTAAAAGTAATTATAACATCAGTCAATTATATCTACAATAGATAATTAATAATAACAAGAATGACTAATTAAATTTTTTTAGACTTGATAGTTTCGTTAAAAACATGAGATAATAGCTACATTGGTTATTAAATTAAGGTGCATATAAAAATGGGAAAAAGCAAAGGTGCACGTATAATAATTACATTAGAATGTTCATGTAGAAATTTACCTAATACAGAAAAAAGGACGCCTGGCATATTTCGTTATACAAGTTCAAAAAACAGACGAAATACACCTAATCGCATAGAGTTAAAAAAATTCTGTCCTAAGTGTAATTCCCACACAAATTTTAAAGAAATTAAGTAAACTCACATTAGATATGGCTTTATATAATAGAAAAACTTCTCCAATTAAGCAAAATGAATCGTTAGACTATAAAGATATTGACTTATTAAGAAAATTTATCACTGACCAGGGCAAAATATTACCGAGACGATCAACTGGATTGACAGCAAAACAACAAAAGAAACTAACAAAATCCATTAAAAGGGCTCGAGTCCTATCACTATTACCTTTCTTAAATAAAGACTAAATAGGAGATAGCTAAAATTCGTGCTTAAACTTAAATCTTCATAAAAATAGGAAAAAGAGATTATTAAATTAAAACATAATCATTAATTTTTCCTATTTTTATTTTCTATACTATAAAGCTTTTTCTTTAGGATCTAATTCATAAGCTTTAATTATATCTAATTTCTGCCAAAGATTATATTCACTACACATCACTCCACATTCATTCCCGTATGAAACTTCCTCAACATCATCTTTAAGCTTTTTTAAAGAATCTAATCGACCATTGTATACTATATCTTTACCTCGATAAACATCAATGTATGCACCTCTTTTTAATTTTCCTGAGCTGACAGAACAACCTGCAACGGAACCTTTATTAATCGAGAAAACTGCTTCAACAATAGCTTCACCAATATCTACTTGAAGGTATTCTGGCTCAACTAGATTTAGCATGTAATTTTTAATATGATCCAATAAATCATAAATAATATTAAACTTAAGTATTCGTACATTAGTTTTATCTGCAGTATGCTGAATAGGTAAAGAAATATTTAAATTAAATGCTAATATGATAGATTGGCTCGTTAATGCTAAAGCAATATCTTTATCAGAAACCTGTCCAGAACTTGTCGATAAAATATTTAGTTGAACTTTCTCTTGAGGAATTTTAGCAAAAGAATTAATAATAGCTTCTAGAGAGCCTTGTGTATCTGTTTTTAAAATAATATTTACTTGCTTAACAGCCCTCTTCTGGCTATAACTATCAAGAGTAACTCTTGAGTTGAGCAATTGTTGGATATTATTTAATTGATTAATTGAATTATCTATATCAATTAAACGCTTTGCCTCTTTTTCATCATTTACTACTACAAACTCTAATCCTGCATCTGGCACAGCAGAAAATCCCCAAACTTTAACAATTGAAGAGGGTTTTGCTGATTTCAATTTGGACTCTGAGCTGTCAATTAACGCTTTTACTTTACCATATAAATTTCCTGAAACAATAATATCACCAACTGACAAAGTTCCATCTTGAACTATAATACTTGCTATAGGCCCTGTTTGTTTATCTAAATGAGCTTCTAAAATAGTTCCTGTTGCTAGCTGTGCCGGATCTGCTTTCAAATCTTGCAAGTCAGACAATAAAAATAAAGTTGAAAGTAGTAAATCTATATTCGTAGAATTGAGTGCACTCAATTCTATAATGGGTACATCTCCTCCCCAATCTTCTCCAATTATATTATATTTTGACAACTGCTCTTTTATCTTACTTGGATCAGCTCCATCCTTATCTATTTTATTAATCGCGACTACAAAAGGAAGTCCTCTATTTTGGATATGATTGATTGCTTCTATAGTTTGAGGTTTTAAACTATCATCTGCTGCTACAACTAAGATAGCTAGATCTGTTACCTGAGCACCACGTGATCTCATGCTTCTAAATGCTTCATGACCCGGAGTATCTAAGAACACTAATTTTTCACGGTTAAATTTATATTCTAATTCCACTTCATATGCACCTATTGATTGCGTAATACCACCGACCTCTTTATTTACTAAGTTAGTTGTACGTATAGCATCTAATAATGTAGTTTTTCCATGATCTACATGACCAAAAATTGTTATAACAGGTGGTCTTTTCTCTCCCTTATAGCTATTACTTGAATATATTAACTTTGAATCTGAGTAAACTTTAAGACTCGCATCATCAGAAGGACTTTGAACAATAAAACCATAATGCTCTGCAACAGAAGAAGCAATAGAAATATCTACAACTTGATTCATTGTTACAGAAATACCTTGAAGAAATAACCAAGTTATAATTTCTGCTTCAGGAATGCGTAATTGAGTTGATAAATCTTGTATGGTTAAAGGATTATGAAAAAAAGTTTCTTTACTAGCATCTTCTAGAATAGAATCGGTCGATGTTGAGTCTGAGCTCTGGTATTTTTTCTTAGTTTCAGATTTTTCTTTCTTTACTCTGATATTTCTTTTTTGCTTAGCAGGCTTTGTTGGCCTCATTAAGGAAAGAGCTAAAGCATCATTATTTACACCTGAGCTACTTGCATTATCAGAAAAAGCTTCTTCTTCTTCATCTAGATGTATTTTAGTTCGTATTTTTTTCTTCTTAAGCTTATTTTTTTTACCTTCCAAGGAATCTACTAACCTTAAGTTATTTTTACTTTTTTTATCAGACCTACCAACAAAAGTACCACTAGCATCTGAATTTAAAGTTGTAGAAAAACTATTTGATGAGTCCATGTCCGATTTCGTTAGTACTTTATTCACTGCTTCTAAAGAATAAACTAATTTAGGATTTTGTAATGGTAATATTATTTCTCTTCTATCAAGAGAAATACATAATACAGATAATTTTTCAAAGATTAATATCTTATTAAACTTATAGTAACTATATAGTGATTTTTTTATCATTGTGAATATTAAAAATTTATTTGCTTATTTATTTATTATTTACTAAAAGAGATATAACTTACAACAACTAGAGTATATTTATAGTATTAGAACTAAGAAAATATGATTATACTAATCTATTCATAATAGATCAAACATAAACAATTAATATATAAAAGGAATATAATGCCTCGTTACCAAAAAAACGATAACTTTATAGATAAGACTTTTACAGTATTGGCAGATATTGTTCTAAAAATTTTACCAACAAGTAAAGAGGAAAAAGAGGCTTTCTGCTATTACCGTGATGGGATGTCAGCACAATCTGAAGGTGAATACGCAGAAGCTTTAGAAAACTATTACGAAGCACTAGCCCTAGAAGAAGATCCATATGACCGCTCGTACATACTATATAATATTGGTTTAATTTATGCAAGTAACGGAGAACATATAAAAGCACTTGAATATTACCATCAAGCTTTAGAATTAAATTCGAGACTACCACAAGCACTTAATAACATTGCTGTTATATATCACTATCAAGGATTAAAAGCTGCTAATAAAAATAATTTAGATTTATCTAAGTCTATGTTTGACAAAGCTGCAGAGTATTGGCAACAAGCCGTCCATTTAGCTCCAAATAATTATATTGAAGCACAAAATTGGCTGAAAACTACTGGTAGAATGAAAGCAGATAAAATTGTATAAGAATTTGGGATTAAATTAGATTTTTCAGTCTACAATAATACCATATGCTACTAAATATTAATAATAATTAATTAGAAAAATACAATTGTGCATTAATGATCTTAAGATCAGACAAGAAATCATATCTATTGACTATAAAATTAATCAAGATCCAAATAAAAAGATGGTGACTACAATAAATCAAGGAACTGTAACTCAAATTATAGGTCCTGTATTAGATATAGAATTTCCTAGTGGACAACTGCCAAGAGTTTTTAATGCCTTAAAAGTTCAAGGTCCTAATAATACTATCACGTGTGAGGTACAACAACTATTAGGAGGAAATAGAGTTAGAGCTGTTGCTATGAGTTCCACTGATGGACTAAAACGAGGTATAAAGGTTACTGATACAGGAGCTGCTATTACAGTACCTGTTGGTATACCAACTCTAGGGAGAATTTTCAATGTCCTTGGTGAACCTGTTGACAATCTAGGTAATGTATCTACAGAAAATACTTTACCAATACATCGTCCTGCGCCTTCTTTTACACAATTAGAAACTAAACCATCTATATTTGAAACAGGAATCAAAGTTGTTGATTTATTAGCACCGTATAGAAGAGGAGGAAAAATAGGACTATTTGGTGGTGCAGGAGTTGGTAAAACTGTACTAATTATGGAATTAATTAATAATATTGCTAAAGCTCACGGCGGTGTTTCTGTATTTGGTGGAGTAGGAGAAAGAACAAGAGAAGGGAATGATTTATACGAAGAGATGAAAGAATCTAAGGTTATTGATGAAAGTAGCCTAACAAGCTCCAAAGTAGCACTTGTGTATGGTCAAATGAATGAGCCCCCTGGAGCAAGGATGCGAGTAGGCTTAACAGCATTAACAATGGCTGAATATTTTAGAGATATTAATAAGCAAGATGTATTATTATTTATAGATAATATTTTTCGATTTGTACAAGCAGGTTCTGAAGTGTCTGCTTTACTAGGTCGAATGCCATCTGCAGTTGGATACCAACCTACTCTAGCAACAGAAATGGGAGCACTACAAGAAAGAATCACATCTACAACCGATGGATCCATTACATCTATTCAAGCTGTATATGTGCCAGCAGATGATTTAACGGATCCTGCACCGGCAACTACCTTTGCACATTTAGATGCAACTACAGTATTATCAAGAGGACTAGCAGCAAAAGGAATCTATCCAGCCGTAGATCCATTAGATTCAACATCTACGATGCTTCAGCCTAGCATTGTAGGTGAAGAACACTATAGTACTGCACAAAAAATTAAATCAACACTACAAAGATATAAAGAGTTACAAGATATCATTGCCATTCTGGGCTTAGATGAATTATCTGAAGAAGATAGACTAACAGTAGCAAGAGCTAGAAAAATAGAGCGCTTCTTATCTCAACCATTTTTTGTTGCTGAAGTTTTTACAGGTTCTCCTGGTAAATATGTTTCTTTAGAAAAAGCTATTAAAGGCTTCCAGATGATTCTAGAAGGGGAGTTGGATGATTTACCTGAACAAGCCTTCTATCTGGTAGGGGATATAGGAGAAGCAATTAATAAAGCTGAGACCCTAAAATAATCAAGGATAAAACTATGACATTAAGCATACGTGTCATTGCTCCAGATAGAACTGTCTGGGATGCAAATGCAGAAGAAGTGATTTTACCCAGCAGTACAGGTCAACTAGGAATATTAACAGGACATATTCCACTATTAACTGCCTTAGATATCGGCGTTATGCGTGTTCGCATCGATAAAGACTGGCTACCAATTGTTTTACTTGGAGGATTTGCTGAAATAGAGAATAATAATATAACAATCCTAGTAAATGGAGCAGAAGAGGCTTCAGAAATAGACATAGATATTGCACAAGATAATTTACAGAAAGCAACTACTATTTTAGCTGAAGCAGGAACTAGTAAGCAAAAGATAGAAGCTACACAAAATCTAAGGAAAGCCCGTGCAAGAGTGCAAGCAGCAACTGTAATTAACAACTAATCTAGAAATATACTAATAATAAAAAAGACTGTATATATTTATATACACAGTCTTTTTTATTATCGATTTAGTAAATAATTAACCTAAGCCGGAACAAATATAATCAAAATATAGTCCCATTTCTTTACCTGCATCAGGACCAACTAAACTCATAGTTACTTCTTTCATAGCTTGTATCGCTTGTATTGTTGCACCAATGGGCACACCTAGAGAATTGTAAGTTTCTTTTAAACCATTAAGAACTCTTTCATCTAAAATTGAAGGATCACCTGCTAACATACCATAGGTAGCATATCTCAAGTAGTAGTCTAGATCTCTGATACAAGCAGCATATCTTCTAGTTGTATACATATTTCCACCTGGACGGGTAATATCAGAATACAAAAGTGATTTAGCTACTGACTCCTTAATAATAGTCGCTGCATTAGCTGCTATTGTAGCTGCTGCACGTACTCTTAATTCACCTGTCTGAAAATAACCTCTTAATTTTTCAACTGAATTATCATCCAAATATCTTCCCTGTACATCAGCTGCATTAATTACAGAAGTAATAGCGTCTTGCATAATATTTAATTTTCCTTAAACCTATATAAACAATACGAAATATCAAAATTTCAAAAAATATAAGCGTTTTTATTGCATTGCACCTAATGTGTAATCAAAATAGAATCCTGCTTCGGCAGAATCTTCTCCTGATAGTAATGAGCATGCTACTGTTTTCATGCAGCGTATACCTTCAGCTACACCTGAAATCGGGGTGCCAAGGGAATTATACATTTCTTTAACTCCAACTAGCCCTATTTCTTCTATCGGAGTTACATCACCCGCAACAATACCATATGTAACTAGACGTAGATAATAATCTAAATCACGTAAACATGTTGCTGTCATTTCTTCACCATAAGCATTACCACCAGGCGAAACAACATCAGGTCGTCTTTGAAATAACTGCTGACCACCTAATTTAACAATACGCTCACGATTATCAGTTAAAATCTGAGCAATTCTCAAACGACGCTGACCAGATAAAACAAAACTTTTAATTCTATCTAATTCTCCAGGACTCAGATACCTAGCTTCTGCATCTGCATTGACAATTGACTTAGTAACAATACTCATGGATAAAACTCCTCGAATGCTTTCATTTTAAATGCAAGCCAAATAATTAAGTTAGTCTTTTATACTAACTTAGAATATGAATCTAACTATATAATAATGATTTATAAATAATGAGGCAGATTAAATCAGAATAATAAGCACTTTACTTATTAGTACTAAATCACAAAACCAGCAAAGTACTAAAGCAAGAAAGACTACTTCACAAAGTAAAGAAGTTATTGATTCCCACTTATAGCATCAAAACTAGGCACCACAATAGCTCGACTTTGCTTAGTTAAACTATTATATAATTTTTCTGTGTTAGGAAAATTAGATGCTGGTAATGTAGGGAAACGACGATATGGAACTGTTGATGAACCAAAAACAGAATTATATTCTTTGCTATTGATTAATACAGAGACAAAAGATGCTAAACCTTGAGAAGCTAATATTTGATTATAATATCTTATCTCTGCCTGATTGTTAGGTGCTCGACCTAAAAAATGCTTGGTGCCTAATTCAATTACTTTAGTATTAGGATATGGTTGATAAAATTCTTTACAATATAAAGAAGAAAATGCTAATTTTTCAATTAACTGCCGAACTGTAATTTCTCTAGCCATAAATGCCTTTTCTAAGCTAGAAAACTCATCACCAATACTAAAAGAGTTTAAATCTCTTTCAAAAACTTGACGATATATTGCTCGCAGTGCCTGCTCTAACTGTATTTTACTTGAAGAATCTTCTACTTTGAATATTACATTTTGATCTCTTTTAGCTGTGACTCCCTGCTGTATTCTACGCTCAATATTCTTGCTACTTCTCATTTCTGCAACTTTACCAAGAGCAATAAATCTTTGATTATCCTCTTCTTTTAAAGATATTTGAAGCTTCAATTGACTTATACCTGGTCTTAAGGTTCTTGCAGATAATCCCAAAGGAGTTGTATATCTTTCATATGGAACTATATTATCTCCAAACGTCTCCATATATTCTACACTATCTATTATTCTATCGATGACTTTATAGTAACCTTGCTTATAAGCAATATCAAAGTATTGATTTATTTCTTTACGACCATAAGTAGGCCTACCTAAAAGCCTATTATGAATATACTCAATTGCTTTACAGACATATAATGGTTCCCAATATAAAGATCTGAAAGTTGAAGACTTTGCTAATTGACGAACAAATTCACGTACCGAAATTTTATTCTCTCGTAATTGACTTTCTGACTTTCTCAATAATAATAGCTCTTCCTGGTATACAGCTCTACCAAAGACTCTTAAATAAGTCGCTCTAATCACAGAATCTATACTTATATTAATCTCAGAATTAGACACAGCATTTATACCTGCATTAAATTCAAAAATCTTTGGCCCTAGTGAACCAACGGGTTTAGATCTTAGATTGGGGCTACTTATTTGATTATAAATACCTGGACCCTGTCTTACTAAAATTCTCCGAGTATCTTTACCAAAAGGAGCAGATTTTTTACGTAAATTAATTCTATTATTGGGAAATATTGCTCCAAACTGAATTGCTAGTGGATCATTACTAAGACCGTAAGGGTGTTGGTCAGGTAAATTCTTCTTATAGTCACTAAACAAAGTTACAAACTGAGGAATTTTTCTAAATGGTGCACTATAGTTAAATAAATCTATTTGCGGTCCCCAATTACGACATTCTTGAGGTTCTTCACCTAAGCCTCTAAAATATGGTACCGTTTCTTCTCCAAAATAATCTGCATATTCTGATGAATTAATAAGAGCATCAATAAGTCCGTCTAAACCCCTAGAAGATACAAAAGCAAAATATTTCTGAAATTCTTCTAAAGAACTTGGCCCCCTACCTAAAAAGTGCCTGAAAGCCAACTCTACAACACGACTATTTACAAAAGGTTCGAAGAATTGCTGTCTATAAATATAAGACTTACCCAGACAACGAATAAACTCTTTAACTGACAATTGGCCATTCTTAACCCTAGATTCTAAGTCCGAAATAGATAAATCATATGCTTTAGAAATATTTCTCTCAAAAATTTGCCTATAAGATGCCTGAATAACACTATTCTTCTCATTAGTAGATAGGCTTGTTTTCATAACAAATCTTTGCTGTGAAATGCCTGCCTTAGAATAAATTTGAGGCAAACATAACCCTTGTAAATCTCCAGATGTTCTTTTTCTCAGCTTATCGGTAAGAGAAGGGGCTTCAAATTCTGAGATGACAACATTAAAGTATTCTTGAACTAATTCTTGACTCTCCTTATCATTCTCAAAAATAGTCAGTGCAGTTTTTCTCATTTCTCGTAATGCAACTATGGCAGCAGCACTAGAACATGCATTATCAATTAATTCTCTTAATCCACGTATATTGACAGTTAAAATATTTGGATCACCTGCAACAATAGCATAAGTTAAATATCTCAAAAACCAATCTAAATCACGCAGAGATTTCTTCATTCGAGTTGATCCGTAACGAACCACATTAATTGGCTTAAATCCTGGTGGTGACGCCTCTCCACCACTAAAGGCAGATTGGAAGCCTTCAAATAAGTTGCCTTGAGCATCTCCCGATGATTGTTGCGAATCCATTGAACTTTCTGACGATACCGAAGAAAGAAAAGAAGTTTGAGGCCTCTCCAAGTAAGATATTGCAGATCCTCCAACAAAAATTTTATCTGCGGCCTTTGCTACTAAAATATTAGCATTTTTACTCAAAAGATCTGAAACTTCTAAGCGTTTATTACCTGAATTTAGAAATACTACCAACTCATTCAATTCACCTAATTGCAAAAATCTATCCTGCTGCTCTGCTTGTGCAATAGTTGAGATTGATGCTGTTCGGTAAAGTTGTGGTTGTGCTGTTGGACTTCCACCACTTGCCTTAACAATCATTAAAAAATATCTCCTTCACTTTCATTAAGCTTATCTTCAACTAGTTATAATTATGCTTTTTTTAAAAATTATAAAATAGAATAATTAACCTAGCAAAATATTCTGTATTTATTATTATCCAACTCTCGTATTATCTCAATACTTATTCTTATAATATATGTTAAAAGAAAGCTACCTTGAATAAAGATAGATTTTGTAATACTTAGATATGATAGTTATATAATATTTAATAAATATATCGTAGTATAATAATTTATAAACTATAAATATTATACAATTACAATTATGCTATTTGTTTATTGTGAATATTAATCATCAATGAAATATATGAAAATAAGCTTACTTATAGGTCTAAAATAATGAAAGACTCAATAAATAATGACATAGAAATGTCAATTTTTGAACATTTAGAAGAGCTAAGGCAAAGAATCTTTATAGCAACTGCCATTTTTTTTATAATTACAACTATTTGTTTTTTTTACATTAAAAATATTTCTTATCTATTACAAGAGCCAGCTCTTGGAATAAAATTTTTGCAATTAGCACCTGGAGAATATTTTTTTTCGTCTATAAAAATAGCTACTTACTCTGGCTTTGTAATAAGTAGCCCATTTATAATTTATCAGATAATAATGTTTGTGTTACCTGGATTAACAAATAGAGAAGCAAATTTTTTAATACCAATTTTAATAGCATCTATTGTATTATTTTTTATTGGCATTGTTTTCTCATATAAAATATTGGCTCCAGCAGCATTAGTCTTTTTTATCAACTATGGTGCCGATATAGTAGAACCTTTGTGGTCATTTGAACAATATTTTGACTTTATACTTTTACTACTTTTTAGCACTGGTTTAGCTTTTCAAATACCTATCATACAAGTAACACTTGGTGTTATGAAAATTGTTTCTTCTAGTCAAATGCTATCATACTGGAAATATATGGTATTACTTGCTACAATTATTGGTGCTATCCTTACTCCATCTACAGATCCTTTAACTCAAATACTAATGTCATCTGCTATTCTCATTTTATATTTTAGTGGTATAGCTATTTTAATAGGTTTACGTAAATAAAGCTCTTGCATTTTATTGCTATAGGAATTTGAATAAATCAAATCTAATATATTAAATACTATTTTCATTAATTAAAAATTAGGCGTGAAGAATATAATAGAGACAAAAACTGTTCTTGATATTAAGTTTTTATTAAAAATTAGGTATTGAGAAGTATTTACCAACAATAGTAAATATTGAATGTTATTATAAATAAGAGATACAATATTTCCAAAAAATTTATCATAAAAATCATATGAACCCAAAGAACTACAATAGATTAATTCATAAAATTATATCCTTCACTTTTATATGCATCGGTATTGTTAGTTTAAGCTCAATATACCCTATTCGTACAGAGGCATTCCCAATATATGCTCAACAAGGTTATGAAAACCCCAGAGAAGCAACTGGCAGAATAGTTTGTGCGAATTGTCATCTAGCACAAAAACCGGTAGAAATTGAAGCGCCACAATCAGTACTACCAAATACAGTTTTTGAAGCTATAGTTAAAATACCCTATGATATCAACAATAAGCAAATTTTAGGCAATGGTATCAAAGGCCCTTTAAATGTAGGCGCTGTCATTGTTTTACCTGAAGGTTTTAAATTAGCTCCACCAAGTCTGATTTCAGAGGAAATTAAAGAAAAAACAAAAGGAGTATATATTCAACCTTATAGTACTGCAAAAAGTAATATTCTAGTAGTTGGACCTATTCCAGGTGACAAGAATAAAGAAATTATATTTCCAATATTATCACCTGACCCAGGCAAAGATAAAAATGTACACTTTTTAAAATATCCTATTTATGTAGGTGGCAATAGAGGTAGAGGACAAGTTAATCCAACTGGCGATAAAACTAATAATAATATTGTCAATGCGTCAACTAATGGTAAAGTCACTAAAATCAATACCCTAGAAAAAGGTGGCTATACAGTAGAATTAGAGAAAGATAATGGCAATATCATTACTGAGAGCATTCCAATAGGATTAGAATTAACTATTGCCAAGGGTAATAACATTATTACAAATCAAGCTATTACTAACGATCCTAATGTAGGTGGATTTGGACAAAATGAAACTGAAATAGTACTGCAAAGTCCTGCAAGAATTCAAGGAATGATTACCTTTTTCTTTGCTGTTACACTAGCACAAATTTTCTTCGTACTAAAGAAAAAACAATGGGAAAAAGTACAGGCTGCTGAAATGAATTTTTAAATTTAGATAAAATAAGCAAGCCTTTGTGCTCACTTATTATTGCCACTAAACTTGAAGACTTAACAAATTCCTCACAGATTCAATAATCTGATGAGGATGAATGACAGTAGCTTTTTCAAGTTCGCCGTTATAAGGAGTTGGTATATCTTGGGAAGACAAACGTACAACTGCAGCATCTAAATGATCAAAGAATTGGTCATTCACCTGCGCAATAATCTCAGCACCTATACCACCTGTTTTCATACATTCTTCAACAATAATTAGCCTATGTGTTTTTGCTAATGATTTGCCAATAGACTTGATGTCTATTGGCTTTAAAGAAATTAAATCAAGTACCTCAGGATCATAACCTTCTAAAACAAGAGAATGGACCGCTTGCATTACATGATGCCTCATGCGTGAATAAGTAAGAATAGTAACATCTTTACCTTCTCTGACTAACTCTGCTTTATCTAAGGATACAAAATATTCGTGGTCAGGTAATTCCTCTTGCAAATTATACAATAAAACATGCTCAAATAGAATAACTGGATTATCATCTTGAATAGCTGATTTTAATAAACCTTTAGCATTATAAGGAGTTGAACAAGCTACAATTTTTAGGCCTGGTATCGCTTGAAAATAAGCTTCTAGCCTTTGCGAGTGTTCTGCACCAAGTTGCCTGCCTACTCCACCCGGCCCCCTAATAACCATAGGAATTTTAAAATTACCTCCAGAAGTATATCTGAGCATTCCTGCATTATTAGAGATTTGATTAAAAGCTAGTAACAAAAAACTCATATTCATCCCCTCTACAATAGGTCTTAATCCGGTCATTGCAGCACCTATTGCCATTCCCATAAAACTATTTTCAGCAATAGGAGTGTCCAATACCCTTAAGTCACCATATTTAGCATGTAAATCCTTAGTAACTTTATAAGAACCGCCATAATGACCTACATCTTCTCCAATAACAAGAACAGTAGAATTTTTTTCCATTTCTTCATCAATCGCTGCTCGTAAAGCGTCAAACATAAAAACTTTAGCCATTCTTTTTATACCTAATTAGAATAAAATAAATTTACGATAATAATTTTCAACTTTAAGCTTAAAAGCAATACTTTAACTTTATGTATCTTCTACAAATAGATAGCGCTTTAAGTCTTCAACTTTTGGCTCTGGACTAGATAGGGCAAAGCTAATTGCATCATCTATTTGTTTTTTGACTTGGAGATTAATTTTATCTAAAGCCGCTTCACCTTCTATTTTATGTTCTAAAATATAATTTTTTAGGCGCTTAATAGGATCACGAGCTACCCATGCTTCTTTTTCTTGTTGTGAACGAAGTTCGTCAGGATCCGCCAAAGAATGTCCTCTAAAACGATACGTTAAAGCTTCTATCAGAGTTGGACCTTCACCTGCTCTAGCTCTCATAATTGCTTTTTCTGTAACCTGCCTAACTGCTAAAACATCCATACCATCAACTTCAATGCCAGGCAAGCCAAATGCTTCTGCTTTTTTATGTATTTCTGGTGTTGAAGAAGCACGATGATGAGCCATACCTATGGCCCATTGATTATTTTCAACAACAAAAATAATAGGTAATTTCCAAAGTACAGCCATATTTAAACATTCAAAAAACTGACCATTATTACTAGTTCCATCCCCAAAGAAAGAGATGGTCACTCGTATAGGACACTTATCTTTTAGTACCTCTTTACGATAAATACTCTGAAAAGCCGAGCCCGTAGCTATAGGTATACCCTCCCCAATAAATGCAAATCCTCCTAAAAAATTGTGTGGAGCAGAAAAAATATGCATCGAACCTCCTCTACCTTTACTACAACCACTTTCTTTGCCAAATAATTCAGCCATTACAGATCGAGGAGGTACACCTTTACTTAAAGCATGAACATGATCACGATAGGTACTACAAACATAATCTTCATCTTGTAACGCTTTAATTACTCCTGTAGAAACTGCCTCTTGTCCATTATATAAATGAACAAAACCAAACATTTTACCTCGATAATACATTTGCGCACACATGTCTTCAAAGTTACGTCCTAAAAGCATATCTTCATATAACATTAAAATATCTGCATTACTTATTTTCTGTTCATCTGAAACAGTTAATGGCAACATAATTTTATCATTCATAACTCTAATACTATCTCCTATATGTAATAAATAATGACATTTCTGACGGGGTGAACTGTCAAGCAGAAAACTCACGAATCTTGATTATAGTCGTAGTAAAAAGGTTGATCAAACTATTGCATATTTTATGAATATTTAAAACTAATATCATTGTAATCTATTATTAAGAAGATATCATTGTATAATATTAGATTACCAAGTAGTAAACAAGGATAAATAAAGACTAAATAGATTGATAAAATTAGCTTGACCTTCTACTATTTCTGACTGTACCATCATAATTACCGCTATCAAAATACTGATCTAATACTGCAATATTCTTATTATTTTGTAGTTATCTAATCATCAATCAGAATCAAACTTATCATTAGGATTTAGCTATGAATCAGTAAGTCTCTTTGGAAAGTTTGTCTATGTATAGAAATCCTCTTAATTATATTTAAACTGAGAGACTAAAGCTCTAAAGTAACTCGACAAAGTTGCTTATAGTCTGAATAAAAAAACAAGAGTCTAAACCACGTATTATAATCTAAATAGTAGAAATTATCATTTAAAGTAACTTCAGAGAAACAAGAATGTTATAATGATTCATTTATTTCAACAATAATTTTCATTTCATATACTGAATAAACACCATGGTTGTATCAACTCGTATTTTTACCCCTATAAAAGAAGATTTGAATATATTAAATTCAAACTTAAAGAAAATGGTAGGGGCCAGACACCCTATCTTATACGCAGCAGCAGAACATCTTTTCACTGCTGGAGGGAAAAGAATTCGTCCTTCAATTGTTTTATTAGTAGCGAAGGCAACAGCTCCAAATAATATACTTAAATCTGAGCATAGACGTTTAGCAGAGATAACAGAAATTATACATACAGCAAGTTTAGTGCATGATGATGTTTTAGATGACTGCAATACGCGTAGAGGAATTCAAACTGTGCATAGTACTTTCAGTACTAAAATTGCTGTTCTAGCAGGAGACTTTTTGTTCGCACAGTCATCTTGGTATCTTGCTAACCTAGGGGATTTAGAAGTGGTTAAGATTATTTCAAAAGTTATTACTGATTTTGCAGAAGGGGAGGTTCGACAAAGTCTAACTAGTTTTGACCCCGACATATCTATAGATAATTATATGGAAAAATCATTTTATAAAACTGCATCATTAATAGCTGCAAGCTGCAAAGGTGCTGCAATGATTAGCAATATAGACACATCAAGCCAACATGATTTCTATTTATACGGTAAACACTTAGGTTTAGCATTTCAAATCATAGATGATATCCTAGATGTAACAGGTTCTACAGAATTACTCGGTAAACCTGCTGGATCAGATTTAAAAAATGGTAATTTAACTGCACCAATACTATTTGCTTTAGATGAATGTCCAGAACTGTATCACTTGATTGATAGAGAATTTCAAAATAGTGGCGATAATCAAAAAGCAATTCAATTAATTCAACAAACTAGTGGTATACAAAAAGCACAAGACCTAGCAAGAGAACATGCTCAAACTTCTTTAGAAGCACTTAGCAATAAATATGAGTGTGAAGCAATTCACACTTTAAAATTAATTAGTAACTATGTTATAGATAGAATCAATTAATAAGAAGAAGAATTAGGCATTATTTCTCTGCATATTGTATTTCAATTACAAAGCTGAAGATAATACAATCACAAAAAGCTAGATTCTCTAAGCTAATTGAATAATTCAAATTTTATATAGCTAAATTGTAGCCTCTAATATTGCTTGAAATGCATCATTATCTACAACTGCTAGCTGAGCTAACATTTTACGATTCAAGCCTACTTGTGATTGTTTTAATCTACGCATCAACTGACTATAAGTAATACCATAAATACGTACCGCTGCATTAATACGCGTAATCCATAGTTTTCTATAGTCACGTTTTTTATTTTTCCTGCCTACGTAAGAATACCTCATAGCTTTTAATACTTGCTGTTTAGCTGTACGAAATAAAGAAGAATGAGTTCCTCTGAAACCCTTAGCTAACTTCAAAATTTTTTTTCTTCTCTTACGTGCAATGTTTCCTCTCTTGACACGAGTCATGATGAATATCCCTCTTATATAAAATTTGAATACTATAGCAAACACTTTTTAACGTAGAGTGTATGGTAGCTTTTGCCTAAAGTTTAAATAGTCTCTTTTATTTACAATTACCACTTTAGATAATTGTTTCTTACGGTTAGGCGATTTTTTTTGAAGTAAATGACTGCGAGAAGACTGGTGTCTTAACAATTTTCCTGTAGATGTAATTTTAAATCTTTTCATAATAGATTTAGAAGTTTTTAATTTATACATGTAAGTAATCTTAAAATAATAAATGGTTAAAGCCTATATTACTATAAATTTAATAATCCTGTTAGTAAAATACGATGTTTAAATATTAGATACTTTACTTAACTGAGATTAAACTAATATAAAGATATGAGGAAAAAATCAATAATTTTTTATTTGTGTCCTTTCCTAAAATTACTAATAGTACTAAAGAGTAACATAACCATGATCTTTATAATATTTGAGTCTAATTCTTGAAACATTTTCATATTTAAATTAAAAGCGATATTTGCTTCTACAATAATTTGATTTGCTTGATCATCACTAATTGGCACATTATCAAGTGCTTCACGGTAGTGCTTTTTAAAGATATTGTCATCCGTAATATCTTTAAAATCATAAAATGATGTACCTGCTGTACCTGATAGCTGCATTGCATTTTGCGCAATTTTTTTTAAAATCTGCCCACCAGATAAATCTCCCATATAACGAGTATATGCATGAGAGATTAGTAACTCTGGTTGATTTTCACCTATATTATGGATTCTCTCAACGTAGATTTGTGTAGCTAATGATGGCTGAACCTTCAACAACCAGTCTAGACCGTAATAATACTTTAAATCATCAATTAAACTCTCTCTTCTATTTAATTCAGGAAAATAAATTAATTGAATAGAAGAATTATCTCTATTCTTTTCCATTTCTTCTTCAATAGCAGAATATACAAAAAATAAATTAGCTACCAATTTACGATATGATTTTCTATCAACTACTCCACCCAGAAAAGATTTAACAAAACTCACGTTTTCAGCCATGCTATGTGACTTGGTCGTGCCTTCACGTAATTGTTGAGCTAGATTTGTAGACATAAGTATCCCCTTCCTAAATTATATAATCAAGACTTATCATACTCAATTAATGATAAATTCTTCATAAATACAATAAAACTTTCTAAGTCTTCATTATATTACAAATTTTAAAGTTCAAAATTACGGACGTGAACAAAATAATAGCATAAATCAAATTATATAGAACTAAAATATTCTTTAGATCTAACAGGATCTGATGCCATAGTAGCATGACCTGGTTGCCAATTTGCCGGACACACTTCATCTGGATGTGATTGCACATACTGTATGGCTTGCAAAGTTCTCAAAGTTTCATCAACACTTCTGCCAAAATCTAAATTATTTACTAAGAAGTATTGTATAAAGCCTTCTTTATCTATCAAGAAAAGCCCTCTAGAAGCTATACCTTTTTCAGTTAATACATTATAAGATCTACTAATATCCTTGGTCAGATCAGAAACTAAGGGGTAATGCAAATCACCTAACCCTCCTGCATCACGCTCTGTTTGCAACCAAGCAAGGTGCGAATATTCACTATCGACCGAAATGCCTAGAATTTCAGTATTTAAAGTCTTCAGCTTATCATAAGCGTCACTAAACGCAGTTATTTCAGTTGGACAAACAAACGTAAAATCTAAAGGGTAAAAAAGTAATATGATGTATTTACCAAGATAATCAGACAATTGGATCGTTGTAAATTCTTGATCATATACTGCAGTAGCAGTAAAATCAGGAGCTGGTTCCCCAACTCTAATGGAATTATTCTGTGATATCATTGAGTTCTTCTTATAATATCTAAAATTTCTATCATATAGTAATAACACACAATATAACACAATCTGGCAATTTAAAAACTGCAAAGTATCTATAAACCTTAAGATTATTGCAATAGCGGGGAATGGATTTGAACCACTGACCTTCGGGTTATGAGCCCGACGAGCTACCAGACTGCTCTACCCCGCGTTTCCATATAAACAATATAATATAATATTATTCATGAAAGCAAATAATACATCAAACTTTCTAAGATAATAAGACTAATAACTAAACTTAGAGTATATTGTATTCTTTGCAAGAGAGGAAGGACTTCATATATCCCAATCAATCTATCCTTGGTTAAAATTTCTGCTGTTTTTATCCATAGCTGACCATCATACCATCCTGATTCTTCATAAAAAACAGTAGCACTTAAAAGTCTTTTGACAACATAAGACCACCCTAAATATAAACGGATTAGGATAAATGACAAGAAAAATGTTACCAATAGCAAATCAGTAATTAAAAACCTGACGATAGGAGTTTTAGGAGTAATTACAGGACTTAGTAAGAGTACTAAGCCGGCACTAATTAGAAATAGTTTACGAGAGTACTTTCCTATTGATAAGGTAGACCAAGAGAAAAACCAAGAATCCTTTAATGAATAATATTCGTTTAATGGTTGTTGATCGAATGGAACAGGACAAACATCTTTAGAAATAAACATATACAATAATATTTATAAAAGCATCATCATTATATTTTAAAAAATTATATTGCTAGCTAGTATAATAGTAAGAATAAAAAATATTACCACTGTGCCAATTGTCAATATCTGAAGTTTTTTTTCAGTACTACGAGTAGAATTAAAAATTTTACCTTGGCTACTTAGATTACCTAATCCAGCGGCTTTAGGATTATTAATTAAAATTAAAAAGATAGCTATCAGACTAACTAAGTACCACACTAATTTTACAATGCTCATATGTTTCAATTATAATGTCAATAATAAAAATAGAGAATATGATAAAAAACATACAAAAATGCATTTATCATACTCAATCTATTTACAAGTTTAAGATAAAAAATATACTTCTTTAATTTATTCTCCTTGTATTTTTAACAAAACAAAGCCTAAGAAAAGTCCAAATAATATCATCATAGAGCTAATTACCGCTGCTGTTAATATTTCACTTCCCATTTACTAGTTATACTCCATACGATAATTTGAACTACATATATAGAATTATAATAATATAAAAACTAAAAACCATTTCTACCCCATACAACCAAAGCTACTGAAAAAGTAAAGACCGCAAGAAGAGATCCCCATCCTAAGCTAAGAATATCCATGTCAATTTTTTATCTCCATTTAGATAATATCAAGTATCTCAGTTTAAGAGATGATGTGCATTCAAATATTAATATAAATAATATACCCACTAAGCATAGTATAAATAAATAATATAAGAATAAAGCTTAAATAATTTATATTAATCAAAAAAATACGATATAGTAACAAGCAAATGAACATATTTTTTATTTATGCTGGCATAAAATTTTCAATTGCATTCTATAATAAACTATATTCTTGTCTCTAAAAAAGATATCCTATTAACCATATGATCTAACCTTAATAATATTTATAAAATATTAATACAAAAACTGAAGTAGCAATTAAAATCAAGAAATGTAAAATTTTCATGATTATAAGCAAAGAATTTAGAAGTTGGAGTTAGTATAAACTTAATACCTTAGCAAAACATTATCGAATAAAAAATTCTCATAATTAATATTAATATATGCAAACTACTGCGAACTCATCAAAAATATCTGCAAAAGAAACTTTACTTACACCTAGATTTTATACAACAGACTTTAAAGAGATGTCAAAACTTGATATTTCTTCAAATGCAAATGAATTCGATGCTCTACTAGAAGAATTCAGAGCTGATTACAATAGGCAACACTTTATTAGAGATGAAGAGTTTCAACAATCTTGGAATGATTTAGAAAAGAAAACCAAAGCTTTATTCATAGAATTCCTAGAAAGATCTTGTACAGCAGAGTTTTCTGGTTTTTTACTATACAAAGAGTTATCACGCCGCTTAGAAAAAACTAATCCTGTAATGGCCGAATGTTTTTTACTAATGTCAAGGGACGAAGCAAGACATGCAGGATTTTTGAATAAAGCTATTGAGGATTTCGATCTATCTCTAGACCTTGGTTTTCTGACAAAGAGTAGAAAATACACCTTCTTTTCTCCTAAATTTATTTTTTATGCAACTTACTTATCAGAGAAAATTGGTTATTGGAGATATATAACCATTTATAGACATTTAGAGCAACACCCTGAACATAGAATTTATCCAATATTTAGATTTTTTGAAAACTGGTGCCAGGATGAGAATAGACATGGAGATTTCTTTGCAGCTCTATTAAAATCACAACCACAATTCTTAGACAATTTAAAAGCAAGATTATGGTGCAGATTCTTTTTACTAAGTGTCTTTGCAACTATGTATCTTAATGATTTCCAAAGATCAGATTTTTATCAAGCAATAGGCTTGGATTCTAGGCAATATGATATACAAGTTATTAAGAAAACAAATGAGAGCGCTTCACGTATATTTCCAGTTGCATTAGATGTTGATAAGCCAGAATTTTTTACATATTTAGATGAATGCGCCTGTCAAAATAGAATGCTTATTGAAATAGATGAAAAAAATTATAATAACTCAATAAAAAACTTTAAAAAACTACCTATCTATTTAAAAATGGGAATTAATTTGCTTCAGCTATATTTAATCCCTCCTATTGACTCAGCAAGCATTTCATCAACAGTCAGATAAACATAAACTAAGTGTATATAATATCATAATATTGTTCTCATACTAAGCCTTTATCAATATATTTAAGTAAAATTTAAAGCTTATATTGATCATAAAAAATAAGCATAACCATTAAAATGAAGCTTTATTTCTTTTGAGAGACAGAAATAACAAATAATGGTTATTATAATTTGAGATAAAGAAAATTTAGACAACTTGAGGAGGATACTAGTATGGAAAATACTATCAACTTAAAAATGCCATCGCCTACATTTGGTGGAAGTACTGGAGGATGGTTAAGAGCAGCTGAAATAGAAGAAAAATATGCTATCACATGGACCAGTCAAGCTGAACAAATTTTTGAAATGCCTACTGGTGGTGCTGCAATAATGAGAGAAGGAGATAACTTATTATACTTAGCTAAAAAAGAACAATGTCTTGCACTAAGTGCACAATTAAAAATAAGTTTCAAAATTAATGACTTTAAAATCTATCGGATTTTTCCAAGTGGAGAAGTACAATATTTACACCCTAAAGATGGTGTTTTCCCAGAGAAAGTTAATCCTGGTCGTGAAAGTGTAGGCAATATTCAGCATTCTATTGGTAAAAATGACAATCCAGTCAATAAGAAATTTACCAGCCAAGAAACATATGAATAATTAATAGCAGATAAAAGACTAGAAAAATAAAATTGTTTTTATAGTCCTTTATCTGATACTATTATTTTTGTATAAGACAGGAGAGGTGGTAGAGTTGGTTGATTGCGTCTGATTTGAAATCAGATGAACCGAAAGGTTCCGTGGGTTCGAATCCCACCCTCTCCGTTCTGAACTAATTAGTCTCTACAGCTTTCTCAATAAACTTAATTGCTTGGTCTAAAGTAGCTATCTTTTCTGCATCTTCATCAGGTATTTCTATAGCAAATTCTTCTTCTATTGCCATAACTAACTCCACTGTATCCAATGAATCAGCTCCCAAATCATTCGCAAAATTAGCTTCTAAAGTCACTTGTTTTTTATCAACACCCAGCTGCTGAGCTACTATATCTTGTACTCTTTCAAAAATACCATCTGCTGATGACATAAGAATTCTCCTAAATTAATATAATTGCAAATAACAATATTACCTGTATCTATAGTTAACATCTTTTATTTTAGAGTACTTATTAGAAATAATTAATCTGGATAAATACGTAATCTTCTATTGGGTTCTTCTCCGAAACTACGGGCTCGTAAATTATAAGATTCAATTAATTGATACTGAACTTTTCTTAAATTAGCTAAACGAGGCAGTAATTCTACAGATTGTTTTTTTTCAAATACTATTCTCTCTATTGCAATACGTACTTCTTCCAAAGCTTCTATTTCACGAATATTCTTATTTATACACAATTGTTGCCAATTTATATAATTCACAATATTCAAGTTTAGCATTTGCCTTAATGCTCTAGTAATATGTGGTACTGTACTACTATGAATAGTATAAATGGTTATCTGTCTAGATTTAGCTATTTGCCTTAACTTAGTATTTTGCTTTACATGAGACCTCAATGCTAAGATAATGTCGGCTTGTATAACATCTCTAGTTAAGGCAACTGGCAACTGTAAGGTATTAACAACAGCTTCGATTTGCTGTATATTAATTGAATAAGCATATAATAATATTATACGGTTATCTGACTTTGGCAAAATTACTGTATTTTTCTTTCTAGTCAATAAATCTGGGGATTTAATTCGTTTACTTAATAGTAAGTTATCTGAACCTGTATGCATAATTTGTGACTTCATGTCATGTTTAACTAAACTTGGTAACTTAGAATTTTTCCACTTACTATTAATATTAAGGTTGGAAGAAAAATCATGAGAGGAAGATTGCTCACATTCGATAGATATTGATCCATTATGACAAAACTTACGCCTCTGAATAAATAGCTGCGATCCTTGCAAAATATTATCAACGATTTCGTCAACTTTTTCGTGTACTACCCAACTATGACGATCATGAATTTCTATTGCAATCTGAAATGCTGGTGCTGCTTTCCTTTCTAAAATACTTTTTTGAGTTCCTCTACGCTTAGCTTCATCATCACCTAAAGTAACATACTGTATTCCTCCAATAAGATCTGATAAAATAGGATTTTTTATCAAACTTTCTAAATAATTCCCATGTGCAGTGCCTACTAGCTGAACTCCTCTTTCTGCTATCGTACGTGCAGCTAGAGCTTCTAACTCAGTACCTATTTCATCAATAATTATCACTTCAGGCATATGATTTTCAACAGCTTCAATCATAACTTGGTGCTGGAATTCTGGACGAGATACTTGCATTCGTCTTGCTCTACCTATAGCAGGATGCGGAATATCTCCATCCCCTGCAATTTCATTAGAAGTATCAATAATTACTACTCTTTTCTCCATTTCATCAGCTAAAACTCTTGCAATTTCTCTAATGGCTGTCGTCTTACCAACCCCTGGTTTTCCCAATAATAATAAAGATTGACCTTTCTCTAATAAATCTCTAACTATACTAATAGTACCAAAAATAGCTCTGCCAACACGGCAAGTTAATCCAATAATATTGCCTTTCCTATTGCGAATTGAACTTATTCGGTGTAATGTACGCTCAATTCCTGAACGATTATCTCCACTAAAATTTCCTATTCTCTTGATACAATAATCTAAATCTTCCCACGAAATAGTGGTATCAGAAAGATACTGGGGACCATCAGGAAAACGAGCTTCTGGACGCCTTCCAAGATCCATAACTATTTCTATTAGGTACTTTCTCTTTGAATGTTTTTCAAGTGGCTGCCGAATAAAATCTGGAAGAATTTCTAACAATTTGTCTAAATCATCTGCAATTAACATTATTTCTGTATGTAAATATTATATAAATACAATTAAATTTTTCATATTCATACGTCTTTTTATATATTTAATCTGATAACAAATTATCAATAATTCAACTTCTTCATAAATATCAGTAACTCATAAAATAAATCAGATCACTATAAAGTTAAAAAGATTAATTTAGTATGGCAAAAGGATTTGGATTATAATAGTGAACAAATTATTAAAAACAATAATAGAATGACATTACCTAGATTAAACAAACAAATATAGGCAAATACATTTTTCAACAATATGCATAGATTTAATTATTGGCTTCTTAATAGTATATTAATTCATTTTATGTCATTAATCATAGGTAAATCAGTAAAAGTTAAAGAAATTAACTGCAATGCACCAATAAAAATCATCTATTACTTAGGTAAAAGAGGAAAAATAAAAGGCAAGAAAATAATACCAGGAATATGTGTAGTTCCGATTGTTGAGTTTGAAGATTACACAAGGGTTTGGATACTTCCAGAAGAACTAGATATACTATAAGTTGATACACTTACAATATAAAACTAAGGAGCATAACTCTTATGAAATTCCAAATCATCCATCTAAAAAAATTTCTACACTCAATACAGCAAAATGAGATAAAACAAATAAGGATAACAAGTAATCAATTTGAATTAACAGTTAATAAAGTAGCTATACATGAACACAAAATAGGAGATAAAATCCTTACGCAAAATTCTATAAATCAGCAAACGCAAAAACAAAGAAAGATAAAAATGGATTCGAGTAAAGTTAAACAGAATAATACTATTAATAAAGAATCTGAAATTTACTCGATAATTATATCACCAATGGTAGGAACATTCTACAGATCTCCTGCACCTAATGAAGCACCATTTATTAAAACGCAAGATATTGTACAAAAAAGTCAAACCGTCTGCTTAATAGAAGCTATGAAATTAATGAATGAAATAGAAGCTGAAGTGAATGGAGAAATCATAGAAATACTAGTACAAGACGGTGATATTGTAGATTGTGGACAAGCATTAATGAAAGTTAAGCCTTTATAATCATAAATATACTAAAATTTTTAAAGTAATTCAGAAATCAGATTTTAACTATTGTTAACAGATTTCAAAATAATAAATTTATTAAGTATATAATATTATAATGAAAACTCACTTACCATAGTATGACAAGTTTACTTATACTTGTTAGCTAAATAGAATTATAAGAGTGAGCGTTTTATTCCTTGTCTCATTTTAGAGAATGAAGAGAGGAGAATCTCGATGACAATTAGCTCAAAAGAGCAAGAGGCAAAGAAAGTTAAAGTTACTGTAGAGAAAGATCCAGTAAGCACATCTTTCGAGAAGTGGGCTATACCAGGACATTTCTCTAGAACATTGGCTAAAGGTCCAAAAACAACCACTTGGATTTGGAATTTACACGCAGATGCTCACGACTTTGATAGTCATACAAGTTCATTAGAAGAAGTATCAAGAAAAATTTTTAGTGCACATTTTGGCCAATTAGCAATAATTTTCTTGTGGCTAAGTGGAATGTATTTCCATGGTGCTAGGTTTTCTAATTATGTTGCTTGGCTGAGTAATCCTACTAGTATTAAACCAAGTGCACAAGTGGTATGGCCAATAGTAGGGCAAGAGATTTTAAATGGCGATGTTGGAGGAGGATTTCAGGGAATACAAGTTACATCAGGCTGGTTCCAGTTGTGGAGAGCTTCTGGTATTACCACTGAATTTGAACTATACGCTACTGCTCTAGGCGGACTTGTGATGGCAGCTTTAATGGTATTTGCTGGTTGGTTTCATTACCATAAAGCAGCTCCAAAACTGGAGTGGTTCCAAAATGTAGAATCTATGATGAATCATCATTTGGCAGGACTTCTAGGACTTGGATGCTTAGGTTGGTCTGGTCATCAGATTCACATATCCTTACCTATCAACAAATTACTAGATTCTGGAGTTTCTCCACAAGAGCTACCATTACCACATGAATTCTTAGTCAATCGGGAATTAATGTCACAATTGTACCCTAGCTTCAGCAAAGGAATATTACCTTTTTTCACTCTTAATTGGAATGAATACTCAGACTTTCTAACATTCAAAGGTGGATTAAATCCTGTGACAGGTGGACTTTGGCTAAGTGATACTGCCCATCATCATCTGGCATTAGCTGTATTATTCTTAGTAGCTGGCCATATGTATCGGACTAACTGGGGTATTGGTCATAGCATGAAAGAAATCTTAGAAGCTCATAAAGGTCCTTTTACAGGCGAAGGTCACAAAGGATTATATGAAATACTAACTTCTTCATGGCATGCTCAATTAGCAATCAACCTAGCAATGATAGGATCCTTAAGTATTATTGTTGCCCATCATATGTATGCAATGCCACCCTATCCATATATTGCAACTGACTATCCTACACAGTTATCTTTATTTACCCATCATATGTGGATAGGAGGATTCTGTATAGTTGGTGCAGGTGCACACTCATCAATATTTATGGTAAGGGATTACAATCCTGCTCAAAACTACAATAATGTACTTGATAGAATTATACGTCATAGGGATGCTATTATTTCTCACTTAAATTGGGTATGCATATTTCTTGGGTTTCATTCTTTTGGGCTTTACATTCACAATGATACTATGAGAGCTCTAGGAAGATCACAAGATATGTTCTCTGATACAGCAATTCAATTACAACCAATTTTTGCTCAATGGGTACAAAATATACATACGTTAGCACCTGGAAATACTAGTCCTAATTCACTGGCAACTGCAAGTTATGCATTTGGTGGGGAAGTTATTTCAGTAGGGAATAAAGTTGCCATGATGCCCATTTCATTAGGGACTGCTGACTTTATGGTACACCATATACATGCATTTACTATTCATGTGGCTGTATTAATACTAGTTAAAGGATTCTTATTCTCTCGCAACTCTAGACTTATTCCAGATAAATCAAACTTGGGTTTCCGTTTTCCTTGTGATGGACCTGGCCGTGGTGGTACATGCCAAGTATCAGGATGGGATCATGTATTTCTAGGTTTATTTTGGATGTACAATTCACTATCAATAGTATTATTCCACTTTAGTTGGAAAATGCAATCAGATGTGTGGGGAAGTGTATCTCCAACAGGTACAGTATCACATATAGCAGGAGGGAATTTTGCACAGAGCGCGATAACAATAAATGGATGGCTAAGAGATTTCCTATGGTTACAAGCATCGCAAGTTATTCAATCATACGGCTCTGCTTTATCTGCATACGGCTTAATTTTCTTAGGTGCACATTTTGTTTGGGCATTTAGCTTAATGTTCCTATTTAGTGGACGTGGTTACTGGCAAGAGCTAATAGAATCAATTGTTTGGGCACATAATAAAGTAAAAGTAGCTCCGTCAATTCAACCAAGAGCACTAAGTATTACACAAGGACGAGCAGTTGGTGTTGCTCACTATCTGTTAGGTGGAATCGGTACAACTTGGGCATTTTTCTTAGCAAGAATTATTTCAGTAGGTTAATAGTGCAATTAGGATAATACAAATATGGCAACAAAATTTCCAAAGTTTAGCCAAGCATTAGCACAAGATCCAACAACCAGAAGAATCTGGTATGGAATAGCAACAGCACATGATTTTGAAAGTCATGATGGAATGACAGAAGAAAATTTATATCAAAAGATTTTTGCTTCTCATTTTGGACATCTGGCAATTATATTTTTATGGACGTCTGGTAATTTATTCCATGTTGCTTGGCAAGGTAATTTCGAACAATGGGTTCTCAATCCATTAAAAACAAAACCAATTGCTCATGCAATATGGGACCCTCATTTTGGTCAACCAGCTGTCAAAGCTTTTACAAGAGATGGAGGTTCATATCCAGTAGATATTACATACTCTGGTGTATATCATTGGTGGTATACAATTGGCATGCGAACAAATAACGATTTATACAGTGGTGCATTATTTTTACTTGTTCTTTCTGCACTAATGCTATTTGCAGGATGGCTACACTTACAGCCAAAATTCAGGCCTGGCTTAGCTTGGTTTAAAAATAATGAATCAAGACTAAATCATCATTTATCTGGATTATTTGGGGCAAGTTCACTAGCATGGACTGGTCACTTAGTACATGTAGCTATTCCTGAATCTAGAGGACAACATATAGGATGGGATAACTTTACCACAACACTGCCTCATCCTTTAGGCCTACAGCCATTCTTCACTGGAAATTGGAGTGAGTATGCATCTAATTCTGATACATCTAGTCATATATTTGGTACAAGTGAAGGTTCTGGTACTGCAATATTAACTTTCTTAGGAGGATTTCATCCTCAAAGTCAATCACTCTGGCTTACAGATATGGCACACCATCACTTAGCTATTGCAGTAGTATTTATTATAGCTGGCCATATGTACAAAACAAATTGGGGAATTGGACATAATCTAAAGGATATTTTAGATGCCCATAGACCACCGAGTGGCAAACTAGGATCTGGACACAGAGGTCTATATGAAACAATCACAAACTCACTTCATATACAATTAGGCTTAGCACTTGCATCTCTAGGGGTAATAACATCTCTTGTTGCACAACATATGTACGCGATGCCTCCATATGCATTTATGGCAAAGGATTTCACTACTCAAGCTGCACTTTATACACATCACCAATATATTGCAGGCTTTTTAATGGTAGGTGCATTTGCACATGGGGCAATCTTTTTTGTAAGAGACTATGATCCGGAACAAAACAAAGACAATGTACTTGCAAGGATGCTAGAACACAAAGAAGCTATTATCTCTCACCTCAGCTGGGTATCTTTATTTCTAGGATTTCACACTCTAGGACTATATATCCATAATGACACAATGATTGCTTTTGGTACACCAGAAAAGCAGATTTTAATAGAACCTGTATTCGCTCAGTGGATACAAGCTAGTTCTGGCAAAGCTTTATATGGATTTGATGTACTTTTATCATCATCAAGTAGTGCCGCTACACAAGCGGGTAGCAGTGTATGGTTACCTGGATGGTTAGAAGCAATTAATAGCGGTAAGAATTCTTTATTCCTTACCATTGGACCTGGTGACTTTTTAGTACATCACGCAATTGCACTAGGCTTACATACTACTACATTAATTTTAGTGAAAGGGGCTCTAGATGCTAGGGGGTCTAAATTGATGCCTGATAAGAAAGACTTTGGCTATAGTTTTCCCTGTGATGGTCCTGGTCGTGGTGGTACATGCGATATATCTGCATGGGATGCATTTTATCTATCTGTATTTTGGATGCTAAATACAATTGGGTGGGTTACGTTCTATTGGCATTGGAAGCACATAACTATTTGGCAAGGTACTGTAAGTCAGTTCAATGAGTCATCAACATATCTGATGGGATGGTTAAGAGATTACTTATGGACAAATTCAGCACCTTTAATAAATGGGTATAATCCAACTGGTACAAATAGCTTATCCGTCTGGGCTTGGATGTTTTTATTCGGACATCTGGTTTGGGCAACTGGATTTATGTTCTTAATTTCATGGAGAGGGTATTGGCAAGAACTTATTGAAACTCTAGCATGGGCTCATGAGAGAACTCCTTTAGCTAATCTAATAAGATGGAAGGACAAGCCTGTAGCATTATCTATTGTACAAGCTAGACTTGTTGGGTTAGTACACTTTTCTGTTGGTTATATATTAACATATGCAGCATTTGTTATAGCATCAACATCTGGTAAATTTGGATAAAAGAAGATAAAACATTATAGTGGGATTATTATAAATTACCATACTTAAACAGTAATTTATAATAATCCCATTATTGCAATAGACGTTAAAATTAGATAAGATTATTGAGAAAAGTCTTCTTCATTAAATAAATTAAAAGGTGATAAGGAAACATCAATAGCAGATGGCAAAACAAAGTATGAGACAAAGAGAAGTTAAGAGACAAAAACTTGTCGATAAACACAAAGCTAAAAGGATAGAGATAAAAAATAAAATTAAAAAAACAGCTAATTTTGACAAACAAATAGAATTACAACAAGAACTTCAAAAATTACCAAGGAATAGTGCACCATCAAGATTACGTAACCGTTGCTGGTTAACTGGACGGAGTAGAGGATATTACAAGAACTTTGGATTGTCTAGACATGTTTTACGAGAGATGGCTCATGAGTGTTTACTACCAGGAGTAACAAAATCTAGTTGGTGATATGATACAAAGATAATCAGACAAGTAATAGTTTCCACTTATGACAATAAATATAAAAGATAAATACTCTAAATTTTATATTTAGAGTATTAGAATACAAAAAACAATTAATTCATCAATAGTCAGTCAGTTTCTCAACATTCAAGCTAAAGACCAAATTGATTTCCTCTACGATACTGCAAGTAAGCAGCAACTAATAAGCCAGACAGAGTCACCGGAATTAAGCCCAACACTATACCAGATAAAAGAGGTTCAACCATAAAATATACTACAAATTGCAAATATGTAAAATTAAAAAACTATTTAAAATATAAAAAGAGACTTTTATCTAAAACCTATTGCTGCCTGCCAAACAAATGCCAAAAGCAAGAAAAACACAGGAATAACTGGCAAAATATCTACCAATGGTCTAAATATAGCATAAGCTTCTGGTAACTTTGCTAAAATAATTGTCGCGAACATATATATACCTCTTACAATTTATTTATTAGAAGAAACCTTTATATATTTTCTTCTGAATTTATTATATTAGTCTTGCAAATAATAATATCTTCTATAATAACCCAATTAAGATATATAAAATAACTAATTAAAATAATAAAACATAGACTTCTAATAATCTTCAAGTAAATTTTATTTACAAACTTGAGTATACATGACTTTTTATCGTAAAATAATAATTGAATAATACAAAAGAATATGCAGTATTATATATATATTGCTTGACTAAGCATAAATAATAGGGAGATATTATCTTATGACAATAGCTGTTCAATTGCTTGTATTAATTTTAGTTGTATTATCAACACTTTTAGTAATAGGTATTCCTGTTACCTTAGCATCTCCTGGCCAATGGGAACAATCTAGAAATTTAATCTATACTAGTGCGGGTATTTGGGCTGGTTTAGTAATTATTACTGGCTTAGTAAATTCATTTATAGTTTAACTTCGGTAAAAAATTTATAGAAAAATGAGATAGATATATAATTTGGGGAAAATTATACATTTCAAGACTATATATCTATTTTTTTATTAGACTTGACAGCTAGAACATACTCTGAAATAATGTTGTCCTATAGAGCGGGTATAGCTCAGTGGTAGAGCGCAACCTTGCCAAGGTTGATGTCGCGCGTTCGAATCGCGTTACCCGCTTATTTGCCTATTAATATCTATGCCTCACTAGATTCAGTATCAATAATAGTATCATCAGCTGAATCACTTACTTGAGATTTTGGTTCAGATTGACTATAAGCTTTTTTTCCTAATTCCATTAGTTTCTCCTGTATCTTAGACTGAATAGATTTCATCATCGCATAATCTTCTTCTGAAATTGCTTGCCTCAGTTGTTTAATAGACTCCTCTATTTCTTCTTTATCCTGTAAATCGATTTTCTCGTCTAGATCTTTTAATTGCGCTTCACATTGATAACAAAAAGAATCTGCTTGATTTTTCAAATCTATTTTTTCTCTTTTTTCTTTATCAATATCTGCATTTTTCTCTGCCTCCTCAACTAATTTTTCAACTTCATCCTTAGGCAAAGTAGACGCTCCTGTAATAGTAATAGACTGCTCTTTGCCCGTACCCTTATCTTTGGCTTTTACAGATAAGATACCATTAGAATCAATATCAAAAGTAACTTCTATCTGAGGTACACCTCGAGGCGCTGGCATAATACCATCTAATCTAAATGTACCCAAGCTTTTATTGTCTTTAGTAAACTCTCTTTCTCCTTGAAGGGCATGTATTTCTACATTAGGCTGGTTATCTACAGCAGTAGAAAAAACCTCCGATTTTTTTGTTGGAACTGTAGTATTTCTAGGAATTATTCTAGTCATTACTCCACCAAGAGTTTCAACACCTAATGATAAAGGCGTAACATCTAATAATAAAATGTCTTTTACTTCACCTGCCAAAACACCCGCCTGAACTGCTGCACCAATAGCAACTACCTCATCAGGATTAACACTTTGATTGGGGTCTTTACCTATTATTTTTTTCACTAGCTCTTGTACTGAAGGTATTCTTGTAGACCCACCTACTAAAACAATCTCATCTATTTTGGCTGCATCTAGCTGAGCATCTTTTAGTGCATTATTAACAGGCACTTGACAACGGTTAATTAAATCTGAACATAAATTTTCAAATTTTGCACGCGTAATATTTCTTTCTAGATGTTTGGGACCTGTATTAGTAGCAGTAATAAATGGTAAATTAATATCTGTTTGAGTTAAGCTAGATAGCTCTATCTTTGCTTTCTCAGCCGCTTCTGTTAGTCTTTGTAATGCCTGCCTATCTGCACCCAAATCTATACCTTCATCATTCTTGAATTCAGTAATCAACCATTCAACTATTTTTCGATCAAAATCATCTCCACCCAAATGAGTATCTCCAGAAGTTGAAAGTACTTCAAAAACACCATCGCCTACTTCTAAAATAGAAACATCAAATGTACCGCCACCCAAATCAAAGACAAGAATCGTCTCATTCTCTTGCTTATCTAAACCATAAGATAATGATGCTGCTGTTGGCTCATTTATAATTCTTAAAACATCTAAACCAGCAATTTTCCCTGCATCTTTTGTGGCTTGCCTTTGAGAATCATTAAAATAAGCAGGTACTGTAATCACGGCTTGTGTTACTACTTCACCTAAATACTTACTTGCATCCTCTACTAATTTTCTGAGTACTTGTGCAGAAATTTCTTCGGGTGCAAAGTCTTTATTTAAGGCAGGACATTCTATCTTAATATTTGTATTCGTATCTGTTTTAATTACATAAGATGATTGCTTAGACTCATTATCAACCTCTTCTTTTTTACGACCAATAAATCTTTTTACAGAATAGAAAGTATTCTCTGGATTAATAACTGCTTGTCTCTTTGCGATTTGTCCGACTAACTTATCGCCATTTTTAGTATAAGCTACAACTGAAGCAGTAGTTCGGAAACCTTCTTTATTAGGAATTACAGTAGGCTTTCCACCTTCCATTACAGCTACAACAGAATTAGTAGTACCTAAATCAATACCAACAACTTTACTCATATGAATTAAATCCCCAAAATATATTACTAAATAACGTATAGTATAATTTTGCACAATCTAGTAAGATAAAGAAAGTAGTGGTTACCGAACAATAAATGCAAGAATATAATTTTTAAACTTGAAAATTATTGTAAAGTGAAAGATAATATCTAGAGTTGTCAAATAAGTTATTAAGCTTGTGTGTAAAAATCTCTCATAATTGGAGATAAATTAATAGTGTCAATAGGTCTTCTAGGCACAAAGATAGGAATGACTCAGATTTTTGATAGCAAAGGTGTTGCTATACCAGTTACAGTATTAAAGCTGGGTCCATGTATGATTACGCAACTAAAAAATCATACTTCTGATGGTTATACAGCAGTACAAATTGGATACTCTCAAATTACTGAAAAACTTTTAACGAAAGCACAATTAGGTCATCTAAATAAAGCTGGCGCTCCACCCTTAAAATATTTATGCGAGTATCGTGTTAATTCAATAAATAATTTTGACCTTGGTCAAATAATTACAGTTGATCAATTAAAAATAGGAGATCTTATAAACGTCTCAGGCAACTGCATTGGGAAAGGATTTACTGGTTATCAGAAAAGGCATAATTTTAGCCGAGGTCCTATGTCACATGGATCGAAGAATCATAGACAACCTGGATCTATCGGCGCAGGAACAAGCCCTGGAAGAGTATTCCCTGGGAAAAATATGGCTGGCAGAATGGGAGGTCAAAAAGTTAGTATAAAGAACCTTCAAGTAATAGATATACATAAAGAGGAACATGTTGTAATATTAAAAGGCTCTATACCTGGTAAACCTGGCAGTATTATCAGTATTAACAAGAAATAAATTATATATATTATGGCAATCGAAAAACAATTAGAATATCCAGTATATACAATGAAAGGCACAGTTGATGAGACTAAAAAAATCAACCTAAAAATTTGCGATATTAATGGGATGTATGTTGTACATAGAGCATTAATAAAACAACTAAGCCAAAAAAGACAAGGTAATGCAAGCTGTAAAACCCGTAGTGAGGTAAGAGGTGGTGGACGTAAACCTTGGAAACAAAAAGGAACTGGTCGAGCTAGAGTAGGCTCGACACGTTCACCTTTATGGCGAGGAGGTGGAGTAATTTTTGGACCTAAGCCTAGAATTTACACGAAGAAGATTAACAAAAAAGAGAAACAACTTGCATTAAGAACACTATTCTATAATAAATTAAAAAATACAATATTAGTAAGCGATTTTCACTCAAAGATTGAAAAACCCAAGACACAATTAATTATAGAAAGCTTAAAGATATTCAGAATAAATAGTCTAGCAAAAGTCTTAATTATTGTACAAGAGAAAAATGTTAATTTATATTTATCAACACGTAATTTAAAAAATGTAGAAATTATTGCAGCAAGTCAAATTAATATCCTTTCCTTACTGAAAGCAGATAAATTAATAATAACTTTAGACGCATTAAATAAAATTCAAGAGGTTTACAGTGCCTAACATAACAGAAAGAATTCTATTAGATATTATAAAGTATCCACTCATTACAGACAAAACAACTAAATTATTAGAAGAAAATCAATACTGCTTTGCAGTTGATAGAAAAGCTAACAAATTAGATATTAAAAAAGCAGTTGAATATTTATTCAATGTAAAAGTTAAAAAGGTGAATACATCTCATCCGCCAGAAAAGAAGCGAACGATTGGCAAGTTTATTGGCAAAAAACCTCACTATAAAAAAGCAGTTGTTACACTAAATAGTGAAGATAGAATCAATCTATTCCCAGATAATTAATACTAATCAAAACAATAAAACCTAAACAATACTTGATATAAAAAATACTATGGCAATTCGTTTGTATAAAGCTTATACACCGGGAACAAGAAACAGAACAGTTTCAACCTTTGGAGAAATAACTACTAACCAGCCAGAAAAATCTTTACTTAGGAAAAACCATCGCAGCAAAGGACATAATAATAGAGGTATCATTACTTCCAGACATAAAGGAGGTGGACATAAGAAAAGGTACCGCTTAATTGATTTTAAGCGGAATAAAATTAACACAATTGCAAAAGTTGCCAGTATTGAATATGATCCAAATCGAAATGCGAGAATTGCATTATTATATTACTTAGATGGGCAAAAAAGGTATATTCTACATCCCAGGTCACTAAAAGTAGGTGATACTGTAATATCTGGTCCTAACTCGCCTATCGAAGTAGGAAATGCTTTACCATTGCATTCTATTCCTCTAGGTACTGCTGTACATAATGTCGAATTAATAGCAAATAAGGGTGCTCAAATCGTACGAGCTGCTGGTACATATGCACAAATAGTTGCAAAAGAAGGAAATTTTATTACTTTAAAGCTCCCTTCTAGCGAAGTTAGAATTATTAGAAAAGAGTGCTATGCAACAATTGGACAAGTAGGGAATATAGATGCAAGTAATATTACTATAGGAAAAGCTGGTAGGAATCGATGGCTTGGGAAAAAACCAAAAGTTAGGGGGGTCGTGATGAACCCTGTAGATCATCCTCATGGAGGAGGAGAGGGACGTTCTCCTATAGGTAGACCTTATCCAGTAACTCCTTGGGGTAAACCAGCACTAGGTGTAAAAACTAGAAATAATAAAAAGTATAGTAATGCCTATATATTACGTCGCCGTAAATAATTTATCAATCATAAACAATATGTCTAGATCCTTACACAAAGGTCCTTTTATACAAGCAAAGTTACTAAAAAGAATAGAAGAATTAAATGCCAAAGGCCAAAAAGAAACCATCAAAACATGGTCTAGATCTTCTACAATTATTCCAAATATGGTTGGGCACACTATCGCTGTTTACAATGGAAAACAACATTTCCCTGTATTTATATCTGATCAAATGGTCGGTCATAAGTTAGGAGAATTTGTAGCTACCAGAACATTCAGAAGCCATATAAAAAGTGATAGAAAAGCAAGACGCTAATTATTTAAATAATATTTAATGACAATAACTAACAAAGAAATTCAAGCTGTAGGTAAATATCTACGCTTATCCCCGAATAAAGTCCGCAGAGTATTAAATCAAGTAAGAGGCAAAACTTATCAAGAAGCTCTACTAATTTTAGAATTCATGCCATACAAGGCATGCAAAATGATAAAGAATATCTTGGAATCTGCTGGAGCTAATGCTATAAATAATCATGGTCTGAAAAAAAATAATTTAGTAATAAAAAATGCTTTCGCGAATGAAGGTCCAACACTAAAAAGATTTCAACCAAGAGCACAAGGCAGAGCCTTTCCTATACACAAACCAACATGTCATATTACTATTACAGTAACGAGTATATAGATACAGTATATAAGTAAATAAATTTAAGGTAAAAACTGATACAATGGGTCAAAAAACACATCCTTTGGGCTTTAGAATAGGTATCACTCAAAAGCACCGTTCTTCATGGTTCTCTGATTCAAAACAATATCCTAGACTTATACAAGAAGATTATAAGATTAGATCATATATAGAAAAAAAACTAAAAACTGCTAGTATCTCAAGAATACAAATATACAGAAAAGTTGATCAAATTGAAATAGAAATAGAGACAGCAAGACCTGGTATTATATTAGGCCGTTTGGGTGCAGGCATCGAAAACTTAAGGAAAGAATTACAAAAAGAATTAACAGATAGTAAGCAAATTCGCGTCAATGTAATAGAAATTACAGAACCCGATACAGAAGCTACTTTAATTGCAGAATTTATTACTCAACAATTAGAAAAAAGAATAGCATTTAGACGTGCTGTAAGACAAGGAGTACAAAGATCACAAAGAGCAAATGTTAAAGGGATAAAAATACAAGTTTCAGGTCGTCTTAATGGAGCTGAAATAGCTCGTAGTGAATGGGTTCGAGAAGGGAGAGTACCATTACAAACACTTAGAGCAAATATAGATTACTCATATAAGATGGCTCAAACTATTTATGGCGTTTTAGGAGTAAAAGTCTGGCTTTTCAAAGGAGAAAAGTTGCCTAAATTAACAACAATGGTAAATGAAAATACTATATAAAATTCAGAAGAATAACACTTAATTAGAATATGCTAAGCCCTAAAAAAACAAAATTCAGAAAACAACATCGTGGACGTATGACTGGAGCCGCAAGCACAGGTAATACAATAGCATTTGGTGATTATGCTTTACAAGCACTTGAACCTGTATGGCTAACATCACGACAAATTGAAGCAACAAGAAGAACTATTACCAGGTATGTTAAAAGAGGTGGCAAGCTATGGATAAGAGTTTTCCCAGATAAACCTGTAACTGCTCGACCAGCTGAAACACGAATGGGATCAGGTAAAGGCGCTCCAGAATACTGGGTAGCAGTTATTAAGCCTGGTCATATCTTATTTGAGATTAACGGTGTACCACAAATAACTGCAAAAGAAGCTATGAAATTAGCTTCATATAAATTACCAATAAAAACGAAATTTATTACTAGAAACAGCTGAGAATAAAAATATGGCATTACCTACAATAGCAGAAATACAAAATCTAGGATACAAAGAGATACAAGAAAAAATCATAGAATTAAAAAAAGAAATTTTTAATCTAAAATTAAAACAAGCAACAAGACAATCTATCAAACCACATATCTTTAAACATAAAAAGCATATGCTCTGTCAACTTTTAACTGTAGAGCATAACATGAATTTAAAGAATGATTTAATACAGTAGAAAAATCAGGAAAATAAATGCCAATAAAAGAAACTGTCGGAACTGTTATCAGCAATAAAATGGAAAAAACTATTACAGTAATAGTCAAAAAAAAGATAGCACATTATAAATATAATAAAATTATGGCTCGTACAAATAAATACTATGCACACGATGAATATAATGAATGCAATATAGGTGATATTGTGAAAATACAAGAAACTCGCCCCATAAGCAAAAATAAACGCTGGAGATTCATAAGTAAACTAGTAAAGAGATAAAAATAAAGATGATACAAACGCAAACTTATCTAAATGTAGCAGATAATAGTGGTGCACGTAAAATTATGTGTATTAGAGTACTTGGTAGTAGTAATCCTTCTTATGCTAATATTGGCGATATAATCATAGGAGTAGTTAAAGATGCTTCTCCAAATATGCCTGTTAAGAGATCGGATGTTATTAGAGCAGTCATTGTTAGAACAAGAAAAACATTAAGAAGAATTGATGGGATGAGTATCAGATTTGATGATAATGCTGCTGTATTAATCAATCAAGAAAATAATCCTAGAGGAACAAGAGTCTTTGGTCCTATTGCTAGAGAACTTAGGGATAAAAACTTCACAAAGATTATATCTTTAGCTCCGGAGGTCGTCTAATGAAACAAGTAGGCAAAAAAAATATTAAATACAAAATTCATGTAAGAAAAGGGGATATTATTAAAGTAATATCTGGTAGCTATAAAGGAAAGATTTCAGAAATCTTGCAAGTATTTCCAAAAATGGGCAAAGTCTTAGTTAAAAATATTAACATGAAAACTAAGCATTCTAGGCCTAAACAGGAAGGAGATACGGGCAAAATCATTAGATTTGAATCACCTATACATAGCTCAAATGTTATGCTTTATAGTACAAATAACAAAATAGCCAGTCGATATTCAGTAAGTCTAAACAAGAATAATGTTAAACAAAAAGTCTTAAAAAAAACTGGGGAAATAATTAAATCAACACACAATGAATAACTCATTAAAAATACTGTACAACGAAAAAATAAGTCCTGAATTACTTAGCAAATTTGAGTATAAAAATATTCATGAAATACCAAAATTAGTAAAAATAACAATTAATAGAGGCATTGGAGAGGCTTCACAAAATGCTAAAACACTTGATAGTAGCATTCAAGAATTTACACTTATCACGGGCCAAAAACCTATTGTAACAAGAGCAAAAAAATCAATTGCAGGGTTTAAAATTCGAGATCATGTACCTGTTGGATTAACAGTAACTTTGAGAAAACATAAAATGTATGATTTTTTAAATAAGTTAATTAATCTATCATTACCTAGAATTAGGGATTTTAGAGGCATTAACCCTAAAAATTTCGATGGTCGAGGGAATTATAATCTTGGTCTTAAAGAACAACTAATTTTTCCAGAGATAGAATATGATAGTGTCGAGAAAATTCGCGGCATGGATATTGCTATAGTTACTACGGCAAAAACAGATGAAGAAAGTTTAGCGCTATTACAAAATTTTGGTATGCCTTTTCATAATTAGGAAGTACATATGATAATATCAAGGAGGAAGAGTGGTTAACGACACTATTGCAGATATGCTAACACGTATTCGTAATGCAAATTTAGCAAAACATCAAATTGTTCAAGTTCCTGCAACAAAAATGACTCGAAATATAGTTAAGGTATTGAGAGAAGAAGGTTTCATACAAAATTTTGAAGAGATCGGCGAGGGTTTACAGACTTATCTATTAATCTCATTAAAATATAAAGGGAAAAATAAACAACCTGTTATCACTGCACTAAAAAGAATTAGTAAATCCGGCCTTAGAGTATATGCAAATCATAAAGAACTACCAAGAGTACTTGGAGGTATAGGAATTGCGATTATTTCAACATCACAAGGCATTATGACTGATAGACAAGCTCGTCATTACGGCTTAGGTGGTGAAGTATTATGTTATGTTTGGTAAAATAATATAGGAAAAAATATGTCTCGAATAGGAAAACAGGTAATTCTTATACCTGATAATATAAGTACAAAAATTGATAATAATATAATAATTATTAAAGGGCCTAAAGGAGAGTTATCATATATCTTGTCTCCTTTAATAAGCATTAGACAAGAAAATAATATATTAAAATTGGCTCGTGTAGATAATAGTAAAGATTCTCTAGCTCTATATGGTTTATCCAGAACACTCATCAATAATATGATAATGGGTGTCTCTGAAGGTTTTAGTAGGAAATTAGAAATACAAGGAGTAGGATATAGATCTCAGATGGATGGTAAGAATTTAATACTAAATGTTGGATACAGTCATGCAGTTCAAATTAATCCGCCCAAGGGAATAAATATAACTGTAGATAATAGTACTAATATAACCATTTCTGGTATCAATAAAGAAATTGTTGGACAAATAGCAGCAAAAATCAGAGAAGTTAGACCTCCTGAACCTTACAAAGGTAAGGGTATTCGCTATCAGGGAGAAATAGTAAGGAAAAAAGTAGGCAAAGCAGGTAAATAATATGGCACAAAAAATCAAAGGCAAAAAAAATCGTCCTCGTTTTTATGTATTCAGATCACATAAACATATATATGCACAAATTATAGATGATATAGAAAATAGAACACTCATAACAAGCTCAAGTATATCTCCTGAGTTACGGGAGCAAATTAAATCTTGTTCAAATTGCGATGCTGCAGAAATTATTGGGAGAGATATTGCTATTAAATCAATAAAACAAGGAATATATAAAGTTGTATTTGATAGAGGGGGTAGAATGTATCATGGACGAGTAAAGGCATTAGCTAATGCTGCACGTGAAGCAGGTATAAATTTTTAATTAAAATAGAAAAATAAAATGGTAAGCAAAAAAAAGGGTAAAGAGCAAGATAATAACTGGGAAGAACGTGTTGTGCAGGTTCGCCGCGTTACGAAAGTAGTCAAAGGAGGAAAGAAGTTAAGCTTTAGAGCTATCTTAGTCGTTGGTAATGAAAAAGGGCAAATAGGTGTAGGTATTGGAAAAGCAAGTGATGTAATAGGTGCAGTTAAAAAAGGAGTGACAGATGCAAAAAAACACTTAGTGAGTGTACCATTAACTAAATCTAATTCTATTCCACATCCTATTAATGGAACTTCAGGAGCTGCACAAGTAATCATGAGGCCATCAGCTCCTGGTTCTGGAGTAATTGCAGGTGGATCTGTTCGCACAGTACTTGAACTTTCAGGTGTCAAGAATATTCTTGCAAAACAACTTGGCTCAAGTAATGCTTTAAATAATGCAAGAGCTACACTAAATGCTTTATCTAACTTGAGAACATTTAATCAGACAGCTAAGGACAGAAATATTAGTATAGATTACCTATATGGAAGATGAGGGATAAATCTAGATAAAAATAGTTTGAAGAATTATACGAATTCAAAAGATGAATTAAATAAAAACTAAAAGATACAGAAAATGAAAACGAAGAATAAGCTAGCACAAAAAATCTCCATTACATTAATTATCTTAGTATTAGCAAGACTAGGTATATTTGTACCTATACCTGGGATAGACCATGATTCTTTTTACTCAAGTGTTGGAGAGAACGCATTAGTAAATTTTTTGAATATTTTTTCTGGAGGTGGTTTTTCTGCTATTGGTATTTTTGCTCTAGGAATTGTACCATATATTAATGCCTCTATTATTATGCAATTATTAACAAAAATAGTACCTGACCTAGAAAACTTACAAAAAGAAGAAGGAGAATCAGGAAGACGGAAAATTACTCAAATAACAAGATATCTAACATTATTGTGGGCAATTATACAAAGCTTTGCAATATCATTATGGATAAAACCCTATGTATTTAATTGGAATATATCTTTCATTTCCGATTGCATTATCACACTAAGTACTGGATCAATAATTATCATGTGGTTTTCCGAGCTGATTACAGAATATGGTATAGGAAATGGTGCATCACTATTGATTTTCCAAAATATTGTATCTGGCATACCAAAGAATATAAAAAACTATACACTTGAACTATATGATATTGAAGCTATATCTAAAATTTTTTTGTTGTTTATTTTATTTATGAGTATGCTAATTATAACAATACTAGTACAAGAAGGTACAAGGAAGATCAATATTATTTCTGCAAGACAATTAGGTAAAGCCAATGAACTTGATCCTAAAAGCTATATTCCTCTAAAACTTAATCAAGGAGGAGTAATGCCTATCGTCTTTGCTTCTGCAGCAATGACTCTTCCTTCATATTTATCTCAAATATGTAGAAATAAAAGTATTACTTCAATACTTACATTAGTATCACCTAATGGTGTACTATATATACCTTTATACTGTATATTTATAATTATATTTAGCTACTTCTATGCATCATTAGTTTTAAATCCTAAAGATATAGCTAAAAATCTAAAAAAAATGGGCGCAAGTATTCCAAGTATTAGGCCTGGAGAAAATACAAGTATCTACCTAGAAAAAATTCTAAATCGGTTAACTTTTTTAGGATCAATGTTCTTGTTTATAGTAGCATTAGTACCATCAATAATTGCCAATGTTACAAACATTACTACTTTTAAAGGTTTAGGTACAACATCTTTACTTATATTAGTTGGCGTTGCTATTGATACAGCAAAACAAATTCAGACTTATATAATATCACAACAATATGATAATATGATGGAATAATTAATTTTATCATTAATTAATAACAAATTTCAGTAGCTTGACCAAACAGAAAAAACATTGATACCATATTTTCTTAGTCTTATATAATCAACAAATTAATTCAGTTATGAAAGTTAGGCCATCAGTACGTAAAATGTGCGAAAAATGCAGAATTATACGTAGAGATAGACGTGTTATGGTAATTTGCGAAAACCCTAAACATAAACAAAGACAAGGATAAATATAATTTTTTTACTTATTAAAAAATATCTTATCTAAAATTAAAAGCAATATTACTAAAACTGGGGGATAATCAAAGTGGCCAGAATAGCAGGAGTAGATCTTCCTCGCAATAAACGTATTGAAGTAGCTCTAACATATATTTACGGAATAGGCTTATCTCGCTCTCAAAAAATTCTGAAGACAATACATATTGACCCTAATCTACGTATTATAAATCTGAGTGATGAACAAATAGTAGCCCTACGAAATGTATTAAATACAGAATATCAAATTGAAGGTGATCTAAGAAGATTAGAATCAATGAATATAAAGAGGCTAATGGAAATAAGCTCTTATCGCGGTAAAAGACATAGAACCGGTTTGCCTTTGAGAGGTCAGAGAACACGTACAAATGCAAGGACTCGAAGAGGCGGCAAAAAGACAATGGCAGGTAAAAAGAAAGCGCCTCGCAAATAATAATTATTTAAAATAAAAAATGCTACAAATTAGAAATGAAATAAATGGCTAGACAAATTAGAAGATCTACAAATACAAATAGAAAAAATGTAGTTAATGGAATCACACATATTAAATCTACATTTAATAATACAATCGTGACAATAACGGATCTTAAAGGAGAAACAATATCATGGTGTTCATCTGGTGCAAGTGGATTTAAAGGAGCAAAGAAAGGTACACCTTTTGCTGCGCAAACAGCAGCAGAAAAAGCAGCAAAGAAAGCAATTGACCAAGGCATGCGTCAAACCGAAGTCATGGTTAATGGTCCAGGGGCTGGACGAGAAACTGCTATTAGAGCTTTACAAGCAACTGGCATAGAAATTACCCTAATTAAAGATATCACACCTGTGCCACATAATGGATGTAGACCCCCAAAGAAAAGAAGAGTATAAATTTAGTGAAGTAGCTTAATAGTCTGTTCATTATATCTACTAAAGAAGGAACTTTCTTCAATGACTCATTTTCAAATCGAATGCATAGAGTCAAAAATCGAAGGAGCTCGTGAACAATATGGCCGCTTTATATTAGAACCTCTAAAACAAGGGCAAGGTATTACAGTTGGGAATTCTCTACGAAGAACAATCTTATCAGATTTAGAAGGGACAGCTATAGTTGCAGTAAGAATAGCTGGAGTAAACCATGAGTTTTCAACCATTACAGGTGTTAGAGAAGATGTCTTAGAGATTTTATTAAATTTAAAAGAAGTTATATTAAAAAGTTATACAAATGAACCTCAAATAGGTAGAATTAGAATACAAGGTCCTGCTATAATAACAGCGGGCTTATTTGATTTACCACCAGAAATAGAAATTATTGACCCCAGACAATACATTGCTACCATATGCAACAATACTATTTTTGAAATGGAATTTCGAATTGAACGAGGTAATGGATATCGCTTAGTGGATAAAGGCATAGATGATAAATCAATAGATTTCTTACAGATCGATGCAGTGTTCATGCCAGCAAGAAAATTTCACTATGTTATAGAAGAAAAGAGAATTAGCCCAACAGTAATTCAAGAAAAACTATTATTAGAAATATGGACTAATGGTAGCCTATCTCCACAAGAAGCAATAAGTCAAGGCGCAAATGTACTTACGAACTTATTTCATCCTCTAACAAATATTAACTTCAAACCAGCAGAAAATGAACATATACAAGATGATCAGCAAATTACACAAGTATTAATAGAAGAGTTACAATTATCGGTCAGAGCATATAATTGTCTGAAACGAGCACAAATACATTCTATTTCCGACTTACTAGATTACTCTCAAGAAGAACTTTTAGAAATAAAAAATTTTGGACAAAAATCAGCAGAGGAAGTAATTGAAGCATTACAAGACAGGCTAGGGATAAGCTTGCCTAAAGAAAAAACAACCAAATCAAATTAATCTTTCTATAACCAGTAATTATGTAAAAGAGAAAATATCTAAAGATAGATATAAAACAAAAGTATGCGTGATTTCATCTAAGCAGATAAATCATGATAATATATTATTGCAGTTATTCAACTAATACAGTTAGAAATAAACAATAATGCTCGAAACTATAATCACTATACTCAATTCTATATCTAAAACCATAATGAATAAGACATATATACCCAAACAAAACATCAAGCATAAATGGTATTTAATTAACGCAAAAAATCAAACCTTAGGTAGATTGAGTACAAAAATCGCAACTATATTAAGAGGTAAAAATGAAGTGTCATATACACCATATTTAACTAATCAATCCTACATTATCATCATAAATGCTCAATCTATAGTTTTAACAGGGCAAAAAAAGTCTCAGAAAACGTATATTAGACATTCTGGAAGACCTGGGGGACTAAAAAAAGAAACTTTTGAACAGCTTCAAGCAAGAATACCTAACAGGATTATTGAAAAGTCTGTAAAGGGTATGTTGCCAAAAGGTCCACTTGGACGTAAACTTTTTACACAAATAAAAGTTTACTCTGGGAATGAACACCCACATATAGCTCAAAGTCCTGATATCATATCGTTAAATTAATAATATACTAAAAAATACAAATGGCTAGCTTCTCTAATAACTCAAAAGTTACTTATTCTGGAACAGGTAGACGTAAAGAATCTATTGCCAGGGTAAGATTAATACCTGGATCAGGTAAACTAATTATCAACGGATTACCTGGCGAATCTTATTTACAATTTAGTCCTAATTATTTACGAATATCTTATGCACCACTCAAATCATTAGGATTAAGTAATGAGTATGATATTCATGTTAAAGCAGAAGGTGGAGGACTAACAGGACAAGCAGATGCCATTAGGCTTGGTATTGCAAGAGCATTATGTATGATAAATCCAGATAATAGAACAACTTTAAAATCAGAAGGGTTCCTAACACGAGATGCTCGTGTTAAAGAACGAAGAAAATATGGACTACGCAAAGCAAGAAAAGCTCCACAATACTCTAAACGATAATATAAATTAATTAAATTCATTCCTATTTTAAGATGCCTAAAAACAAAATACATCCACAATGGTACCCAGAATCTAAAGTATATTGTGACGGAAAACATATTATGACTGTTGGATCAACTAAACCAGAATTACACGTGGATATCTGGTCAGGCAATCATCCTTTCTTTACAGGATCACAAAGAATTATAGATACAGAAGGAAGAGTTGAAAGATTTATGAGAAAGTATAAACTCAAAAGTAAAACATAGTAAATAATTAAAGCTTTAATAGTAGCTAAGCACAGAGTTTGACAGGCTATAATACAATATTTATAATATAAGGAATATTCAATCAAATATGAATAGAAATACATAAAACTAATGCCAACTATTCAACAATTAGTAAGGTTAGAAAGACAAAAATCTAACAAGAAAACAAAATCTCCCGCATTAAAATCTTGCCCACAAAGAAGAGGAGTATGTACAAGAGTATATACAACAACCCCCAAAAAACCAAACTCAGCATTAAGAAAAGTAGCCCGAGTACGTCTAACTTCTGGATTTGAAGTAACAGCATATATACCTGGTATAGGTCATAACATACAAGAACATTCTGTAGTTTTAATCAGGGGAGGACGGATCAAAGACTTGCCAGGAGTAAGGTATCATGTTGTTCGTGGAACACTTGATGCAGCTGGCATGAAAGATAGACAACAAAGTCGTTCAAAATATGGCACTAAAAAGCCTAAAAAATAAAATATATATTTAATATTTGAATTTAATAACACACACTATGTCTCGTCGCAATATAGCTAAAAAAAGGTTAATTATACCTGACCCACTATATAATAGTAAACTTATTAGCATGTTAACAGTGCGAATATTAAAAAGTGGGAAAAAAGGATTAGCTCAAAAAATCATTTATGAAGCACTAGATATTATAAAAGACAAAACATCTGGCGATCCATTAGAAATACTTGAACAAGCCATTCGTAATGCTACACCGCTAGTAGAAGTAAAAGCTAGAAGAGTAGGTGGTTCTACATACCAAGTACCAATGGAGGTAAGAGCTTACAGAGGTACTAATCTAGCACTTAGATGGCTTACAAGATTTGCAACAAAAAGATCTGGTAAAGATATGGCTTCAAAATTAGCCAACGAAATAGTCGATGCATATAATGAAAATGGTAACACTATCCGAAAGAGAGAAGAAACTCATAGAATGGCAGAAGCAAATAAAGCATTTGCACACTATCGTTATTAAAAAATAGAATATATCAATACAAAGGAAATAAATATATGGCAAGAGCAAAATTTGAGCGCAAGAAACCTCATGTCAACATTGGCACAATAGGTCACGTCGATCATGGGAAAACTACTCTAACTGCTGCTATCTCTGCTACACTAGCTGCTTCTAGTGATACAAAAGCTAAAAGATTTGACGAAATTGACGCTGCTCCAGAAGAAAAGGCTAGGGGTATTACAATTAATACTGCACATGTAGAATATGAAACAGATAATAGGCATTACGCACATGTCGATTGTCCAGGACATGCTGACTATGTAAAAAATATGATTACTGGCGCCGCACAAATGGATGGTGCTATTTTAGTAGTCTCTGCAGCAGATGGACCTATGCCTCAGACACGAGAACATATACTACTTGCAAAACAAGTGGGAGTACCTAATGTAGTAGTTTTTCTAAATAAACAAGACCAGGTTGATGACGATGAATTGCTTGAACTTGTCGAATTAGAAGTTAGAGAATTATTAATCCAATATGACTTTCCTGGAGATGATGTTCCTTTTGTAGCAGGATCAGCATTACTTGCTTTAGATCAAGTTACAGAAAATTCTGCAATCAAAAGAGGAGAGAACGAATGGGTTGATAAAATTCATGCGTTAATGGACGCTGTAGATAATTATATACCGACACCTCAAAGAGATATAGAAAAAACATTCTTAATGGCTGTAGAAGATGTTTTTTCTATTACAGGTCGAGGTACAGTTGCTACAGGAAGAATAGAAAGGGGGATTATTAAAGTAGGTGATACAATAGAAATTGTTGGATTAAGGGAAACAAGAACTACAACAATTACTGGACTCGAAATGTTCCAGAAGACATTAGATGAAGGAATGGCAGGCGATAATATTGGTATTTTACTAAGAGGAGTTCAAAAAAAAGATATCGAACGAGGAATGGTCTTAGCTCAGCCAGGTACTATTACACCACATACTCAATTTGAAGCTGAGGTATATATATTGACAAAAGAAGAAGGTGGCCGTCATACACCATTTTTCTCTGGTTATCGTCCACAATTTTATGTAAGAACAACAGATGTTACAGGTACAATTACACAATTTACAGCAGATGATGGAACTGAAGCAGAAATGGTAATGCCTGGTGATAGAATCAAAATGAGCGCTGAACTAATTAATCCAATCGCAATTGAGCAGGGAATGAGATTTGCAATTAGAGAAGGTGGAAGAACAGTTGGTGCTGGTGTAGTATCAAAAATACTAGGATAAAAATTATTTATAATATGACAATGAACCAACAACAAAAAATAAGAATTAAATTAAAAGCCTATGATCATCATTTATTAAATGATTCTTGCATTCAAATAGTAGATACTGCAAACAGAACAAATTCAAAATCAGTCGGACCTATCCCTTTACCCACTAAACGTAAAATTTTCTGCGTTTTAAGGTCACCACACGTAGATAAAGACTCAAGGGAACACTTTGAAATAAGATCACATAGCCGTATTATTGATATATATGAACCTTCTTCTCAAACAATTGATTCATTAATGAAATTAAATATACCGGCAGGAGTAGATATCGAAGTCAAATTATAAAATAATATCCTGGAAAAAAGTGAGAATATATGATTTATATATTCTCACTTTTCTATCAATAAAATTGAGATGTACCAAAGTAAAGATACTAGTATAAACCTTCTTCTTGATGTGTCAAAATTGTACAGTCACTAGTTGGATAAGCAACACAAGTTAATACAAAATTCTTATCTATTTGATCTTGATCCAGAAAAGACTGGTCTGATTGATCAACTGTACCTTCTTGAGTAATTCCTGCACATGTAGAGCAAGCACCTGCACGACAAGAATAAGGCAAATCAATTCCTTCATCTTCTGCAGCATCCAAAATATAAACATCATCGGGACAATTTAGTTCTACAACTTTATCATCTTCCATGATCAAAGTTACTTTATAAGTAGCCATTGCTATCCTCCATAACGCGGGAATATTTTTCTTACTAAAAATCAGAAATAAAGCAAAGATCTTAACAGTAAAACGGAAATATACCTTGCTTAATATAAATTAAAGCATAAAATATATCATATATGACTTAGATAAAATATAAAAGACTACTATAGAGAAAAAACGTAACTAATTAAGTCAAAGAGTTTTCATATAAATTCATAGCTTTTACATTATTATACATACCATACCTACATGAATAGTCTAAGTAACATAGCTTTAAAGCCTAAAAACAAGATATCTATAAAGAAGATGCGAGGAACTTGTCTAATACAAGAAATGTATGCTCTAATTAAGAGATTATTTATACAAATTAAAAGACGTCCATCAACTTTAATATCAGGTATTATCCAACCATTACTTTGGCTTCTACTATTTGGAGCCTTATTTCAGAATGCTCCTGTAGGACTATTTACTTCTGAAATAAAATATGGCCGATTTCTAAGCCCTGGAATACTTATTTTTACAGCTTTTACTGGATCTATTAACGCAGGACTTCCATTAATGTTCGATAGAGAATTTGGCTTTTTAAATCGACTACTTGTTTCTCCTTTAATATCCAGAGATTCTATATTGATTTCTTCATCCTTTTTTATCACAGCTGTAACAATGCTACAGAGTTGCATAATCTTAGTATCCAGCCTGTTACTATTTAATTATGTACCAAACGGGTCAACCATATTTGTCATATTGTGCATAACACTATTAATTACATTTAGTATTTCCAGTATGAGTATTGGTCTTGCATTTATTTTACCTGGACATATAGAGCTTTTGGCTTTTATTTTAATAATAAATCTACCTATGCTTTTTTCTAGTACAGCACTAGCACCATTATCATTTATGCCTTATTGGCTCCAAATTATTGCTAGTATAAACCCACTTACTTACGCAATTGAAAGTATTCGATATATTTCAATATCTAATGATTGGAGTATCTATTCAATTGTAATAAAAACTGTTTGGTGTAATATCTATTTAAATCAGACATTAATTCTATTCATTATATTAGATATTCTTAGCTTGATTATAGTAAAAAAAATCATTTCATACAAATTCGAATGATAAAATTATTCTTACTCCAGCTTCAAGAAGAATGCTATAATAATTAAAAGAGTAGTATTCGTTTTTAAAAACACACCAGGAATATATTTTGTAAGAAAGGCACAATATTGATTTCTTGTTATTAGGAGGCATGTAGTTCAATGGGACTACCATGGTATCGTGTACATACAGTTGTACTAAATGACCCTGGCAGATTAATTTCTGTACATTTAATGCATACAGCTTTAGTCGCTGGATGGGCTGGATCAATGGCTTTATATGAATTAGCTGTTTTTGATCCCTCAGATCCTGTTTTAAATCCAATGTGGCGCCAAGGAATGTTTGTTATGCCGTTCATGGCTCGTCTAGGAGTAACTGATTCATGGGGTGGGTGGAGTATTACAGGTGAAAGTGTTTCTAATCCAGGTTTATGGAGTTTTGAAGGCGTTGCTATTACTCATATTGTACTATCTGGAATGTTATTTCTTGCTTCAATTTGGCATTGGGTATACTGGGATCTAGAATTATTCAGAGATCCTGGAACAGGCGAACCTGCTTTAGACTTACCAAAAATCTTTGGTATACATCTACTTCTATCAAGCTTACTATGCTTCGGTTTTGGTGCTTTCCACGCTACAGGATTATTTGGGCCAGGAATTTGGGTTTCTGATGCATATGGTGTTACTGGTAAGGTTCAACCCGTAGCACCTGCATGGGGTCCTGATGGTTTCAATCCTTTCAACCCTAGTGGCATTGCATCACATCATATCGCGGCAGGCACTGTAGGAATCTTAGCAGGTGTATTCCATTTAACAGTTAGGCCTCCGCAAAGATTATATAGAGCACTACGCATGGGCAATATTGAAACAGTACTATCTAGTAGTATCTCAGCAGTCTTTTTTAGTGCATTTATTACATGTGGTACAATGTGGTATGGTTCAGCCACAACACCTTTAGAACTATTTGGTCCTACTAGATATCAATGGGACAGTGGATATTTCCAACAAGAAATAGAAAAAAGAGTAGAAAATGCATTAAGCGAAGGTTCGACACCTGTAGAAGCTTGGTCAAGAATACCTGATAAATTAGCTTTTTATGATTATATTGGCAATAATCCTGCAAAAGGTGGATTATTTAGGGCTGGTCCGATGGATAAAGGAGATGGTATTGCAGAAGCATGGTTAGGACATCCCATTTTTCAGGATAAAGAAGGTAGAGAATTGACAGTAAGAAGAATGCCTGCATTCTTTGAAACTTTTCCGGTTATCTTAGTTGATAAAGATGGTATCATACGTGCTGATATACCTTTCAGAAGAGCTGAATCTAAATATAGTATCGAACAAGTAGGTGTAACTGTCAATTTTTACGGTGGAAAACTCAATGGTAAAATCTTTACAGATGCACCTAGCGTAAAAAAATATGCACGCAAAGCACAACTAGGTGAAGTGTTTGAATTTGATAGAACTACATTAGAATCTGATGGGGTATTCAGAAGTAGCCCTAGAGGTTGGTTTACTTTTGGACATGCTAATTTTGCATTAATTTTCTTTTTTGGCCATTTATGGCATGGATCAAGAACCATATTTAGAGATGTATTTGCAGGCATCGGTGCTGAGGTAACTGAACAAGTAGAATTTGGAGCATTCCAAAAACTAGGAGATAGAAGTAGTAAAAAACAAGGTGCAGTTTAAAACAACTATAGCCTACAGATAATTTGCATTATCAATATTAGGAGACAAACATGGAAGCACTAGTATATGTCTTTTTATTAACAGGCACATTAATGGTAATCTTTTTTGCTATATTTTTTAGAGATCCACCAAGAATTGCTAAATAAATATTTTCGCTTGTAAATGTAAGCCACTCTCAGAATAGATATCTCCAATGAGAGTGGCTTCAAATATATTTACTCTTCATGCTCTTCAAAAGGATCGCGTAATTCTTTTGAGACTGGACCAAAAGCAGTATAAATAGAATATCCTGTAATGCCAAGTAATAAACTAGAAATAAAAATACTAAGAACTGTTGCAGTTTCCATAAATCAAATACAAATAAAGTTAACTTATTTTTATAATAATATTATAAACGTCAAAACATATCAAAACAGAATAAAAATATTATGGCACTAAGAACTAGATTAGGTGAAATCTTGAGACCTTTGAATTCTGAATACGGAAAAGTTGCTCCTGGATGGGGCACTACTCCTATTATGGCAGTATTTATGCTTTTATTTTTTTTATTTTTATTAATTATTTTGCAAATATATAATTCTTCTTTAATTCTGGAGAATGTTGATGTTGACTGGGCAACTTTAGGTGGATAGTTTTAAATCTAGTCATTTTTTATAATAGTTAAAGCATTATGCTATATTACTAGGCATAATGCTTTTTAATATTCCAATTAATTAACTTGCAATAATTCTTCTTCGGAAAAACTATTAATATTAACTCCACTATAAGCGTCTTTAGTAAATCTTACCAGAACAGGGTATTTAATATCTTTCTCTACTTTTACTACAGTACCTAAATCTTGGTACCAATAGGATTCTTTTCTTAAAATTTTAACTTTTGAGCCTTTTTCAATCATAAAAAATATATTAATTTTAATTTGAGGATATTCTAAAAAGAAAATGTACTGGAATTAAAATATATAAGCTACTAAGATTAACTTATGTAAACCTAAAAAAGACTACATTATTAATACGATATAGTTGCCGAAAAAATATTAAAGATGTTACATTAATTTAAGTACTCTCATATAATAAAAGATGACATAGTCATAAATAAAATGAGAATTTAATAAACAATTAATTTGAGGCTTGGTAATAATGAAAGTATCTTGGAAAACTCTTTTACTTTGGTCTTTGCCAATCATAGTAGTAAGCTTCTTCTTGTGGCAAGGTTTCCTAGCTCCTACAACCAATGAGCTAAATACAAATGTCGCTAGTTCAAGAATGACTTATGGAAGATTTCTAGAATATCTAGACATGGGATGGGTCAAAAGAGTTGATATGTACGATAATGGTCATACTGCAATAGTGGAAGCAGTAGGACCAGAATTAGGAAATAGAATTCAAAAAATTAGAGTAGAATTACCAGCCAGTGCACCTGAACTCATTAATAAACTAAAAAAAGCTAATGTTGATATTGATGCACATCCTACAAAAAATACTAATGCTATCTGGAATCTGGTAGGTAATTTGTTTTTCCCACTAATATTAATAGGAGGTTTAGCATTATTATTTCGTAGATCTAATAATGCTACTGGAGGTCCAGGACAAGCAATGTCTTTTGGGAAATCAAAAGCTTTATTTCAAATGGAAGCTAAGACTGGAGTCGTATTCGATGATGTTGCTGGCGTTGATGAGGCAAAAGAAGAATTTGAAGAAGTAGTAACGTTCCTAAAGCAGCCTGAATGCTTTACAGCAGTAGGAGCAAAAATTCCTAAAGGTGTACTATTAGTAGGACCTCCTGGAACAGGCAAAACTCTTCTTGCAAAAGCAATTGCTGGCGAGGCAAATGTACCTTTCTTTAGCATATCAGGATCAGAATTTGTAGAAATGTTTGTTGGCGTAGGAGCATCAAGAGTTAGAGATCTTTTTAAAAAAGCTAAAGAGAATGCACCTTGCATTGTCTTCATAGATGAAATTGATGCTGTAGGAAGACAAAGAGGAACAGGCATAGGTGGTGGTAATGATGAGCGTGAACAAACACTCAATCAATTATTAACAGAAATGGATGGATTTGAAGGAAATACAGGAATAATAGTAATTGCTGCAACAAATAGGGCAGATATCTTAGATTCAGCACTACTTCGACCTGGCCGCTTTGATAGACAAGTTTCAGTAGACGTTCCTGACTTTAAAGGTAGGTTAGCTATTCTAGAAGTGCATGCTCGTAATAAGAAAATGGATCCTGATGTGGCTCTGTCAACAATTGCACGTAGGACACCTGGTTTCTCAGGAGCAGATCTAGCGAATTTATTAAATGAAGCTGCTATTCTAACAGCTCGTAGACGCAAACAAACAGTTACATTAAATGAAATTGATGCATCTATTGATAGAGTTGTTGCTGGAATGGAAGGTACACCGCTTATTGATAGCAAAAGCAAACGTCTAATAGCATATCATGAGATTGGGCACGCTATTGTTGGCACTCTCTTACAGGATCATGATCCTGTACAAAAAGTTACACTAATACCCAGAGGACAAGCACGGGGACTAACCTGGTTTACTCCATCTGATGATCAGACATTAATTTCTAGGGCGCAAATCTTATCTAGAATAATGGGTGCACTAGGAGGTAGAGCAGCTGAAGAAGTTGTCTTTGGCAATGCAGAAGTTACTACAGGTGCAAGCAATGACTTGCAACAAGTAACATCCATGGCTAGACAAATGGTGACAAGATTTGGTATGTCAACAATAGGGCCACTATCTTTAGAAAGTGAAGAATCTAGTCCTTTTCTTGGTAGAGGCATGGCCTCTGGATCTGAATACTCAGATGAAATAGCTATAAAAATAGATAAACAGATACAAGAAATAGTAAGTAAATGCCATAATAATGCATTGAAAATAATAGAAGATAACAGAGTAGTAATTGATAGGCTTGTAGATTTGTTAATAGAGAAGGAAACAATTGACGGACAGGAGTTTAGAGAAATTATCAGCGAATATACACCTGTACCAAATAAAAAACAATATACAATATAATAAAGAGATAGAGATACGGGACTGACGGGACTCGAACCCGCAACTTCCGCCGTGACAGGGCGGTGCTCTAACCAATTGAACTACAGTCCCGCGTAGAATTCTTACATGTGGAAATAATGATCTCACAATAATACATGAATTGTCAAACATTTATATTTAGCAATGAAAAAACTAAGGAGAGGAAGGGATTCGAACCCTCGGCATGGAATAACCATACAACAGATTAGCAATCTGCCGCTTTCAACCACTCAGCCACCTCTCCATTATTGAGTAGTATACCTGAGATTGTATTAGATCAATACTACTGGCTCAGGCGGGATTTGAACCTGCGACCTTGGGCTTATGAGTCCCCTGCTCTAACCAACTGAGCTACTGAGCCACTCTGAACAGAATTATAACACCATACATCAAAACAAACAATTAATTTATACATTATCCAAAGTTAACATTGAACCTATACCTTCAGATGTTAAAATTTCTAGCAATAAAGCGTGCTCAACTCTTCCATCAATAATATGAGTAGAAGTAACACCACTTTCCAAAGCTCTCAAACAACAGTCTACTTTAGGAATCATTCCTCCAGAAATAATATTTGTCTCTTTACAATGATGCACTTGACTCATAGTTAAATGCTTCATTAAAGTAGTGTTATCGTCTATATTTTTTAGTATGCCTGGTGTATCTGTCAATAAAATTAATTTTTCAGCATTCAATGCTGATGCAATTGATCCAGCAACTGTATCAGCATTTATATTGTAAGCCTGTCCATTCAAATCAGCAGCTACACTAGCAATAACAGGTATATAACCTTCAGTAAGCAATAAGTTCAAAATTTTCGTATCCACTGTAGCAACTGTGCCAACAAAGTTATTCTCACTACATGAGAGACTTGAAGCTACTATTAGCTGTCCATCTTTACCAGATAAGCCAACAGCCTTACCATTTTTTTTATTTATTAGCGTAACTAGATCTTTATTGACTTTTCCAACTAAAACCATTTCTACTACTTCCATAGTCTCAGCATCCGTAATTCTAATGCCATCTTTAAACTCAGGTTTTATATCAATTTTTTCTAGCCACGTGTTGATCATAGGTCCACCACCATGAATTAATATAGGCTTCAAGCCTATATAAGATAGAAATAAGACATCTTCTATCACTTTATTTTTAAGTTGTATATTTTTCATTGCAGCACCACCATACTTAATAACAACTGTACGACCAGCAAATTCTTGAATAAAAGGTAAAGCTTCACTCAATACTTGTACGCGCTCAAAATCATCCAACATGTAAATTAGCAACTCCCAAAATATGATTTCACAACAATAAAGATTAGTATAACTCGAATTTCAATAAATAATAATTTGCGAAAAATTAAAATTTTAACTATTGTAAATAAAAAATAAGAATAAAATAAGAATATATGTCAAATTTCTGGGATAATGTAAGCAAGTTTCCGAGATTTTTAATTTCGGTATTAATAGGGTTTTTCTTGACAACTCTTAATCCTGTTTTTGAGTTATTAAAGCAAAAAAAAACACGAGTTTTAATTATTCTAGTGAGTACAAGTTTCTTTGTTATTATATACACTATTCTGCAGTCAATGCTAGGTATAAATTAAAAAAAAAGTTCTATTAAATTTAGATCCAGAAAAAAATTGAACATATATAATATTATATACTGATCATACAAACTAGTTCTTTCACATCGAAACATACATATTTATGAAGTAATCCCTCAAATTCAATCCACTCAAATAACAAAAGAGGTTTTTAAATGTCTAAAATTGCTATAGAAGTTACAGGTGCTTATGCACTAATGGACAGTCTAGTGAAACACTCTGTATCACATATATTTGGTTACCCTGGAGGAGCTATTCTCCCTATTTATGATGAATTATACCGCTGGGAAAAAGAAGAGATACTTACGCATATTTTAGCAAGACATGAACAAGGAGCAGCTCACGCTGCTGACGGTTATGCAAGATCAACAGGTAAAGTAGGAATATGCTTTGCTACATCTGGACCTGGTGCCACAAATCTTGTATCTGGTATAGCTACTGCACAAATGGATTCAGTACCAATGGTTTTAATTACTGGTCAAGTGGCCAGACCATTTATTGGTACTGATGCTTTTCAAGAAGTTGACATTTTTGGTATAACAATGCCCATTGTTAAACATTCATATGTAGTACGTGACCCGAGAGATATGTCAATGATAGTTGCTGAAGCATTCTATATTGCCCAGCATGGCCGCCCTGGTCCAGTTTTAATAGACATTCCAAAGGATGTTGGTCTAGAAAAATTCCAATACATACATGTTGGTGTAGGTGAAGTCAATTTGCCTGGTTGTCGTCCAATAATATCTTTTAAGACAAAGCAAATTTTTAAGATAGTCAAGCTAATAGAACAATCACGACAACCTCTATTGTATGTAGGTGGCGGTTCTATTATTTCTGGAGCCCATGAAATCATCCTAGAGTTAGCAATTTTATGTCAAATACCTATTACAACAACATTAATGGGAAAAGGTATTCTCGATGAAAATCACGAGCTTTGTTTAGGTATGCTAGGTATGCATGGTACAGCATACGCGAACTTCGCTGTCAGCGAATGTGATTTATTAATAGCTTTAGGAGCAAGATTTGATGATAGAGTTACAGGTAAACTAGATGAATTTGCATGTAATGCACAAGTAATTCATATAGATATTGATCCTGCAGAAGTTGGTAAAAATCGCATACCTCAAGTTGCTATAGTTGGTGATGTTAAAAATATTATTGAAGAATTAGTTGAGACTATTAAAAAAGATTCTGTACGTTTTATTGATCAAACACGCTCATGGAAAGAACGTATTTTAATATGGAAACAACAATATCCTCTTCTTATCCCTAAAGAAGTGAACACCCTTTCACCTCAGGAAATTATTTCTTCATTGAATTTTTATGCTTCAAGTGCCTATTTTACAACTGATGTCGGTCAACATCAAATGTGGGCAGCACAATTCTTAAATGTTTTACCGCGTCATTGGATATCAAGTGCTGGATTGGGCACTATGGGTTATGGACTTCCTGCAGCTATAGGTGTACAAGTGGCACATCCTAACAAGACAGTTGTTTGTATTAGTGGTGATGCTAGCTTCCAGATGAATCTTCAAGAATTAGGAACAATCTCTCAATATAATTTACCTATAAAAATTATTATCATAAATAATAAATGGCAGGGTATGGTACGTCAGTGGCAACAAGCATTTTATGGTGAGCGCTATTCACACTCAAATATGGAGTGTGGCTCACCTAATTTTATTGAATTAGCAGAAGCTTTTGGAATTAAAGGAATGAAATTAGACAATCGAAGTGAAATTAGCAACGTTCTAAAATCTTGTCTTGAGTATGATGGGCCATACTTATTGGATTGTAAGGTTGTAGAAGATGAAAATTGTTATCCTATGGTTGCTCCAGGTAAAAGTAATTCACAAATGATAGGAGTAGCTAAAACAGTTAAGAAAATTAATCCTGTGCCATATAATTATTCGTCTTAGGATGTAAACAAAACGAAATATAGCCCTTGATGGGAATTGAACCCATGACCTTCTCCTTACCAAGGAGGTACTCCACCACTGAGCTACAAGGGCATTCTATTGCATAATAATAAAATTATAATTTTATTGGGCCGGGTTGGATTTGAACCAACGTAGGCGAAGCCAGCGGATTTACAGTCCGCCCCCATTAACCACTCGGGCACCGACCCTTAATTAATATCACAAAGGTAACACAAATGAATTAAAAAAACAATTTTTTAATTCATTTGTGTTAATTTTTTTGGATGTAACTGGGCTCGAACCAGTGACTTTCACGATGTCAACGTGATACTCTAGCCAACTGAGTTATACATCCCAATCTTAGTATCATAGTTAATCTATTCATGCAATTGTTATATAATACTATGTAAATTTTTGTTTTAGTCTTGTAGCTTTTCCAGATCTTTCTCTTAAGTAATAGAGTTTTGCTCTTCTTACTTTTGATCTGCGAGTAATTTTAATTTCTGTTATTCGTGGTGAATGAATTAAGTAAACTTTTTCGACTCCAACACCTTGCAAAACCTTTCTTAATGTAACTGTTGTATTTAGTGAAGAATTATTTTTTGATATAACTACACCCTCTGAAAATTGTACTCTTTCTTTACTGCCCTCTTGTATTAGTAAGCCAATTTGTAGTGTATCCCCAACACGAATGTCTGGAACGTCTTTTTTAGTATAGTTTTGCTCTATTTTTGATATTATAGATGCATTTGTATTGATTTTAAAATCCATAAAATAATTATGTGTTTATTAGTGTGATTTTGATAGTTTCTAATCTATGCTAACATCATTCTATTTAATCTATATGCTATTCGTCAACTACTTGTTCTTATTAAAATTCTGGATAATCTTATTTCTAGACGGATGCAGTTTTATATATTCAAAAAACATTAGGAATGTTATCATATACTTTACAGAATGTGTATATTGCAAATATAGTATTATTACTGATTTTAATCTTTTTATATTTGAATATCTTTTAAGGGATATTTCAATATTTATTCTATATTTTAGATCTCAAGCAGTTGTTATTATTTATTCAGTCTTGATAATTTCTTTAGTTCAAGAAAGTATTATCCATATTGTATACATTATGAGTAATTTATTTAACTATTATTTATTCTATCCTTCTGGCTTACTGATTTTTTTAATATATTTAAGTCTGAATTATTCTTCATTATCTGAGGTAAATTTGGAAGTTCAATGTGAAAATTTATTTGCATTGAGCTTATATTTTTGGCTAGGATTTGACATCTTATATCAGCGATTAAATTACTATAATGATATTAGATTATCTTTTACTGCATATTTGTTAATAAATAAAAAAATTTCTGCTAGAAATATCTATCGTAGTTTTTTACTTTTAAGAAACTGAGGAAAAACGATATATACTTAATATTTTAATTATTCTAATGATTTAAAATTCTTAGTATTTAATTATTTATTTTCATATTTTTTAGGTATGTTTTTTAAAACTCATAAAATCAGCTACATTTATACAAGCGTAGTTATAATTACCTATTTGCAATATATTTAGAAAACATTGATGTAAATGAATACGCCTATGTACCTTATTTTGAAGCTCTTCGCCTGTAATTGACTGATAGCTCAAGATTGTACCTGAAGACGTATAGAACGCGTTCTTGAGCGTTCTAGAGGTCTCTTGTGTAATTTTTTTGTTATAGCTTAAGTGAGTTTTGGATAATTTGCTTAGAGATTCCTTAATTCTACTGTATGATTCACCGTTTCTAGAGATTTTACATATTTTTAGTAAATGGGACATGTCAAGATCAATTCCGTCAATTGTGGAATATTTCGAGCAATAAGAAAGCAAATAGATGAAGATGGTAAGATCATATCCATTTAAAGGTCCTCCATTAAAGCTAACTTCGAGCTTATTATCTTCTTGATTAGATAAATTCATAGTTGGGTTGGCTATTGTTATGCTATATTCTGAGTTTAAAAAAAAGCATTTTGCGATATTACAAGTTCTAATGACGTCATTGGCTGGAATAACAAGTTTGGTACTTGTAACTATTGGACTATCTGGATTTAATACCTCTGTACCATTTGCCAGGGTTCCTCTTTGTCCATTTTGACTACTTGCTTTGATAACCTTCTGTATTGTTGTTTGTAAGTATGTAAGAGACAGATCGAATTTTTCGCGATACCTTTCTGTTCTTAGAAATTCTTCAAGTAATCTTGTACATTCTATATGAGATTCGATGAATTTTAAAATGAGTAAACAGAAATGCCAATCGTCCTCCGATCGACTTTTGTTCTTAATAGAATCTATGTTTGTAAATGTGTAATAATCTGAACAATAAGTAGATTTTATAATCTTTGCTTTGATTAATTTATATTGCTCTTTTGTGTTCTTCTCTGAAGATTGCATGTTATTATGTTGTTAAGTGTTCTTAAAAAAAACTATTAAGAGAGAGATATTGCTCTTATCTCTCTCTTACTCTTGTATTTACTGGTCATCTGTTGATAGTCTTGCTGATGGTAGAGCCAGTTGAGATATATCAACATCTTCTTTTGGTAAGACGATAACTTGACCTAATCTTTGTGAAGAAGGTCTTAGACGAGAAATAACTACTGTTGTGCTACTCTCATTATGATTGAAGTAGACGTTATCTTCTGTGTCATCTTGTAAATTTCTAAGAAGTCCATAGGTATCTATATTTATTGGATTATGAAGTAAGTTATCGTAAGCTCTTATTAGTATTGAGATGAAATCTTGAGATTTCATAGGAACATTTGCTCTTTGCTCTATCAGCTTGTCTATTTCACGATTCAAATGACTGTGGTGTAATCCCAGTTGAATTTGCATTTTACTTACTTCTGTTCCCATTAATTCTTCCATAGTATGTGGAACTTGTCTTTCTGGATAACTTATAAAAGCATTCATGCTTTCAATATTTTCATTCGCACTTGGTAGTGCTTCTATTTCTTCCATCGTAATCAAATCTTGAACTTCTGTACTATTTTCGGATCGTGTAAATCTAAAAAATTTGAGAAAGTTTTCAAAAACAAATTTTGTGGGTGCTACGATAAAAAATTGCGGGTTTTGAGTCACTTTGTGGATAATAACGCCAAGAACTACGTTTCTTGCGTTTATGGGGTTTTCATTCCGCATGATATTACTCAGAGGACTTAATTCAGTTGTTTGTGAGCTAGGTGAACCTATTCTATTTTCATTGTTTCCCCAGCTTGAAGGAAATGGTACAAATGCTGAGATGAAAATACTTGTACACGCAATTATTGTTCTAATCATAATTGAATTAGGTTAAATAAGAAATGTAAGGGATTTGAGTTTTTTTTGTTTTATTAACATTTGTTGTTCTTTCGTAACGAACTGTGCAGTCTGTAGCAGGAAGAAAGAGCTCTCTGGTAAAGAGATCAGTAAGTCTTTTTATGTATTTAGCAGACATTCTATCTTTCAGTGGCTCTTCTTTTCCGCTTGCATAATAATCAGCGACCCCAAAAATTTTGAATTTATGGAGTGGACTTGTTTCAGGAAAGCCTAAACCTAAAGCACACCCTTTTTTAAAAGATGTAGAACACTTATCTGATTTACATAGAGGACGAAGAATGTTTGTTAGTGGTACCGTAAAACGATCTTTTATTTGACCATTGATTTTAATCAATAAAGTATCCCATATGACGCATTCGCATTGAATATAAAGAAATGGTTGTATTATTTGATAGATTGTATCTTGCATAAGATCACCTCGATTTGTAATCACTTCTTTTGGCGGAGAAATCATTCTAAAATTAAAATTCAGTGATTTAAAAAGAGTTTCACCTGTTTCGAAATGAGTGACATGATACTTTGCTCTTATATCAATAAGGCAGAAAGGCGTTATTGTGATTAAACTATGCGTTAGAGAATTGTAAATGGGATTGTAGTATGTCTGTGAAACAAGTTTCATTTATTTGTTGGGTCGTAAGGTAATGATGTCTTCTGGATTGTTTTCTTGCGTGTAATTCTTTTAACGGGGTTAGCACTCTTTAGGCTGTTAATATACTTATCCATGTAAGGATCAATTACGAATCGGCGTACTATCTTTTCGAAAAAAATGTAGATAACTATATAGCGTAATGAAACTAATACCAAAGACACTTTGTCTACAATAGACTCGTCAACATGAAGAGATAAATAGCAATCCTCTTCGCTAAATCTTTTATTCCCTTCTGCATACGCACTTTTTAATGTTTGATTACTCTTTCAGGCTTTGTCCATGTATACATGATTAGAGGGTGTTGTGCAAGGCGTCCAGTTGGTCTAGGAATTATTTGAACGGCCAGTTTGGTAACTTTGTAAGCGAGGAACAAAGGTGGTGGTAATATATCTTTAATTGGCGAATCAGGTATTACTTTTACTGCATGATGTATCAAATATCGAAGAGGCTTAGCAGAAGCCATTGGTTGCTCTAATTCAGTTTGACTGGCTTGGAGTCTCCTTCGAAGATAGACTTCTGTTCCTTGAGTCAACATAAATGAACTGCCTAGTGTACTCACCAAATAAAAAAAATTCAACAGATTCTTTTTTCCTGTTAATGGTAGTTGAGCAATTCTTTGAATAATATTATAACTCATAATAATTTAAAGCGTTTTAAAATCGACAATATCATAAAAAAAATTTTTTACAAAACTTTTTATGATATTTTTTGTCTTAAACGTCTTTTTTCTGGCTAAAATTTCTTGAAAACCTTTTGAGACGTTTCGTAAACCTATCGAGACCTTTCGTAACCACAAGTCAAAAACAAAGCTTATAGCGGCGACGCTCTCTCTTACACTATATTATGTTATATGTGTATAAAGAATTGAAGTGTACCCGGATAAATATGATTACTGCGTAATTCCACCATCTTTCGCAAGCTCAACATGGTTTTGCTTCCTTGTTTCACATATTTAGACCGAACATTATTCCAAAGTGAATGAAGACTGACTATGATGAAAATTATTTGATCGAGCTTGCGAGATTGAATCATTTTCAAAGATGCGCACTAATGTCTTAGTGCGTTTAGCTATATAACAAAAACAACATCTTAGCTCCTTTAGTTTGTTGTTTAACCGGGAGCTAAGATGTTGTTTTTGTTTCCTTTGATCAAATGACGAAGGTACTTGAGTCTTTGATAGAAATTCTTAATTTCGTATTTAGGTCGAATCAACCAAGTTTGGTACAAACTTATTATGGGGTTGATTCTCTAAGCCGTTATTGTGTTATGATATATGTACTTTGTTAAGTAATTTTGTTACAAATGCTTTAACTCGTTTAATTTCAATATATTCAATTTTCATTCTTATAAATCTTCATGCGAAAGTCTTTTGGCATACATTTATGAAATCCTAGTAATAACTTTCTTACTTTCATATTTCTGTTTTTTTGTTTAATATCAGAACCTTGAAAATATAGTTGCAACGCTAACTCTTTGATGGTAAATATTGTAAAATACTGAGTAGGTCTTATGTTGAGGCAGAAGAAATAGTAAAGAATTTTTAGATCATGTTTTTTAATAAATTGTAAATACTGTTACTATTTGGCTTAAGTTAAATCTGTGATTGTGCTATCATTGTTTAGTATCAAAGGTAATAGAATATTTTGTTAATCAAATATCATGTTTGAACGCTTCACAGAGAAAGCTATTAAAGTAATTATGCTAGCCCAAGAAGAAGCTAGACGTTTGGGTCATAATTTTGTTGGAACTGAACAAATACTTCTGGGATTAATTGGCGAAGGTACGGGTATTGCCGCGCAAGTACTCAAATCTATGAATGTAAACTTAAAAGATGCACGTATAGAAGTCGAAAAAATTATTGGTAGAGGCTCTGGCTTTGTTGCAGTTGAAATTCCTTTCACACCACGAGCAAAAAGAGTATTGGAATTATCCCTTGAAGAAGCGAGGCAATTAGGCCATAATTATATTGGTACAGAGCACCTTCTTATGGGTTTGGTACGTGAAGGTGAAGGTGTTGCAGCAAGAGTACTTGAAAACTTAGCTGTTAATGTATCTTCAATTAGAACTGAAGTTATTCAAATGCTTGGTGATAATGCTGAAGCTAATGCAAGTGGTAATGGTAATATGCAGGCTCGAAGTAAGACACCCACACTTGAAGAGTTTGGATCTAATTTGACAGAACTAGCTATAGAAGGTGTCCTAGATCCAGTAGTGGGCAGGCAAAAAGAAATAGAGCGTGTTATACAAATTCTAGGTAGAAGGACTAAAAATAATCCTGTGTTAATAGGTGAGCCAGGTGTTGGAAAAACTGCAATAGCAGAGGGTTTGGCTCAAAGAATAGCAAATCGTGATATACCAGCAATTCTAGAAGATAAGTTTGTTATTACATTAGACGTTGGATTATTAGTAGCCGGCACTAAGTACCGTGGTGAGTTTGAAGAACGTTTAAAAAGAATTATGGATGAAATTAAATCTGCAAATAATGTAGTTTTAGTAATTGATGAGGTTCATACACTAATTGGTGCTGGCGCTGCGGAGGGAGCGATAGATGCAGCTAATCTTTTAAAGCCAGCTCTAGCTAGAGGAGAACTTCAATGCATAGGCGCTACTACATTGGAAGAATACCGTAAGCATATTGAAAAAGATGCTGCGTTAGAAAGACGTTTTCAGCCTGTGCTGGTAGGAGAACCTAGTGTTGAAGAAACAATAGAGATTCTGTTTGGATTAAGAGACCGTTATGAAAAACATCATCAATTAAAAATGTCTGATGGAGCACTTGCAGCAGCAGCTAAGTACGCTCACCAGTACATTTCTGATCGGTTCTTACCGGACAAGGCAATTGATTTAATTGATGAAGCGGGTTCACGCGTGAGATTATTAAATTCACAACTGCCACCAGCAGCGCGAGAGTTGGATAAAGAGTTAAGAGCTGTTTTAAAAACGAAAGATGAAGCTATAAGAGCTCAAAAATATGAAAAAGCTGAACAGTGTAGAACTCGTGAAATGGAAATAAAAGCACAGATAGCAGCAATAGCTCAGAGTAAAAAGAGCGAACCGGATTTGAATCTTGAAGATCCTATTGTTACAGAAGAAGATATTGCCGAAATAGTTGCATTCTGGACAGGGATTCCTGTTACAAAGCTTACGAAAAGTGAGTCTGAAAAATTAATGCATATGGAAGAAACTCTTCATGGTCGTATTATTGGTCAAGATGAGGCAGTAGTAGCTGTATCAAGGGCCATAAGAAGAGCCCGTGTTGGTTTAAAAAATCCAAATAGACCTATTGCTAGTTTCATTTTTTCAGGTCCTACGGGTGTAGGCAAAACGGAGTTGACAAAGGCATTAGCTTCATATTTTTTTGGTGCACAAGAAGCTATGGTGCGATTAGATATGTCTGAGTACATGGAGCGGCATACTGTTTCTAAGCTTATAGGTTCTCCTCCAGGATATGTTGGCTATAGTGAAGGTGGTTATTTAACAGAAGCAGTAAGAAAAAGACCATATACTGTCATTCTGTTTGATGAAATTGAGAAAGCCCATCCTGATATTTTTAATTTATTGCTACAAATATTAGAAGATGGGAGGTTGACAGATGCAAAAGGCAGAACAATAGATTTTAAAAATACTTTATTGATTATGACATCTAATATAGGTTCTAAGGTTATTGAAAAAGGTGGTGGAGGACTTGGTTTTGAATTGGGAGAGTCTCAAGTAGATTCACAGTATAATCGTATCCGTTCTTTAGTAAATGAAGAATTAAAGCAATATTTTCGACCAGAGTTTCTAAATCGTGTAGATGAAATTATTGTATTTAAGCAATTAACTAAAGATGAGGTTAGAGAAATAGCTGATATTATGCTTCAGGAAGTATTTGAGCGTATTAAGCAACAAGATATCCAGCTGGACGTAACAGAAAGATTTAAAAATCGTTTAGTGGATGAAGGTTATAATCCGAGTTATGGAGCACGTCCTTTAAGAAGAGCAGTAATGCGTTTATTAGAAGATAGTTTAGCAGAAGAAGTGTTATCAGGCAAGATTAAGGCAGGTGATAGTGCTGTTGTAGATGTTACAGATGATGGACAAGTTACTGTCTTACTTGGTGAAAAATTAGAACTATTAAAGTCTTAGTTTAGTATAAGGCTAAGCAAGATATTAATAGAAATTATTAATATCTTGGCTTATTTTTTTATTTTAATGCCAGGAACCAGATTTGAACTGGTGACACGAGGATTTTCAGTCCACTGCTCTACCAACTGAGCTATCCCGGCTACACATACAACATATCAAATAAAGGATGTCATTGCAACTAACATAAAGATAGTCTAACTTTTTCAATTCAATCCATTATATATTTTTGCATGCTCTATATTACTGAAAACAGTATTTAGTGGATCAAATAGAAGTTGGAAAGCTCCAATAGGCCCATTTCTGTGTTTAGATATTATAATGTCTAATAGCTTAGGGCTATTATTATTCTTCTGGTATGGATCATCTCTGTATAACATTAATACTATATCTGCATCTTGTTCTATTGAATTATGTATTATTATATTATTGGTGAGAAAGTTTAAATAATCATGCATTTGAAGATCATAAACGTTTGATTTTTGTATTAATTGAATATTGTTGATTGGTGAGAATTCGAGTATATTTCTCTTTGTCTTATATTTTTTATATTCAATAGCTAGATGTTCTTGGTATATTTGATCTTGTTTCTTCCATTTTGTTGCAGTAAGAATTTTGTGATTATGAGTAAGTTGGATAAATTTTATTTTATTGATAATGTGAGTATAGACGTATTGTTTAAGACTTTTTATAATTTTAGCTTGATAGCGATTAATATCTGTACTAAATTTTCCAGAGAAGTCACTGATTATAAGTTCGCTGTTAAATTTGAGATTTTGATCCTTGTAATACTTTCTATCTATTTTAGTATCAGGGCCTATGCATCCACTTTCTCTTAGATCAGATAGCATAGGTCTTTTATTTATTCTTGTTTCTATATTTCTGTTTAATTGAGATAGTATAATTACAGGTACTTCCAATTCTCTTGCTAATAATTTCAATGTACGAGTTATATAGCCCAATTCTTGTGTTCTATTTTTATGACTAATATTCTCAACTTGAATTAATTGTAAGTAGTCAATAATAATTATTTGTATTGTCTTAAGCTCTTTTTTTATGATTTTAGCTTTATAATCTAAGTCATCTATGGATATATTTGGGGTATCATTAATACACAGATCTGATATTAAAAGCCTATTACAAATGTTTTGTACTAAACACCATTCTTTTTTATTAATTTGTCCGGATATCAAATTTTCTACTGGAATATGTGATGCAATAGATATTATTTTATGTAAAATTTGAAGTTTAGACATTTCAAGGCTAAAAATACAAACCCCTAGATTTAAAGTGTTAAGGATGTGTTTGGCTATATTCATTGCAAATGATGTTTTACCCATAGAAGGTCTACCTGCAATAACAATTAAATCTCCATTTGTGAGTCCATTAGTTAACTTGTCAAAATCATAGAATCCTGACGTTGTTTTAGGTGTGCTATTTATTGTATGTTTTTCTTCATTTGTTATTTTGACTAAGAGATCGCCTATTAATGTTTCTAATTTATCACTATTTTTCTTTTGCGTCATCTCTAATAGACTATTCAGATAATTTAAAGCTGTGTTGTGTAAATAATCAGTAGATAATTTATTTGTATAGCCTAATTGAATGATATGATATCCATATTGTATAATCAATCGTTGTATATAATGATAATAAATTATTTTTGCATACTCTTCTAAATGCGCTTTTTTAGAAATAAAGCTTTGACTTTGTTTAATTAGCGAAGTGATTTTTGAAATCCCTCCTATTTGTTTTAACTTTTTTTTATTCCATAGTGTGTATAATATTTTTAGGGCACTTATGGATATCTTTTTTTTATATAATTCTAATAAACTCCTATAAATTATTTTATGGCATTCCCAAAAGAAAGTTTCTGTAGTCACTATTTGAGATATTAGTAATAAATGGCTTTCATTTATTAGTATACTGCCTATGATAATTTCTTCTGCTAAGTAATTTTGTGGTGGTAAAAAGTGATAGTAAACATATTGATTTCTCATATACTTTTTTAAGTCTAATTAGTTATGTGAACTTATGCTTTTATATTGATAAAATAAGATCTCTATCTCTTACTTAATAGAGTGGAGTTAAATAGAGTAGTTGCAAGGTCTTGATTAAGCTATTTATCTAAAATTTATAGAAATATTTCTTATGAATTCTAAATATTTAGTACTTTTATTACTTTATAAATGCCTGATATTAGTAGGATGATTGTGGTCCTTATTTATTAAATGCATTTACCATTTCGCTCTTCGATAAATGCAGCTGTATAGAATATCTTTAGATATTATCAGGTAAGATTTGCAGCTTTAATGTGACGGTAACTTGATCTATGATTGTTATCATCATTGTGTAAATTCCTATCTCTTTAATCTCAGGTATTTGTATTTGTTTTTTTTCTATATTTTCACCTGTATATAAAAGTATTTGTTCTATAATTTCTTTTTCGGTTACACTCCCAAAAATTTGTTGATGATCTCCTATTTTCTTTTTAATACTTATTTTTTGTATTTTTTCCAGATGACTTTTTACTTCGTATGCCTTTAATTTAATTTCTTCTATTTTCTTATCTCGTATTAACTTAAACATTTTAGCATTTTTTAACTTACCTGGAGTGGCAATTTCAACTATTTTATTTGGAATTAAATAATTATGTGCATAGCCTAAAGCAACTTTTGTAAACTCTCCTATATCGCCTAAATGAGGTGTTGTTTTTTTTATTATGACTTCAATATTTTTTTTCATATGATTAATTAATTGTATTAAATACTAAGATTTATTTAAGTTTTTCAACTATATAAGTGATACTAATTATATACAATTTAGTTGAAATATGATACTCTTACTATCGTCTTAATGATATTCTATGAAGAAAAAAATTTACTGAATTTTTGTTTACCAGGAGAGATGGCCGAGTGGTTTAAGGCGCAGCATTGGAAATGCTGTTTAAAAGTAATTTTAACGAGGGTTCGAATCCCTCTCTCTCCATTTATACTCCTTGTATCATAAATTTTGTCCATGCAGTGAATCCTCCTTTTAGTCTTTGATGCACTATTCCATTTTTTGATAAAATAGCCGAAGCGGCAAGAGATCTAGAATCATTACTACAATATAAAATAATTTTCTTTTTATGAAAGTTAGTTTTTATATTATTGATCTGATTCTCTGTTTTTAGTAATCTAATCGGTATATTTAATGCTTTGTCTATATGTCTTAAATTAAATTCAGAAATCTGTCTAACATCTATTACAATAGTTTCATTGTGATGTTTCTTCATTTCTTCGTGTAATTGATAAGAGTCTATTTTATTTCTTTCAAGTTCTAAATTCTCGGTTTGTATAAAATATCTGTTTATATTATTGTACTTTGCTGGATCTGTATAGGATCTTAATTTAATTTTTTTAAAAGACATATTAAGTGCATCATAAATTAATAAATAACCATTTAATATATTTCCGGCTCCTGTAATAATCTTAATTGCTTCCGTAGCTTGTATCATTCCTATAGTACCAGGCAATATTCCTAAAACTCCTATGTTACAGGATTGTATTTTAATTGCCTGAGATAAAGGATATAAATCATAGTAATTAGGTCCACCTTTATAGTTGAATACACTTACTTGACCTTCGAAATTTTGTATTGCTCCATAGATATGAATTTTATGAAGTTCAAAACAAATTTTACTAATAATGTACCTTGTTTCAAAATTATCACTACCGTCAATAACAATATCATATCGATTTATTATGCTAATGGCATTATTCTCTGTCAGTCTATATGCTAATGTTTCTAGTTTGCACAAAGGATTTACTTCTTTTATCCTCATTCTGGTTGCTGAGACTTTGTTTATGCCTACATCAGATTTTGTATATAGAATCTGTCTTTGTAGGTTTGATATATCGACAATATCATTATCGATGATACAGATATGACCTATACCACATGCAGCTAAATAAATTAAAGCTGATGATGCTAGTCCACCAGCTCCAACACATAAAATTTTAGCTTCTTTAATTCTTTTTTGCCCACTTACACCAATATTTTCTAAAGTAAGATGTCTCGCATATCTTTTATATTCGCTACGTGATAAATTAACTAGATTTATTTTTGGATTTAACATTTTTTTGTTAAATTATAGGTATCGTTTTTTGTTTCTTTAGAAATAGTACTGCTGTTTGTTAGGCATATCTTTACAAACTTCTGTGACTTTCGGTAAATGTTTGCTATTATGACTAAGCCATATTAAAATTAATTTTATTGGTAATTTATGCATTGTAATTTATATATTTTACTCCTTATTAAATTTGCAATTTTGTCATTATGTTTATTATTATATTACTATGCGCCTTTAGTTCAGTTGGTAGAACGCAGGTCTCCAAAACCTGATGTCGAGGGTTCAAATCCTTCAGGGCGCGTAGATAATAAAAATAATTATAAGATAAAATATGCTAATTCTATTGAAAAATTTAATTATTCATACAATGATTAGTCACTTAGTGCACGATTAATTCTTCTTTTGATGTAATCAATTTGACTTTCTATTTTATGCATTATTATTTTAATTAAATCTGTAACTTAGATTTTACAATTACTTTTGTTTATTGTAAAAGCATTATTCTATTATATTTACTTAAAAAGTTAGAAGTTTATGGCTAAAAAAATTATTGGACTTGTCAAATTAGCTTTGACAGCTGGTAAAGCTACACCAGCACCTCCTGTTGGTCCTGCATTGGGTCAACATGGAGCAAATATTGTTATGTTTTGTAAGGAGTATAATGCTCGCACAGCTGATAAGGTTGGTCTAATTATACCAGTAGAAATTTCTATTTATGAAGATCGTAGCTTTTCTTTTATATTAAAAACCCCACCAGCATCAGTGCTTTTAGCAAAAGCAGCAGGTATTATGAAAGGATCAGGACAACCCAACTCAAATATTGTTGGTTCTATTTCTAAGAAGCAATTACAAGAAATAGCAGAAACTAAGATACAGGATTTTAATACTGACAATATTGATAGAGCAATGCTAATAGTAAGTGGTACAGCTAAAAGTATGGGAATTGTAGTTAATGATTAATATTATTTATTAGGAGAATTAAATATAATGCGCAAGTCTTCCCGTCGTTTTCAGCTGGTTTGTGAAAAAATTCAAGATAAATTATATTCTCCAACTAGAGCTATAGAACTTCTTAAAGATTTATCAAATGTTAAATTTGTTGAGACAGCTGAAGCCCATATAGCATTAGGATTAGATCCCAAGTATGCAGATCAACAATTACGCGCGACTGTTCTTTTACCCAAAGGCACAGGTAAAAATATTCGAGTTGCAGTTATTGCTCGTGGTGAAAAGGTTGCTGAATCTATATCTGCAGGAGCCGACCTTGTTGGCTCAGAAGATTTAATTGATGAAATTTTTAAAGGCCATCTCAATTTTGATAAGCTAATAGCTACACCAGATGTTATGCCTTTAATTGCTAAATTAGGTCGTGTATTAGGTCCAAGAGGTTTAATGCCTTCTCCTAAGGCAGGGACAGTCACGAATGATCTTATAAATGCCATAAATGAATTTAAGGCAGGTAAGTTGGAGTATCGTGTAGATCGTACAGGCATACTGCATGTTCCTTTTGGAAAGGTTAGCTTTCCTGTTAAAGATTTATTTGTAAATTTAACAGCTTTGCAAGAATCTATTGACAGAAATCGTCCTTTGGGAGCAAAAGGTAGATATTGGAAATCCGTATATTTATCTAGTACTATGGGACCATCGATTCCTATTGATATAAATTTACTTAGAGATAAAAACTAATTATTTCTATATATACTGAATTTGTACGATAACTAATATATATTGTAGGATATGTTAGATAAGCTTATTTTATTTACTTGTTATTTTTTACTATTTTTATTATGACTATTAAAATTGATACTATTATTGAAGAATTGAAATCTTTAACATTATTAGAAGCAGGAGAGCTAGTAAAACGAATTGAGGAAACCTTTGATGTAGATGCTTCTGCATCATCGGCTAGTGTTATGACGATGTCACCAGGAGTGCCAGTAGCAACTGAAGTAGAAGATAAGACTGAATTTGATATTATTCTTGAAGAAGTTCCTGCACCCAAGAAAATTGCTATTTTAAAAGTGGTGCGTTCGTTAACAGGTTTAGGTTTAAAAGAGGCTAAGGATTTAGTTGAATCTGCACCAAAAACTTTGAAAGAGGCTATATCTAAAGAAGATGCTAATGAGATGAAGCTTAAATTAGAAGAAGCAGGTGCTAAAGTTATAGTTAAATAAAATCTAGAAAAACCAGAGCGATATATTATATTGCTCTGGTTTTTTCCTTATATAATTTTATTTTAAAATAGACCTAGTGTAATGGCTTTTGATAAAGGCATTGTTGCTCCTATTCCTAGCCATACACTAATGAAAGTGCCGACTAGAAATACAGTTGTAGCAATAGGTCTACGGAATGGATTTTGAAATTTATTTACATTTTCAATAAAGGGTACTGTGATTAGTCCTGCAGGTACTGCTGCCATAGACAAAACACCAATTAATTTATTAGGAATAACTCTCAATAAATTAAATGTTGGGAAGAAGTACCACTCAGGTAAGATTTCCAGAGGTGTAGCAAATGGATTAGCTTTTTCTCCAATTACCGAAGGTTCTAAAATAGCAAGGCCTACACTGCACGCTATTGTTGCCAATATTACAACTGGAAATATGTATAGTAAATCATTTGGCCATGCAGGCTCGCCGTAATAGTGGTGTCCCATACCTTTTGCTAGTTTAGCACGTAATTTGGGATCAGTCAGATCAGGTTTTTTGATGATGGACATATGTCTTTTTCTCTTTTATTCTAAAATTAGTAAATAATGAAATTAAAGTGGACCAGAAATACCTTGTTTTCGTATCATTAAAAAATGCATTAACATAAACACTGCTGTTAATAAAGGTAACACAAAAGTATGTAGACTATAGAATCTCGTAAGCGTACCTTGTCCAACACTAACTCCACCTCTTAGTAACTCTACAATTGTCCCCCCAACTACTGGAATAGCCTCAGGTACTCCGGTAACAATTTTAACAGCCCAATATCCTATCTGATCCCATGGTAGTGAATAGCCAGTAACACCAAATGATACTGTTAGTACACCTAGTATTACTCCTGTAACCCATGTTAATTCACGTGGCTTTTTAAAGCCTCCAGTTAAATATACGCGAAAGACATGAAGAACTAGCATCAGTACCATCATACTCGCGGACCATCTATGAATAGATCGAATCAGCCAACCAAAATTTACATCGGTCATAATATATTCTACTGATGAGAATGCTTCTGCAACTGTTGGTCGATAGTAAAACGTCATTGCAAAGCCAGTAGCGACTTGAATTAAAAATGATGTAAAAACTATTCCGCCAATACAGTAAAAAATATTCACATGAGGTGGTACATATTTACTGGTAATATCATCAGCGATTGCTTGAATCTCTAGTCTTTCTTCAAACCAATCATATATTTTTCCCATAGAGTTTGACTTTTTTGTATCTTTAAAAAATTTTGCATTTAGGCTAAATAGTTTGCTCTGATCTAAATAGATTATAACATATGCTATTTCTTTTTATGATTTATTATGTATATTATTAAAGTAACTCAATGCTATTGGGTTATGTATTTGTATTTGTTGATCCGTGTATGAGATAAGCATTCTTTGTTGTAGTCTTTTCATAAGCCTTGCAATAGTAACTCTATTACTACCTATTATTAGACTTAAAGTACTGTGTGATAATTTTAATGGAATAATAATATAATGATTTTTGATTACACCACATTCTTCGCATAAAATTAGTAAAAGTTGAATTAATCTGTTTTTGATATCCTTATGCGCAAGTATATTGGTCATAATTTCATATTTTGCTATTGTTAGAATGTATGATTTTAGCACATCTTCTATCAATCTTTTTTCTAAAGTTTTTAGATTTAGTATATTTTTAATCTCGAAGCTAATAATAAAAGTATTAGATATTGCTAGAGCTTTATAATAATAATGTTTGTTCTTCGATAATATAAATTTTATATCAATTATACTATTAGTATTTAAAATACCTATTGATAATGTCTCTTTATTTGTAAATACTTTCATTAAATATATATAGCCATCCAATATAATCAGCAACTTTGAATTATCATAGTCTGGTCTAGATATTATAGCATCACCTTTATTTAACTTATAAATTTGAAAAGGCACCTTTTCTTTCGATAGAGAGTTAATCCATTTCATGATATCGATATAATTCTTTGTATTTTTGCACTTTCCAATTATAATCTATTTATGTCTAAACACATACTACTTGTAGATGATGATACAAGCCTAAGACTTTCGATAGAATCATATCTATCTTCAGAAGGTTTTACTGTTAAATCTTTTAAAGATGTTAAGTCTGCTTTAAAGTTTTTGTATCATAATAAGAAACCTGACATGATTATTACAGATATAATGATGGCTAATTTGAATGGATATGACTTCATTACTATTTTACGTGGTAACATAGCTTTCTCTAATATTCCTATTATCTTTTTAACTGCTAAGGGAATGACTAGTGATAGAATTAAAGGCTATAATTTAGGATGTAACGCATATATTTCTAAGCCTTTTGATCCTAATGAGTTAGTTTCTATAGTAAATAGTTTATTCAGTAATATGAACATTTTGCAAAATTCCATGTCATTTGCAAAGAATACGGAGGCAAAATCAAATTCTATTTCTGATATTAACTTTCAATTTACATCTAGTAAATTAACTCCAAGAGAAAGTAGTGTCTTTAAATTAGTTATAAGGGGATTAATGAATAAAGAAATAGCTGCACATCTAAATTTGAGTCTACGTAATGTTGAGAAGTATGTTAGTCGTTTACTAAAGAAAACAAATACTCGTAATCGTACTGAACTAGCAAAAGCAGCTTGGAATAGAGGTCAGATGTTTTCTGAGGGCGAATGACGGGACTCGAACCCGCGAATGATGGAGCCACAATCCATTGCCTTAACCCCTTGGCCACACCCGCCATATTATTGATGCTTAAAACAAGCATCCACACATTGTAATATTTTTTGTTGTTGAAGTCTACTTTTGATCCTAATATTTTATTTTATATTTCACTAGATTTTTATTATGATTACCAATTATATCACTCTTCATGTAAATGGCGAAGCTTTTAATTGTCTTACTACAATGTCACTTAAGCATTTGTTGCTGTATTTAGAGTTTGATATTAGTTTAGTGGCAGTTGAATATAATGGAGAAATAGTACCCATGGATAAGTTGGAAGCAATTATTCTGAAAGGAAATGACGTAGTCGAAGTCATTACAATTGTTGGAGGTGGTTAAACTAAATTCCTTCTAGATACAGATAATCTGCCTTGTATTGTATCAATATGAATAATTTTTACTTTTATCTGGCTACCTATTTGAAATTTATTTTCAATATTTTCAATATGCTTATAACCTATTTCAGATATATGCAAGAGAGCTGTAATTCCTTGAATTCGTATAAATAAGCCATATGCTTGTATGCTGATAATTTCTCCATTAACAATTTGTCCTACTTTTAATTTATCTTCCATTATAGACAGTAAAGCACATCTATTACTAAAGATAATTTTATTTGTTTTTTCGTCAGCAATTAAAAATTTGCACTTTAAATTCTTTTTTAATAATGATTCTTTTCCATTAATATCTGAAATATGAGAATTTGGTAGAAATCCTTGTAAGCCTTCTATTGTTGTTAGTAGTCCTCCTTTATTGATTCCATCAATAGATAAGTCGAGGATAATGTCTTCATTCTCGATTTGTTTAATACGTTCCCAAGCTCTCATATAATCTAATCTTTTTATTGATAGAAGAAGTTGTTTAGAATTCCTATTATATGCAAGAATAAAGAATTCTCTAGTTTCATTAACTAACGGTAAAGTGTCTTGATTCTGATTATGTATTGTTAATGAAATTTCTTCTGTTGGTAAATAAGCGGCTATGCTGGCTCCTATATCAACTAGGAATCCTTGTGATTCTTTATTAAAGATTGTTCCCGCAACGATATCCCCTAAGTTAAGGTTATAGCTATATTCACTGAGTACAGAAGCAAAATCTTTATGTGTAAAACTTTTTTTATATTGCATATTTTAAGGATTGATTGTTTGTAATGAGTATAAATGACCCTATTTGTCTAATAATATTTGCTTTTTTTATATCTATACTCTATGTTTATTACCTAGAGTAAGCGCAGGTAGTTGCAAATTTTTTACAAATTTGAGGAAAGTCCGGGCTCCATTTAGAAAGATATAGCTGGATAAACCCCAGTGTAGGCAACTGCGAGGATAGTGCCACAGAAAAAAACCGCCTTCTATTGAGGTAAGGGTGCAAAGGCGTGGTAAGAGCACACCAGAAATACATTTAAGGTATTTGCTAGGTAAACCCCAGTAAGGAGTAAAGCAATAAGTACGTATTATAAATATAATAAGCGATTATCTATAATTTGACTTATTTTCTAATACTGCAAGAAGTTTTTAATTATAATATTGACTCCAGATAAATAACTACCCTTTTTATGTTTATTATTATATATACGTAAATAAGAACAGAATCCGGCTTATGACTTACTCTTTTGCCTAGTTTCATATAGTTTTTGACTATATAAATTGGTGCTGGATAAGTTTTTGTATTGTGTTATCAATATCAACGATATCTTCTCCAGTTAAAGTTCTATTTTGTGATCGATATGTTATCCTGAAGCTTAAGTGTCTTATTTTTTGATTATGTTCTATACTTTTGTATTCATCAAACAATTCTACTGATTCTAGTAGATGGATACTATTTTTTCTTATCTGTTCCTTTACAAATTTTACGGAAGTGTTATTGCTCACAGTGATTGATATATCCCGGGTTACGCTAGGATAATAAGAGTAAGTTTTTATAATATAATTTAAGTGCTTGAGATTTCTAGTAGCTTGTAATAATCTATTTAGATTAATCTCAAATAGATATGTTGTATCTTTGAGATTTAGTTTTTTTGCAATTCTAATATTTATTTGGCCGAAAATACCTATTTCTTTATTGTCATTCAAGATTATGCTAACCCGCTGAGGGTGAAAAAATTTTGTGATTTGATTCAACCAATTGGATTTAGCATTTTGTTGTGACCATGAAATATTTGCATGTAAGTGTTCAAAAAACTCTTCCAAATTTCCTTTAGCTTGAAACCAGCTTAATTCTTTGGGCTTATCTGTCCATTTATGTCTATTATATGTATATCTACCGAGGATACCACCAATATGTACGTTTTCTATTCGAGTGTTACTAGTAACATTTTTTTCAAAAACCCTCCCTATTTCGAATGCTTCTAGAGCTTTATTACTTTGTTTTAGATTATTTGATTTAGCATTTATAAGAGATGCGACTAAATTTGTTCTTAGTAATGATTGATCTTTAATTAACGGATTATATAAAGCAATAGATTCAGTTGTCTGCAATATTTTTGTCTCCAGAGAATAGTGAACAACTTCGTCAAGTCCTAGATTCCTTAAAATATTGCGGAGTTTATTTATAGTTATACTATCTGTTGAGAATTTCCCTGTATCTATTGATTCTGGAAGTAAATCGATAAATTTTTCAAATCCATAAATTCTTCCGATTTCTTCTATGACATCAATTTCTCGATATATATCATTGATTCTATAATCCGGTATCGATACTCTAATACTTTTAGTATTGGCTAATAGTTTAGGTTTAAACCGTAAATTTGTTAATATTTTTATTATATCCTTCACACTCAGAAAAAGTTCAATGCTCGATTTTTCTTGTATTAAGGGTCCTAAAATATTATTTATATTTTCTACTTTTATTTCTATTTGTACTATTTTGTTGGGTAATTCATGGTAACAATGTCCTTTATGTGCAATACCATGACAGAGTTTTGTTATAAGATATTTTGTTTCTTGATAAGCATTATTGAAATCATTTCTTGATATGCCTCTGAGTTGTCGTGAAGATGTTTCTGTTTTTAAATTTAATTGCTCTGTAATATTTTTGATGTAATTTATTTGGCAAATATTTCCAAAGAGAATTATAGATGATGTAACAGAGTTGCAAGATAGATTTGTATTTGATTCTATTCCTATAATTGATAGTGGAAAGTTTTTATAGTTCAGGGTAAAGGGAATTTCATTCTCAATGAATTCGATTGTCCTTGAGCTGACTATCTGATTATAGTTAGTATTTTGTTCAATATAAATCTCTGAACCTTTTAAATTTTCGTTTTGAAGTTTGCTAATATCAAATGCTTGAATATCTTGTCCCCATTTTAAAGAGATATAACTTATTATATCTCTTAAAGTATCAGAAGGATTAATATCAGCTATTATTAAGTAATTTTTTAGCCATGCAGGTGATTTTTTATAATTTATATTAGTTATAATATTAAAATGTAAATCATGACAGTAATTTTTATTTTTTATATTAAGTGGACTATCTATCTCAGGTGTATATTGATCTCTCTGTTTTATTAAAGGTACTTTTAATATAGTTGCAATCTCGCGTGCTATACCTATCATATTGAGCAAATCCGATCTATTTGCAGTAATACTAAGATCTATCATTGTGTCCTTAATATTCTCATTATATTGAATATCTTCAACTTCAAAACCTGCAAGTGTTAATTTACTAGCTAATTCATTGCATGTTATGTTATTCAAGTTAACCATTTGACTTAACCAATTCCAAGAAACTTTCATAGTGTTTTATTGACCATAAATTAAACATCCATTAGATTTAAGATCTTTTGGATATATATTAAATTATAAAATAAGAAAAAATAGATTCATTACTGGGCTTTTGTAAATGATAAATTGTTATCATTTGCGTACCGTTCCATAAATCGCATGAATCGGTCCCAGTCATCAGGACTTTTTATTATATATACGGATTCTATTGCTTGCGGCTTACCGTTGATAAATTTAGCATTTACATCTCTTGTTACTAATTCACCTTCTTCGTCCTTAAGATACATTCCTGTAATATCTCCTTTACTTTCCATCTTGGACATTAGTATATCTGGGTTATTAAATCTAAATGTTGCTGTTCCTGTACTACCATCTCTAGATCGAGTTAATTTGACGTCCGGAACAATTGTTTCATTGATACCTTGTATAAATTGAATAACAGCCATACATTTTCCCCTTCCAATTATGATAAATATGCAATACTTCAGATTTTTATTGAATAACAGTAATAGATTTATCATCTACTATATTATTGTTTTATATATTACAATTGTTTTTATTATAGATTGTAGAATTCTATATCTTCTCATTTAGTAGAATGAATATGATTATTTTATGTGCTTGGATATTAGTCTGACAAGTATTTATATAAATAGTATGACCTATTAGATCATCTTTTAATTAAATGTATACTGGGGTGGGAGGATTCGAACCTGCGAATGGCGGAGTCAAAGTCCGCTGCCTTACCGCTTGGCGACACCCCAACATGTATATACATCATGATAATGATTTTATCTACTTTGTCAACCTCTACTCTTTTCGTCTTGGCAGAATGGTAATTATTTTTACCTATTTATGATTCTGAGTATATAGAGTATTATTTTCAATTCTTTTTATAAAATCATTATATTCTATTATCTCTTGATCTCCTGTGACAAGCCATTTAATTGTAACAGTATTATTTTGAATTTCGTTTTCACCTAAGATTAAGCAACCTATTGCTTTAGATTTATTTGCTCTTTTTAATTGTTTTTGAAAACTACTATCGCTTAAATCTAATTCAAAGTTAATGTTATATTTTTCTAGTATTAAAATAATTGACCAAATTTTGTCTTTTGCTGCTAAGCTTTGAGTGGCTATATATAAGTCAACCTTAGGGTAATCTATGTCAAGTTTAGATTTTACAAGCATCAATAATCTTTCAAGACCAATTGCCCAACCAACAGCAGGAGTATTCGGGCCACCAAGTTGTTTTATTAAATTATCATATCTCCCACCTCCACATATAGTATCTTGACTACCAAGCAGATGAGTTTTTACTTCGAACGCCGTATAATTATAATAGTCTAATCCTCTTACAAGCATATTATTAATTTGAAAATTAATATTTAAATTATTTAAATATTTACATACAAGATTAAAGTGTTGTATAGAGTCAGACTTTAAATAATTTTGAAGACGAGGTGCCTTGATTAAAATTTCTTGTGTCTGCAGATTTTTACTATCTAATATTCTTAGAGGATTTATTTCCAAACGCTTTTGAGATTCAATGTCGAGATCTCTATTATAGTATTTTAAATAGTCTTTGAGATCTGTTTTATATTTATTTCTTTCTGCTAAGTCTCCAATTGAATTAATCTCTAGCTGATAATCTTTGCAATTTAATTGAGTGAGTATTTTAATTGCCATATGAATCACTTCAGTATCAGCCATAGGGCTGATGCTACCAATGCATTCAACTCCTAACTGATGAAACTGTCTCTGTCTTCCGCTTTGTGGCCTCTCATATCTAAACATTGGACCTAGATACCATAGTCGATTGATTTGGCTTTCCTGGTACAACTTATTACTTATAAAAGATCTAGCTATGCTAGCTGTTCCTTCTGGTCTCAGTGTTATTTCTCTATTTCCTTGATCAATTAAGCTGTACATTTCTTTATTGACTATATCGGTTCCATTGCCTATACTTCTTTTGAATAGTGATGTTGATTCTAATATAGGTGTCCTAATTTCATGATAGCTTGATGTTGTTAATACTCTTAAGACAGTATTGTATATATATTGCCAAAAAATAGTTTCGTTGGGCAATATATCTCTGGTTCCTCTTAGCGGTTGCATATACTGTTATCCTTAATTAGTATTGTTTAATTTGAAAGTGATATAGCAATTTTATATCAGTCTACTTTGATTGAATATTAATCAATCAATTATAGTATTATTCTACTAGGGAAATACTAATTTATTAGCGGGCAAGGAGGGATTCGAACCCCCGACACCGTGGTTCGTAGCCACGTGCTCTAATCCACTGAGCTACAAGCCCTAGCACAAAATGATTATATCATCTTTAAGTATCAAATAAAAACTTATTTTGTATTTTGATCTATGTGTTATTAATATATTGATTTATCAATAATTTATGATTAAATAGGTAGCTAAAAAGATTAGAGAGTAGTTTATATTAGAGATCATGTATGTTTGATAAATATAAAGTATTATATATTCTTCTTTATTCAAAAGTGGAAAATTTAAAGTTCTAAATTATTTAACCCATATTTATCTTAATGGAGGTAATATTCATGAGTAAGCAAATTTTATATCAAGATAATGCTCGTAAAGCTTTAGAAAAAGGTATGGATGTTTTAGCAGAAGCTGTATCTGTTACTCTTGGACCTAAGGGTAGAAATGTTGTCTTAGAAAGAAAATTTGGTGCTCCCCAGATTGTAAATGATGGGGTAACAATAGCAAAAGAGATAGAATTATCTGATCATATTGAAAATACAGGCGTTGCTTTAATCAGGCAAGCAGCATCAAAAACTAATGATGTTGCTGGTGATGGTACTACTACTGCAACCGTTTTAGCTCATGCTATTGTAAAGCAAGGCATGAGAAATGTGGCTGCTGGCGCAAATCCAATGGCTTTAAAAAAAGGTATAGAAAAGGCAGTTAGATTTATTATCCTAAAAGTTTCAGAATATTCTCGCCCGGTAGAAGATATTAGAGATATTGCGCAAGTAGCAGCAATATCGGCGGGTAATGACTCTGATATAGGTACAATGATTGCCAAGGCAATTGAAAAAGTCGGTCGTGAGGGTGTCATATCATTAGAGGAAGGACAATCAACAATTACACAATTAGAAGTAACGGAAGGCATGAGGTTTGAGAAAGGTTTTATCTCTCCATACTTTGTTACAGATTCTTCTAGAATGGAAATTGTCCAAGAGAACCCTTACATTTTGTTGACTGATAAAAAGATTACCTTAGTGCAACAGGAACTAGTCCCGATTTTAGAGCAAGTAGCCAAAACAAGCCGTCCATTATTAATTATTGCAGAAGATATTGAGAAAGAAGCCTTAGCTACAATTATTGTAAATAAATTGAGGGGTATTATTAATGTTGTTGCAGTACGTGCTCCAGGATTTGGTGATAGGAGAAAAGCTTTACTTGAAGATATTGGTATTTTAACAGGCGCGCAGGTAGTAACTCAAGATCTAGGTTTGACATTAGACTCGGTTTCATTAGATTTATTGGGTACGGCTAGGAGAATTACAATTACTAAAGAGTCTACAATAATAATAGCTAATGGAAATCAGTTAGAAATTAAATCTCGGTGTGATCAAATTCGACGTCAAATTGAAGTTAGTAGTAACAGCTATGAAAAAGAGAAATTACAAGAAAGGTTGGCTAAACTAGCAGGAGGTATTGCTGTAATTAAAGTTGGTGCGGCAACAGAAACAGAAATGAAAGATAAAAAGTTACGTTTAGAAGACGCAATTAATGCTACACGTGCAGCTATAGAAGAAGGAATTGTCCCTGGAGGAGGATCTACTCTAGTACATTTATCTACATATCTAAATGACTGGTCTAAAAATAACTTATCAGAGGAAGAATTGGTAGGAGCTTTAATTGTAGAGAAAGCCTTAGTTGCACCTCTTATTCGAATTATCGAGAATGCTGGTTTTAATGGTCCAGTCATTGTTGAAAAAGTGAGACAAAGTGAATTTAATATGGGTTATGATGCTAATCAAGGTAAACTTGTAGATATGTATGATGAGGGTATTATTGATCCTGCAAAAGTTACACGTTCTGCTTTGCAAAATGCTGCTTCAATCGCTTCTATGGTTTTAACCACAGAGTGTATAGTTGTAGAAAACGTAGAATCAAAAAAATAGAAAAATAGATTAAAAATAGTTATCATAGACTGTTTATATTTAAGTATATATATTTTAGCAGTATATATGTTCCATGTTTTAAATATAATTGATTAAGTATATAAAGACTAATGATAGCTATTTGTTCAATATTTACTAATTCAGTATCATAGTAATGACTTGTGTTAGTAAAGTCATATGTTTTTTTATATAGATATTGAAATCTCCAAAGGTATTGATGTGTTATTTTCGACGACTGATTTAAATTACTATAGTCTTTTAATATATTATAAATAATATTCTGTAAGTACTTTGCTGAAAGAATGTCTTGAAATTTTGATATCAAGACTAATGTTTCTTGAAAAGTACATCTTTTATTGATGCCTGTGTCTCTATTTTTATTACCACTTCGTATTAAGAAGACGTTACTCTTATCGCTGTAGTGAGAAATATTATCTAAAGCGTAGATATCTATTGCTTCTATTGCAATTATAAGTATATCTAGATCTTTTTTTATAGATATAATTTTCATGATTAAATAGTTGTCTGCAAGTATCTAGTATTTAGATTGTAAAAAAATTGAGAGACGATTAGTTGTAATATTTATATTCTATAACTAATCATCTTATTTTTAGTGACTACCTGAAAAAATAAATTCTGGAAATTTATCTTGAGCTTGCGATAGAGATTTATTTGTCCCTTTTTCTTGCCAGTAATTGATTACTTCAGTTGCTTTGTTCAAAAGCTCTATTCTGTCATGCTCAGGTATCCATGGTTTTGATTCTAATTCTGCTTTTAATTGCTCCCAAGCATCATTTCTAGGCCAAAAGAAATAAGATGTTAGTGGGCTAGAACCTTTACCGACAATATGATCTATTGCTATAGCTACATTATTTTCTAACCACAAAATTTTAAATGTAAATTTTTGCAAATTAATTTCCTCCAAATGGTTTTTGAATATTTTCAGATATTTTTTGCTTTTATCATAAGATTCTTGACTGTACTAGTTAATTGCGCACCATTACTGATTCTTTTTTCAATCCGAAGTATATCTAATTTTGTTTGGTTGCTTATGGGATTGTAAAATCCTAATTCTTCTAATGCTCTACCATCTCTTCTTTTCTTACTATCGATAACAATGATTCGATAACTTGGTTGTTTTTTTCTTCCACATCTTTTTAATCTAATTTTAAGCATTATTTTATGTTATTTCTATTATTATCTATCCTATTATATTACATAAAAGTTAAATATTAAAGACTGATTATTTCCCAATAATGGTTTATTAATTTTAGTATTCGTTTTGTATGTCAATTATAAGTTAGTATATCTCTCAATTATGTGACAGATTCAATTCTGATATTATTAAATATGACCATTAGGCACTGTAGAAAGATTATACCAAGCATTGGCGACATATCCATACCAAATATCATTGGAATTGTGCCTCTAAATAGTTTTAGATAAGGATCTGTAAGTCTATTGAGGGAGCAGAAGGGCTCATTATACCAATTGACAGTTGGAAACCAAGCTAGAGATAATTTTAATAATATTAAAATTAAATATATCTCGGAAAAGTTGGCAATTGATGTGAAAATAAGATTGAATGAGTTAGTAATTATATTCATTATTAACAAGTCTATTTGTATAAATCTACTATTTCTATTTATATTCTTTTAAAGTTTGATATCTAAAGAGCAATGATATTTTAATACCTGGTATGTTGTTTGAAATTTAATCTACTCAGGAAGTATTTGTTGTATACTTCTTGGTTCTCTACGATTTTTGTTGTATAGATACTAAGATAGGGGTATTTTGCCCCAAGTATTTCTAGAGTAAGAGCTTGGCAAGCAATACAGGTAATCCTTATTTGACTAATTCTAACATTTTTTTCTGAGAGTAAGTAGTCTAATAATTCTGTAATATAACCTGTCTGAAGATATTTTTCTATAATTATTATTTTTTTATATTTTTCTATAATATTAGGAATAAAATTACATCTGTGATTAATTTGCCATTTTCCTTCTTTTTCGTATATATGTATCAGACTGAGCTGAGAATTTGGTAAAAGTGTAGTTATCTCAGATACTAGGCTTTGATTATGTGGTATATTTGTGATTATAATATAAGATTCAGTTTTATGGATTATATTTATTTCTTTGATTAAATGAAGCTTCTTTATGTATAAGGATTGGATTATTAGCCATCTTCTTATTGTTTCATAAATTAATAGTAATCCTAGTTGTTGAGTCTTTTTTTCTTTGATACAAGATATAAGATTTTCGTTATTCGTAATACTGGCTATTTGTTTGATTAGCGGATGTGATATTATATATACATTTAATTGCATGTGTTTTAAATATATTATAGTTAGTGTAAGTTATTTTCTGCTCTTGCATATTTTATCAGCAATCTTTTTAAATTAGTAATTATTCTTGCCTTTTTATATCGTATAGTTTTTATGAAAAGTAATTATCGTAATCAATGGATTTGGGGTTTTACGGAGGGAGCAGAAAATTGGAATGGTCGTTTAGCAATGCTTGCATTCATTATTGTATTCCTTGTGGAGTTTTTTTCTTCTAAATCAATTCTTTCCAATTTAGGCGTAGGTTAGTAATCTATAATATAAAAACTATTCTCAGCAGATAAATATCTGCTGAGAATAGTTTTTATATTATTAAGTTCTAATTAATATTATTAATCTAGAGGTCTCATAGACAGTACAGCTTCATTTTCTCTATTGATTCCTTTTTCAAAGCCAGCAGCAGCAGCTCGTGCTCTACCTGCATGCCATAAATGGCCAATGAATAGAAAGAAACCCAAAAAGAAATGAGACGTTGTCAGCCAAGAACGAGGAGATACATAGTTTACCGAATTAATTTCGGTTGCAACACCACCAACAGAATTAAGAGATCCTAATGGTGCATGTGTCATATACTCTGCAGCTCTCCTTTCTTGCCAAGGTTGTATATCATTTTTGACTTTATTTAGATCTAACCCATTAGGACCTCTTAGAGGTTCAACCCATGGCGCTCTCAGATCCCAGAATCTCATTGTTTCCCCACCAAAAATGATTTCACCACTCGGTGATCTCATAAGATATTTTCCCAATCCTGTTGGGCCTTGAGCAGAAGCAACATTAGCTCCCAATCTTTGATCTCTAACAAGAAATGTAAATGCTTGTGCTTGTGATGCCTCAGGACCAGTTGGTCCATAAAACTCACTTGGATAAGCGGTATTATTATACCATACATAGTTAGAAGCTGTTAATCCCATAATAGATAAAGCTCCCAAGCTGTAAGACAAATAAGCTTCTCCTGACCATACAAATGCGCGTCTTGCCCAAGCAAAAGGTTTAGTTAAAATATGCCACACACCTCCTGCAATACATATAACACCGATCCATACATGTCCACCTACAATATCTTCCATGTTATCAACACTTACAATCCAACCATCACCACCAAAAGGTGACTTAAAAATATATCCAAATATGGCTAAAGGATTTAGTGTTGGGTTATTTATAAATCTTACATCGCCACCACCTGGTGCCCAGCTATCATACACACCACCTAAAAAGAGTGCTTTAATAACCAATAGAAAAGAACCTATTCCTAGTAATACTAGATGTATACCTAGTATTGTAGTCATTTTATTCTTGTCTCTCCAATCATATCCAAAAAACGGGAATGATTCCTCTAATGTATCAGGACCAATTAAGGAATGGTAAAGACCGCCAAATCCTAGTACTGCAGAAGAGACTAAGTGTACTACACCAACAACAAAGTAGGGGTAGATACTAATAATCTCTCCACCAGGTCCGACACCCCAGCCTAGAGTTGCTAAGTGTGGAATTAGTATAAAGCCTTGTTCATATAAAGGTTTCTCTGGTACAAAGTGAGCTACTTCAAATAGAGTCATTGCACCTGTCCAGAACACCATAATTCCTGCGTGTGCAACATGTGCACCTAATAATTTTCCAGATACATTAATTAGTCTTGCATTGCCAGACCACCAAGCAAAACCTGTAGATTCGATATCTTTTCCGCCTACACCAACATTACTATTAAAGGGCGTTTCCACGTGGTAAAACCTCCTCAGGGAATATAAAGTTTTCATGAGGCTGATCTTGAGCCGCCATCCATGAACGAATACCTTCGTTTAATAAGATGTTTTTAGTATAAAAAGTCTCGAATTCCGGATCTTCAGCAGCTCGTAATTCTTGTGATACAAAATCATAAGCTCTTAAGTTTAATGCTAGCCCAACAATTCCAAAAGCACTAGTCCACAGACCGGTAACAGGTACAAATAACATAAAGAAATGTAACCAACGCTTGTTGGAAAAAGCTACTCCAAAAATTTGTGACCAGAATCTATTTGCAGTAACCATTGAATAGGTTTCTTCTGATTGAGTAGGAGTAAAAGCTCTAAATGTATCAGCAGCGTCACCATCTTCAAATAATGTATTCTGAACTGTAGCTCCATGTATTGCACATAATAAAGCACCGCCTAAGATACCTGCAACACCCATCATATGGAAGGGGTTTAGTGTCCAATTGTGAAAACCTTGTAGAAATAGCAGGAACCGGAAAATGGCAGCAACACCAAAGCTAGGTGCAAAAAACCAGCTAGCTTGTCCTAATGGATACATTAGAAATACTGATACAAATACTGCTATCGGGCCAGAAAATGCTATAGCATTGTAAGGCCTAATACCTACAAGTCTGGCAATTTCAAATTGTCTCAAACAAAAACCTATTAATCCGAATGAACCGTGTAATGCTATAAAGGCCCAAAGTCCACCAATTTGACACCAACGTGTAAAATCTCCTTGTGCTTCAGGGCCCCATAAAAGTAGTAAAGAATGTCCCATACTATTTGCTGGTGTAGAGACAGCAGCAGTTAGGAAATTACAGCCTTCTAAATAAGAACTAGCTAGCCCATGTGTATACCAAGAGGTAACAAAAGTTGTTCCTGTTAACCATCCTCCTAATGAGAGATAAGCACAAGGGAATAAAAGTAGTCCTGACCATCCGACAAATACGAATCGGTCTCTTTTTACCCAGTCATCAATTAGATCAAACCGTCCACGGTTTCTTTCTTGTCCAATTGCTATGGTCATAAATAAAATCTCCAGAGCAAACAAAATTAAGTAAATAAGTTACCAAAAATAGTATGACACTTATGTAATAATCATTTCTGATGAGTAAAAAAATAAGTGAAATTTTACTTTTCTTTGCGGTTAATATAATTATAAATATTTTTTTTAAAAAATTCATTTACTTTGTGAACTATTTTTTTAGTAGTTCTCTAAGTTGATTTTTTTATTAATTGTTCTTATATCATACTACAAATAGTATTTATATGAGTATTTTAATGGTAGGAAGCAATATATAGACTGTTCGGTATCTGTTACCAATTATAAATTTTTTTATAATACTTCTTAGATCGATATTAAATTCACAGTATGTAAGGATGAATAATTTCACAACTAGCTAGTATATATCATTCTTGCATTATCTGTTTACGATTTACTAAATTGTATATAGTAAGATCTATTAACCAGCTTCTTGTCTGGTATACCGGTTGAGTCTAAGATTTGTGAATTTCTGTAATTCTTTGAAAGAGGTACCCAGTTCCTCTTGCTGTTAATATCAAATCTGGATTACTGGGGTCATCTTCTAGTTTTGCCCTTAACCTTGAAATATGTACATCTACTACACGAGTATCTACATGTCTTTCCGGTGTATAGCCCCATACTTCTTGTAAAATTGCAGCTCTAGAAAACGGTTCACCTGCTCTACTGACTAATAATTCTAATAGACTAAATTCCATACCAGTTAAACGTACACGTTCATTATTCTTATAAACTTGTCTTTTGTTTGTATCCACTTTTAAGAAGCCTATATTGATAATACCAGAACTAGGAATACCAGGACTGATCGTGATTTTATCTACTCTTCTCAAGACAGATCTGATTCTTGCTTCTAATTCTTTTGGTGAAAAAGGTTTAACTACATAGTCATCGGCTCCTAGTTCAAGTCCAGTAATCCTATCAGAAACATCTCCTAAAGCAGTGAGCATAATGATGGGTACATCAGATTCCTTCCTTAACTCTTGGCAAACACCGTATCCATCTAGTTTTGGCATCATAACATCTAAGACGACTAAGTTAGGATATTCTTTTCTGAAAACTATAAGAGCTTCTTCTCCATCAGCTGCGCTAACTACTTCGTATCCGATCATAGATAATCGTGTTTCCAATATTCTTCTGATACTAGTCTCATCATCAACTACCAGTATTTTTTCTCTCTGGTTATCCAACTTATTAGTCTCCCATGTTGACTGATTAATCATCCTTACATCTAGTATATATAGATTCTTATTATATTACCTTTCATGATCATGATATAGTCATTTATTAATTTATAAAATCTTCTGATTGATTTTTGCTTTTACTTTTGAGTGGTTAGTAGCGAATGAAACCTTTAAATTGTAACCAATGATTCTATAAACTGACAATTTGATTTTCTAGTGTATGGATATATTCTTTGTCTTTAGAACATATTAATGTTGTTAATTGATTCCACGGTTAATCTAAATCTTAGAGGATGAATTCAAGTCATCTGAAAAAAAATCTTTGAAGGGGTTGACAATATTATCGTAAACAGAGTATCTTCTTAGTTAGTTAAAGATTTCAAAATTTGATCAAGCCTAACTTAAAGAAAATGCAGTTGCATTACTGACAGTTAGGTAATCAAGTATGATTATATCTAATTCTGGATACTACGGAGAGTTTGATCCTGGCTCAGGATGAACGCTGGCGGTATGCCTAACACATGCAAGTTGAACGAAAGCTTTATGCTTTAGTGGCGGACGGGTGAGTAATACGTGAGAATCTGCCCTTGGGAGGGGAATAACAGTTGGAAACGACTGCTAATGCCCCATATGCTTACGAGTGAAAAAGAGTAATCTGCCCGAGGAGGAGCTCGCGCCTGATTAGCTTGTTGGTAGGGTAATAGCCTACCAAGGCCACGATCAGTAGCTGGTTTGAGAGGATGATCAGCCACACTGGAACTGAGACACGGTCCAGACTTCTACGGAAGGCAGCAGTGGGGAATTTTCCGCAATGGGCGAAAGCCTGACGGAGCAATACCGCGTGAGGGAAGAATGCCTGTGGGTTGTAAACCTCTTTTCTCAAGGAAGAAAAATTGACGGTACTTGAGGAATAAGCATCGGCTAACTCCGTGCCAGCAGCCGCGGTAATACGGGGGATGCAAGCGTTATCCGGAATCACTGGGCGTAAAGCGTCTGTAGGTGGTTCAGTAAGTCTGCTGTTAAATATTAGGGCTCAACCCTGAACAAGCAGTGGAAACTACTAAACTAGAGTATGGTAGGGGCAGAGGGAATTCCCAGTGTAGCGGTGAAATGCGTAGATATTGGGAAGAACACCAGCAGCGAAGGCGCTCTGCTAGGCCATTACTGACACTCAGAGACGAAAGCTAGGGTAGCGAATGGGATTAGATACCCCAGTAGTCCTAGCCGTAAACGATGGATACTAGATGTTGCGCGTATCGATCCGTGCAGTATCGTAGCTAACGCGTTAAGTATCCCGCCTGGGAAGTATGCTCGCAAGAGTGAAACTCAAAGGAATTGACGGGGGCCCGCACAAGCGGTGGAGCATGTGGTTTAATTCGATGCAACGCGAAGAACCTTACCAAGGCTTGACATGCCGTGAATTTCTTAGAAAAGAGAAAGTGCCTTAGGGAACACGGACACAGGTGGTGCATGGCTGTCGTCAGCTCGTGTCGTGAGATGTTGGGTTAAGTCCCGCAACGAGCGCAACCCTCGTTCTTAGTTGCCAGCATTTAGTTGGGCACTCTAAAAAGACTGCCGGTGACAAACCGGAGGAAGGTGAGGATGACGTCAAGTCAGCATGCCCCTTATGTCTTGGGCTACACACGTGCTACAATGGTCGTGACAAAGAGCTGCAAGCCTGCGAAGGCAAGCTAATCTCATAAACGCGGCCTCAGTTCGGATTGCAGGCTGAAACTCGCCTGCATGAAGGTGGAATCGCTAGTAATCGCCGGTCAGCTATACGGCGGTGAATCCGTTCCCGGGCCTTGTACACACCGCCCGTCACACCATGGGAGCTGGCCACGCCCGAAGTCGTTACCCTAACCCTTGTGGAGGGGGGCGCCTAAGGTAGGGCTAGTGACTGGGGTGAAGTCGTAACAAGGTAGCCGTACTGGAAGGTGCGGCTGGATCACCTCCTTTATAGGGAATATTCGTTTATCCCAGATCGTATATGGCCTTTTAACTAAGGGCTATTAGCTCAGTTGGTTAGAGCGCACCCCTGATAAGGGTGAGGTCCCTGGTTCAAATCCAGGATAGCCCAAATGGGGGGGTATAGCTCAGTTGGTAGAGCGCTGCCTTTGCAAGGCAGATGTCAGCGGTTCGAGTCCGCTTATCTCCACAATATTGAAGTGTAATAGCTTCAAAAAACTATATAACTACTTCAGGTAGTAGACTCAAGTTGTGATCAAGTAAGTAAGAGCTTACGGTGGATACCTTGGCATTCAGAAGCGACGAAGGGCGTGGCTACCGACGAAACGCTTCGGGGAGCTGGAAGCAAGCTTTGATCCGAAGGTGCCCGAATGAGGAAACTCTTTACACTACCTACCGAATTCATAGGTAGGCAAGAGCAAACCTGGTGAACTGAAACATCTTAGTAGCCAGAGGAACAGAAAGCAAAAGCGATTCCCTGAGTAGCGGCGAGCGAAACGGGATCAGCCTAAACCACTTTAATACGTTTTAGTGGGGTTGTGGGACGACAATATGAGATTAATGAAGATTAAATGAAGTAGATGGAATGCTACACCATAGAAGGTGATAGTCCTGTAATTGAAAATCTAAGTTACTCTAGTCTTATCCCAAGTAGCATGGGGCACGTGAAATCCCGTGTGAATCAGCGAGGACCACCTCGTAAGGCTAAATATTCCTGAATGACCGATAGTGCAACAGTACCGTGAGGGAAAGGTGAAAAGAACCCCGGGAGGGGAGTGAAATAGAACATGAAACCGTAAGCTTACAAGCAGTAGGAGGACGACTTAACGTCTGACTGCGTGCATGTTGAAGAATGAGCCGGCGACTTATAGGCAGTGGCAGGTTAAGATAAAGAATATCAAAGCCATAGTGAAAGCGAGCTTGAATAGAGCGTTAGTCACTGTTTATAGACCCGAACCCGGATGATCTAGCCATGGCCAGGGTGAAGCTTAGGTAACACTAAGTGGAGGTCCGAACCGACTGATGTTGAAAAATCAGCGGACGAGCTGTGGTTAGGGGTGAAATGCCAATCGAATCCGGAGCTAGCTGGTTCTCCCCGAAATGCGTTGAGGCGCAGCGGTTGATGCTTAATCTTAGGGGTAAAGCACTGTTTCGGTGCGGGCTGCGAGAGCGGTACCAAATCGAGGCAAACTCTGAATACTAAGTGTGTAATCAACCAGTGAGACAGTGGGGGATAAGCTTCATTGTCAAAAGGGAAACAGCCCAGACCACCAGCTAAGGCCCCCAAATATCTACTAAGTGGCAAAGGAGGTGGGAATGCATAGACAACCAGGAGGTTTGCTTAGAAGCAGCAACCCTTTAAAGAGTGCGTAATAGCTCACTGGTCAAGTGATCCTGCGCCGAAAATGAACGGGACTAAGTAGTTTGCCGAAGCTGTGGGATGTTTTACATCGGTAGGGGAGCGTTCTGTATTAGTTAGAAGCGTTAGCGTGAGCGGGCGTGGACAAAACAGAAGTGAGAATGTCGGCTTGAGTAGCGAAAACATTGGTGAGAATCCAATGCCCCGAAAACCTAAGGATTCCTCTGGAAGGTTCGTCCACGGAGGGTGAGTCAGGGCCTAAGGCAAGGCTGAAAAGCGTAGTCGATGGACAACAGGTTAATATTCCTGTACTATTTATTGTTGATACCGAGGGACGGAGAAGGCTAGATCAGCCGGATGTTGGTTACCGGTTTAAGCTTCCAAGGTGATGAGAAATGGCGAAAACATTTTGAGCTAAGGAGTGAATACAAAGTACTAAGGTGCTAAAGTGATTGATGTCATACTTCCTAGAAAAGCTCGACATATCTTAAGCAATAGATGCCTGTACCCTAAACCGACACAGGTAGGTGAGTAGAGTATACTAAGGGGCGCGAGATAACTCTCTCTAAGGAACTCGGCAAAATGGCCCCGTAACTTCGGGAGAAGGGGTACCCTTGTAGGGTTGCAATAACCAGGCCCAAGCGACTGTTTATCAAAAACACAGGTCTCCGCTAAGTCGCAAGACAATGTATGGGGGCTGACGCCTGCCCAGTGCCGGAAGGTTAAGGAAGCTGGTTAGCTTTTGCAAAGCTGGCGACTGAAGCCCCGGTGAACGGCGGCCGTAACTATAACGGTCCTAAGGTAGCGAAATTCCTTGTCGGGTAAGTTCCGACCCGCACGAAAGGCGTAACGATTTGGGCACTGTCTCGGAGAGAGACTCGGCGAAATAGACTTGTCTGTGAAGATGCGGACTACCTGCACCTGGACAGAAAGACCCTATGAAGCTTTACTGTAGCTTGGAATTGGATTCGGGCTTATTTTGCGCAGTATAGGTGGGAGGCTGAGATTATGTACTTGTGGGTTCATAGGAGCCAATAGTGAGATACCACTCTGAATAAGCTAGAATTCTAACCTTGAAAGCCGTTATCCGGCCAAGGAACAGTTTCAGGTGGGCAGTTTGACTGGGGCGGTCGCCTCCTAAAAGGTAACGGAGGCGTGCAAAGGTTCCCTCAGGCTGGTCGGAAATCAGTCGTAGAGTGTAAAGGCATAAGGGAGCTTGACTGCGAGACCTACAAGTCGAGCAGAGACGAAAGTCGGCCTTAGTGATCCGACAGTACCGAGTGGAAGGGCTGTCGCTCAACGGATAAAAGTTACTCTAGGGATAACAGGCTGATCTCCCCCAAGAGTTCACATCGACGGGGAGGTTTGGCACCTCGATGTCGGCTCATCGCATCCTGGGGCGGTAGTACGTCCCAAGGGTTGGGCTGTTCGCCCATGAAAGCGGTACGCGAGCTGGGTTCAGAACGTCGTGAGACAGTTCGGTCCATATCCGGTGTAGGCGTTAGAGTATTGAGAGGAGCTCTCCTTAGTACGAGAGGACCAGGAGAGACGCACCTCTGGTGTGCCAGTTATTGTGCCAACAGTAAACGCTGGGTAGCCAAGTGCGGAGTGGATAACCGCTGAAAGCATCTAAGTGGGAAGCCCACCTCAAGATGAGTACTCTCACCGTTTCAACGGGTAAGATCACGGTAAGATTAACCGTTTGATAGGCGCTAAGTGTAAGTGCAGCAATGTATTCAGCTGAAGCGTACTAATAGATCGAGGACTTGACCAACTTGAAAAGTACTTGAAGTAGCTGTATAGTTCTATGTCTTGATACTTATAGCGTAGCGGACCCACGCCGATCCATCCCGAACTCGGTTGTTAAACGCTACAGCGGCGATGATACTAAAGGGGGAGCCCTTTGGAAAAGTAGCTCAGTGTCAGGACTCTAATTTCTCTTGCATTTGTTTACATCTCTACTGGTTTTGATGCAAGCCTTACTTTGCCCAGGTTAGCCCATTGCTGCAATTCAGAAATAGTTACTTGATCTGTAAAAGATAGAGGAATGAAGTCATTTATTGCATCAACAATATCTAGAGTAATAAACTCCCTTTTTTCATAGAAAGCCTTATGCATACCCTCAATAATAGACTGTTGTATTTCAGCACCAGAAAAGCCTTCTGTAATAGAACTTAAGTAATTTAAATCATAACCATGCCATGTCAATGGCCTCGCATTCATTAAGTGAACTTTAAAAATGCTATTTCGTTCTTGTATATTTGGTAGATCGAGGAAGAAGATTTCATCAAATCTGCCTTTTCTTAATAATTCTGGGCGCAAATACATGCAATTGTTGGCAGTAGCTACTACGAAAACAGGTGATTTTTTCTCTGATAACCACGTTAAAAACGTAACAAATACACGACTAGTAGTACCACTGTCTCTGTTGTTATTTATTCCAGAAAAAGCTTTGTCGATTTCATCAATCCAAAGTATGCAAGGTGAAGAAGCTTCTGCTAACCTTATCATCATGCGTACACGTGCTTCTGATTCTCCAACAATACCAGCAAATAATTTTCCTATATCTAAGCGTAAAAGTGGTAATTTCCATTCGCGAGATATTGCTTTAGCACTAAGTGATTTGCCAGTTCCTTGTATACCAACTAATAAAACTCCTTTTGGTGATGGTAGTCCATAATTAATAGCTTTATTAGAGAAGCACTCAGAGCGTCGTTTAAGCCAGTTTTTTAAGTTATCTAAACCTCCTATATCGTCTAGGTTATTACTAAACGGATAAAACTCTAAAATTTCAGTTTGTTTTATAATTTGTTTTTTTTCTTCTAGTATAAGATCAAGTAAATTGTCTTCGATTCTATAAGAAGATATTAATTTACACATAGATCTTCTAATACGTTCGATAGGTAATCCTTTATAAGCAATAGCTAAATCTAGGATCAGATTACTGCTGAAATTTACTTCTAGTATATTAAGTAAACGAATTAATTCTGAATGAATTTCTTTTATGCTAGGTAGAGAAAACTCTATCACTGTCATAATATCTTTCAATAATATAGGTATATTGAGTTCCTGAGTAAGAATTAAGATATTGGAACGTGAGTTTCTTAATTTTCTTGATAAATTTCGTATTTTTCGGATCACACTTCTTTCATGTATAAATGAACTAAAATCTCTTAGCACGAAAATTTTAGGTGTCTCAGAGGTCATATTCTCAATAAATTCTAGTGCTTCCAGAGGGTTCCTCTGAGCATAATTAATATAGCTTGGATTGCCCTGGTATCCATCAATGAAATCCCAGTAATAAATAGTACTGGAGAAGGAGTTATTTATTAGCTTGCTAATAAGATATTCTATTCTTTCTTCTTCGTCAGTAAGAATATATATAAACAAATGACGTGTTTTTAATAGAAGTTTTAATTCGTCTTCAAAATTCATGGTAATGATGAAAACATCCTAATTATAAAAAATATATAAAGATCCACACATTGACTACTCATTCTAATCTTTACTCTTTAAACAGCCTATATTGTTCAATCATCAAGAACATATCTAGGCTCTTAATATTATAAGCCGATTCTTTTCCGACCTTTTGTACGTCTTCTCTGAATAATTCTTCTACCACTGACTGTTTTCATTCTAACTCGAAAACCTGATTTCGCAATTCTTTTGCGATTAGTTCCTTGTAAAGTTCCTTTAGTCATAATTAAATTAGTATAAAATTTGAAGTTTGAAAAAATTAAGATATATTATAATTATAAAAAATAGTAAAACAAAAGACCAAGCATTTTTGCTTAATTAACAATTCATTATACTACACATAATTATATATGCATCATTTATCTTTTGTACAGATAACCGTCCTTAGCTATACAGTTAATATGCTTATACCTAGAATTTATTTAACTATTCTAATCCTATTTTTATTGCCAATTTGTTTTATTATTACTATGCAATTAATAAAATTAATTATGAGAGAGAACATAATTAATTCATCTCAACATCAAAACGAAGGAGAAGATTTTAGTCATGAATATATTTTAGTAATTGCTCAAATCTATATAGAAAAGAAAATGTGGTTTTCATGTATTTCTATGATAGAGTCAAAGCTTAATTCCAGTGTGCAATTTGACCCAAAATATTATAATTGTATTGGTTTTTGCTATTATAATGCGAAAAAATATGGCTTAGCTAAAGATTATTATAATAATGCAATTAATATCAACCCATATTACACGCTTGCTTTAAGTAATTTAGCTAAAACTTATAGAAATATGGGAGATAAAGAAAAATCAAAATTAGTATACAATAGAATTTTAAAATATGATCCTGATAATCTAATAGCAAAGAAAGGTTTAAGGGCAATAAATTAGTTAATACAAATCGGGATAGCAGGATTTGAACCTGCGACATCCTGCTCCCAAAGCAGGCGCGCTACCAAACTGCGCTATATCCCGCGCATACTCAATAAGTATACTAAATGATGAGTATTCTGTCTACTTTATTATTTATTAAGAAAAAATTATCTTGGGTACCAAAACATGCCTTTTACCCCATCAGGATCTGTCATAAAGCCTAAGTTTTTATAAAAACTTACTACTTGTGGATCAGCAAATAGAGTAATTGTACTTATATCCTGATAACGTAATTGTGTTATTATTTGGTCCATTAAACTTTTGCCCAATCCTTTGCCTTGGAATTCTGGATGCACTACAACATCCCAGATGGTGGCATTGAATGCATTGTCAGATGTAGCTCTTGCAAAACCAATCAATTTTTTACAATCATTTTGTTTTTTAAATAAAGATATAGTTACAAAACTATGATCAATAGCAACTTTAATTTTTCTTAAAGGTCGACGTACCCAGCCTACAGCATCACATAGTTGTTCTAAGTCATATAGATTGATATCCTTGTCGAGACTCAGGTAGATATCAATAGGCCCCCTTTTATCTTCAAAATGTTTAATTAATAAAATGTCTTCTACTGAATTTGAAATGCTTATACTTTCAGATGATACAGCTGGCTGTATATTTTTGAAAAAAAATTTCCAAGGTGTCATATTGATTATCATTTTTCTTTATATTAATCTAATAGTACACCTATTTATCTTAACTAACTTAGTTACATCTTATTTTTTGGAATAAAAAATATTCAATAAATGTTACTACATATACAAAAAAACTATATGTTCGACTATCCTTTTATGATATAACTATAAAAATATTCAATAGTTAATTCGTAACTTTTTGTTATAGTCTTATATTTCCTAATTAATGGAGAAATAACCGTGAAAAAATTACTTGCGATATTGTTAACATTAACTCTCTCTTTAAGTTTTCATCCTCTGAAATCTTATGCTGATGTTGCAGGATTGCAACCATGCAAGGATTCCTCTGTTTTTACTAAAAGGTTGCAGAATAGTGTTAAAAAGTTAGAAACACGCTTAGCAAAGTATGATGCCTCTACACCTCCTGCATTGGCATTACAACAGCAAATTGAAAAAACAAAAACAAGATTTGATAAATATGGTAAAGCTGGCCTACTGTGTGGTACAGATGGCTTACCTCATTTGATTGCTGATGGCAGATGGACACATGCTGGGGAGTTTATTTTTCCTGGTATTTTGTTTATTTATATTACAGGCTGGATAGGTTGGGTTGGTAGAGGATATTTACAAGCTATTTCGACTGCAAGTAAGCCAACAGAAAAAGAAATTATAATTGATGTACCATTAGCATTAAAATTTTCTGCTTCTGGTTTTACATGGCCATTAGCTGCTTTACAGGAATTTACTAGTGGAAAACTATTGGCATCTGATGATGATATTACTGTCTCACCACGTTAATTCTGATATATAATATATTTACTAATTTTTTGGAGAAAAATATGGATAATAATTTAACAAAATATTTATCAACTATACCTGTAGTCGGTGCAATATGGATAACATTCACAGCTGGTTTAATTATTGAAATTAATCGTTTTTTCCCAGATGTATTATATTTTTATTTATAGTCAGAAGCTATAAATTCTGTATTTTTGAATAGTTAATTTGATATCTTGAGCAAGCTGTATATAATTATATGTTATAAGCTTGTTTTTTTGATGGCTTAATATAATTCTGTTAATATAGAATTTACATATATAAATTAGCAAATAAATAAAAAAATATGAGTTTAGTTAGCCAAATTATCGTGAGTGCGGATAGTGAATTGAGATACCCTAGTATTGGTGAATTGCAATCAATACAAAATTATTTACAAACTGGTGAGAGTAGAATTCGCATTAGCTGTATATTAAGAGATAAAGAGCAAGAAATAGTACAGCAAGCAAGTAAATCTATTTTTCAGCTTCATCCCGAATATATTGCACCAGGGGGTAATGCTGAAGGTGCAAGGAAGAGATCTTTGTGTTTACGTGATTATGGATGGTACTTACGCTTAATTACTTATGGTATTTTAGCTGGTGATAAAGAGTCGGTAGAAAACATCGGTATAATTGGAGTTAAAGAAATGTACAACTCTTTGGGTGTTCCGATGTTAGGTATGATAGATTCTATCTTATGCTTAAAAGAGGAAACCTTAAAGTTACTAAATGTTGATGATATAAAGATAATAGCGCCATATTTTGATTTTATTATCTTAGGTATGTCATAAAAAATTAGCAAGTAAATAATAATAAAAATTTGATTAACAGTTGCTTAGCAAGTAATGTTAGTGATATAATTTTGTTACACTCGGGAAGTTACATATGTGATGGCTAAAATTTGTCAGGACTGGAAAGTAGCAGCAATTAAGCTAAATTACAAAAGGTATATTTCCGGGTTTTGTCATTTATATAGATTGTAAATGTTAAAATAATCTCATAGCAATAATATTTCTTATATAGTTAAGAGATCAATTTTATTCACTCAAAACAAATTAACTAAATGAAAAGCAAGAAATATATAGTAATATTTCTAATATTTAACTCACAATATTAATTTTTATAATTCAACTGAATTTCAAAAGTGACATGGAATCATCAATTATGCAAGGAGCTAGTATTCTTGCTACAGGCTCTGCCGTTCCTGATTTATGTGTAAGCAATCAGACACTAAGTCAAATTGTTGATACATCAGACGACTGGATTGTAACTCGTACAGGTATCAAAGAAAGAAGATTAGTTGCTAAAGATCAATCTTTAGTGGATCTTGCTGCATTGGCTTCTACAAGAGCATTAAATAAAGCGTCTATTAGCCCATTAGATATTGATCTAATAATTTTAGCAACTTCTAGCCCTAGTGATTTATTTGGTAGTGCTAGTAAGCTACAAGCCAAAATTAGTGCTAATAATGCTATTGCATTTGATTTAACGGCTGCTTGTTCTGGCTTTGTACTTGGAATAGTTACAGCAACACAATTTATACAGAATGGCAGTTATAAGAATATTCTAGTAGTAGGAGCTGATGTCTTGTCAAGATGGACTGACTGGTCAGACAGAAGTACATGTATATTATTTGGGGATGGCGCGGGGGCTGCAATCTTACAAGCTTGTCCTAGACATGAAAATGGTATTTTAGGATTTCAACTAAATACAGATGGGAATAAATCAGATCAACTTTCCATAGCATATCAAGAAAATTTTGCAAAAACATCCCTACATGAAATTTTAAATATGAAGCAAGGATTTTTTCAACAAATAACCATGAATGGTAAAGAAGTTTACAAGTTTGCGGTATCTAAAGTACCGGCAAGTATTTCTAAATGTCTTCAATCACTTAACATATCTTCTGAACAAGTTAATTGGCTTCTTCTTCATCAAGCAAATGAGAGAATCTTGAATGCTGTAGCAGATAGATTGTCTATTCCTTCTAGTAAGCTTATTTCTAATCTAGAAAAGTATGGTAATACTTCAGCTGCATCTATACCTTTGGCACTAGATGAAGCAATTAAGGAAGATAAAATAAAATTTAATGACTTAATTGTAATTTCTGGTTTTGGTGCTGGTTTAACATGGGGTACAGTTATTATAAAATGGAAATGTTAATAGAAAAGAAGAAAAAAATAAATATAATAGAGATATATTATAAAATATAAAAGTATAAGAAATTGTGCAATTAGTTTAGCAATTATAGAATTTAAGCTAATTTATATATTACCAATATCTTTTATGTGATATAATTATCCATTTTTGCAAACCAATATGTAAGGAATATAATCAATGACTTCATCCTTATCTAGTTTTTTGAATAGTTTAATCTTAGGTGCGTTAATTGTAGTGATCCCTATTACAGCGGCGTTGCTATTTGTTAGCCAAAAAGATAAAACACAAAGAAACTAAGTTCATCAATTTTAAATTAGGAGAATTAATCAGCCTTATTTTATCTTTCTATTCGCTTAGAGAATAATTTAAGTCTTATAATTTCTCCTTGATAATAAAGGATAATTAAAATACCAAGAGATAGACTTTCTGAAGTATTTTTAAATATATACTGTCAGAAGCATTAAATAAATTAATATATTTTACAAGCAATATGTCTTTATCTAACTGGTTGGTTGCCAAACGCAACTCAGTATCTAAAAAGAATATACAAGAATCAAATCTACAAGTCCCTGAAGGACTGTGGATTAAATGTGAAAAATGTGGCCTATTAATGTATTATAAAGCTCTTAATAAAAATTCAAAAGTTTGTCCACAGTGTTCCCATCATTTTCCTACATCTAGCCAGGATAGAATTAAACAAATTCTTGATAAAAATACATGGGTACCGATCAATAATGAATTAGCTTCAACTGATCCATTGGGTTTTGCTGATCAAAAATTATATGGGAAGCGCTTACAGGATATGAAGCTTAAAACAGGCTTACATGATGCAGTACAAACAGGAGTGGGGCTTATAGGCAATATACCTATTGCACTTGGTATTATGGATTTTCGTTTTATGGGCGGAAGTATGGGCTCTGTAGTAGGAGAAAAATTAACTCGTTTAATTGAAAAAGCTACTATAGAAAGAAGACCAGTACTAATAGTTTGTGCTTCGGGCGGTGCAAGAATGCAGGAAGGTATGTTAAGTTTAATGCAGATGGCAAAAATATCTTCTGCATTATATAAGCATCAGAAAGAGAGTTTAATTTACATACCTATTTTAACTTCTCCAACAACTGGAGGTGTCACGGCTAGTTTTGCAATGCTTGGTGATTTAATCATAGCTGAGCCCAATGCGCTGATAGCCTTTGCAGGAAGGCGAGTTATTGAACAAACAATTAGAGAAGATCTGCCAGATAATTTTCAGACTTCTGAGTATCTATTTGAACATGGTTTTATTGATTTAATTATTCCCCGAACACATTTAAAGTCTAAGCTGACACAAATATTGTCATTCTATCATAATCCATATAAATTAGATTAGATGAATTATATATTATTAAGAAAACTTGACGAAAGATATTTGTATGTAAAGTCCCACTACAATGATCATAATGAGAAGTCTAGTTGTAATATAATATGAAAAACTTTCAACGAACGTTTCGTAAACAGTTAATAACTTGTGTATACTTATATCAGATTTGAGTGTACTAAAAGTTTTTCATTAATTTGCAATTAATAAAACTGTACTATTATAAATAAATGCAAGGAGAATTATGCTCAAAAAAGCCGTTTTTTTATCTTTGATTACTAATATTCTATTAACGAGTATCCTATTAAATCCTGTACAAGCATTAGAATTAGATGAGGCAACTAGAACAGTAACATTAAAAGACTCTGGAGAAACAGTTGTTTTAACACCCGAGCAAGTAATTAGAGGAAAACGTTTATTTAATAATGTTTGTGCTCAATGCCATAATGGAGGCATTACAAAAACAAATCCGAATATAGGTCTTGACCCTGAATCTTTAAGTTTAGCAACCCCATCATTAAATAATATAAATGGGTTGGTTGATTATATGAAATCACCAACTAGCTATGATGGTGAATCATCAATAGCAGAATTACATCCAAGTATCGAAAGTGCAGAGATTTTTCCTAAGATGCGGAATTTGACAGATGAGGATTTATTTGCTATGGCAGGCCATATATTAGTGCAACCAAAGATTGTATCAGAGAAATGGGGTGGTGGTAAAATATATTATTAAACTAAATAATACTATTAGTCTATGAATATCAATTAACTTTTTCAGTCTAAAGTGTCTAGATTTTTAGTAGATAGCATATAATAAAGAATAAAATCATAAATTTTTTAGGAGATATTCTCGCTATGAAACTTTTATCAACCTTGCTAGCTATTACTGGTATAGTATTAGTAGGTAGTACACAATACGCGCTGGCGGCTGACTTAGAAGCAGGTGAAAAAATATTCTCAGCTAATTGTTCGGCCTGTCATGCAGGCGGAAACAATGCTATTATGCCAGAAAAAACACTAAAGAAAGATATCTTAGAAACAAATGGTATGAATAGTATTGAAGCAATTACAACCCAAGTAAAAAATGGTAAAAATGCTATGCCAGCATTTGGTGGTCGTTTAGCTGATGAAGATATAGAGAATGTTGCTAATTATGTTTTAAATCAATCAGAACAAGGTTGGTAATATAAATCTTGTACTAGAAATGTTCATTGTTTATAGATAGTTTTCTAGATAAAACTGTCTATTTTTTGTAAGATTTCTTAATTATTATTTTATACTCTTAGAGAGTATAAAGTGTAATTATTTTTCTATTTATTTCATTGTCTTTAATTATTTCTCTATATAATGATTCAAACTTATCCCACAAAACTTCTTTTAGAAGATGGTACCCAATATAAAGGTTGGTCTTTAAATAATTCCATGATATCTATTGGAGAAGTTGTATTTAATACTGGCATGACTGGTTATCAAGAAATAATGACAGATCCTAGCTACTCTGGACAGATTGTAGCATTTACATATCCTGAACTTGGTAACACAGGTATTAATAATGAAGACAGTGAGTCAAATCAAGTGCATGTTAAGGGTATTATAGCTAAAAATATTTGTTTTTCTCCTAGCAATTGGCGAAATAAACTCTCATTGGCAGAATACCTTCAGCAAAATAATATTATTCATATTTTTGGTATAGATACTAGAGCATTAACCAAGCATTTACGTAGTAGTGGTGCAATGAATGGATGTATTTCAAGTAGTATACTTGAGACTAGAATACTACATAAACGATTGAAATTATCACCTACTATGGTAGGACTTGATTTAGTGAAAGAAGTAACTACGCTTAGTAGTTATACATGGATTCCAAATAAGCAAGCAATATATTCCCATATAAGATATAAAACTAATAAATTTAATAAAAAATCATTAACAATAGTAGTTGTAGATTTTGGCGTTAAGTATAATATCTTGAATAGATTATATCATTATGGATGCTCAGTACAAGTAGTACCAGCAACAAGTAATTCAGCTAGTATTTTAAAATATAAACCGGATGGCATTTTACTGTCAAATGGCCCTGGAGATCCTTCGGTAGTTACATATGGAATAGCAACTGTTCAAGAATTGCTGAAAACAAATGTACCCATTTTTGGTATTTGTATGGGACATCAAGTTTTAAGCTTGGCACTAGGAGCCAAAACTTTTAAATTGAAATTTGGTCACAGAGGCCTTAATCACCCTGTTGGATTAAATAAAAGAGTAGAAATAACAAGCCAAAATCATGGATTTGCTGTTAAAGCTACTTCACTGTCTAATGAAATTGTACAGATTACACATTTAAACTTTAATGATATTACAATCGCTGGTATAGTACATAAACATAAGCCGATCTTTTCCGTCCAATATCATCCAGAATCTAATCCTGGACCACACGACTCTGATTATTTATTCAATCACTTTATTAAAGTAGCAGAAATGATAAAATTGGCACAGATATAAATATATTGGGAGAGTGGAAATTACTTAATTTCTGTATCTCTCTGATTCCATACTGAATGTTCAAATAATGCTGATAAGACCTGAACACCTCTTAGTTGATTGAATAAAGGTAAATGTCCTTGTGGTGCCACTGTATCCCAGATAAATTCATCTGGATAACGACAAGCACTATTATTAACTGTCCAGCCGATTTTATCCCATAATAAATCCCAATTACGATTATTGGATAGCCATATCTTTCTTTGAATTGAAAAACCAAATCGTCCTAATGAATATATTCTCCAAAGCGTATCTATAGTATTTAAATCTTCACATGGTAAAATGGAAATATCTGTAAAATATAACCAGTTACGTTTATTCTCACTATTTAATCCTGCTAAGTTACATAATTGCCTTCGTGTTAGTTGATCAGCTTTTTGAAATTGCTTCGAAATAAGAAGTTCTTGTAATGGCTCATAATCAATGCCGCAAGAAGATTTTAGATCTACTATCCCTCTTTTAAATAATTTCTTTAATTTTCTACATATTTCTAATTCATTTGAAGTACATATTTCTTCAAAAATTATAGCATCAATGTAGGATGGTTGATTCTTTTCAATGATAAGTCGTGTGATAAGTAATTCCAGTAAAGCTTCTCTATCCTTAAGGATAACTTTTTTCACTAAATTTTGTTGCTTTTTAATGGAAATACTATCTTGTAGTTGCGCAATCTTTTTTAAATTATTTAGGTCACTATCCACTTTGTTAGCCATCAATAAAAAATACAAAATAAAATATATATATCTTACCATCTCATTCTATGAACTCATAATATGTTTTTTCAATGTACTTGTTGTCTTATAACATATTTTAATTATTTAGAATGACTTAGTATAGAAAAAATAGTTCTAATAAGGAATCTTAGGCTATTTCCTAATATATTAACAAAAAGGTACAGTATAATTCTACCTAAAACTAAAATTAAGTTTTCTAGTTTGGGTATTATGAGGTCTTGTAATTCTAAACATAAAATACAAAAAAGTTGTATTTTGCATAACTTAAGATAGTCATTGGATCGAGAAGTGTATATGTATCTTGAAATTAAACCTCGAGAACTGAATAGCCAAACTTTATATCTAGCACTATAAACAGCCTTTGGTTGATAAAAATATAAAATTATAATACTTTGAGCTATTAAATTGTTGCGAAATAGAGCAATAGAGCGTATAGAAACATAGGTTGAATTACATAATTTATTCATTATCAAAAAATCTAATACTTCTGAAATAGGTTTCATTTCGTCAATTATGCTGAATACAATAATATTACTTATTTGAATTACAAGGTTTTCTAATAAAATTTTTACATGTTCTAAAGGAGTTTTCCATTTTTCAAATGGAAATAATTTTATGTCTATACCTGAAGATCCAAAGATTAAGTAAATTAAAAGATTTTCTAGTAATAATCTATGATCAAATAATAATAATTTAAAATAGTAAGATTTATAAAGATTGAAGCTGAATTCAGAGGGATATTCTAAGCTTGACATAAACCTCAATAGTGATTTTTCTGTAATATCATATAATATTTTATGATTAAGAAGATGAAGATTTTCTATATTTAGATTTAATTCTATTATATCTAAAACTAAGATTTCTAATTCGCTTAAAACAGAGGCAAATAATTTTTTTCTAGCAGTAGTATCTACAAGATCAATAGGCAAATTTTCTTTTGTAGAATTAGATAAATCCTCTGAAAATTTTTCATGAGTCTGTAGAAATAAATTAGCGACTTTATAGTTAAGTTGAAGACTTTGCTCTGAAGGCCAATATGTGATCATGCAATTTTAATAATAAGTTCTGTAATAAAGTCTGGACATACAGCATATATCTATATAGATATTTAATAGATAATATTATTGTTGTAACTTATTATCGAGTAAGTTCTAAATTTCAATGCATATGTAAAATTTTTAATAAGGAATGTTGTATAATTAGAGAATATCTTAATAAATAGGACAATTAAAATTTCTAAAGTACAATATGCCGAATTATTATTTTGCAATAGCCAGTCAGGATTTTCTGATAGAAGAAGAGCCTATAGAAGAAATTTTACGAGAAAGAACAAATCATTATCTTTGTTTAAAAAAAGATCTTGATTTTTGGTTTGTTCTCAATCCTGCTTTTATAAGAGCTTCTAGTATGAGGCAGGTAAAAAATCAATTATCAAAACCATCTGCTGCTATTATATCACTTGATGCGAAATTTATTGAATGGCTAAAATTACGTATAGGTTTTGTAATAACAGGAAGCTTTGAATCTCCTTCTAAAGCAATACCTAGCCCATTAGAATCATTAAAAAGTTAATGATCTATAAAGATTGTGTCTTGAGCAGGAGTTACAAATAAAGTTAGAATTTCTTTGCTAAAAGTTTCAGCTGCTTTTGATTTATAGCGATTAGGATTAATTATAATTGAAAGCATTCTTTTTATAGTAACATTTTCTATCTTTGCCCAATGAAGGATACCTAACTCTAACTCTTTAGCGATTGCTGAAACAGAGACAAAAGCAGCACCTAAGCCAGATTGAACAGCATTTTTTATTGCCTCAATAGAATTCAATTCCATTTCTATTTTAAATCGGCTGCTATCAATATCATGCTGATTTAATACTTTATCTATTACTTTTCGAATAGTTGACTGAGTATCAAGTGCAATAAAACGTAATCTATATAAATCTTCTTTTTGAATATCAGCAACTTTAGAAAATGTATGTGATGTTGGTAAAATTAATGCTAACTCATCTTCAGCATATGAAGTAACTTGCAATACTTCTTTTAATTCATTTGGGACCTCTCCGCCTATAACAGCTAAGTCAACTTGACCATTTGCTACACTCCAGGAGATTAATCTGGTTGAATGTACTTGGAGTTGCACATTAACTTGGGGATATCTCTGGCGAAATAAGCCTATTAATCTTGGCATTAAATAAGTACCTGTTGTTTGGCTAGCACCAATAACTAATGTGCCCCCTTGTAAATTTTGTAGATCTTCCAAAGCGCGACAAGTTTCTTCACATAGAGCCAAAATTCTGCCACCATAACGTAATAGCAAATTGCCTGCTTCAGTTAGAGTTGCTTTCTTGTTACTTCGCTCAAATAATGGAATATTTAATTGTTTTTCTAAGTTTTGAATTTGTAAGCTTATTGCTGGTTGTGATACATATAGACTATCCGCAGCACGTTTAAAACTACCTTCTTTAATTATTGCTTTTAAAATTCTTAGTTGATCTAATGTAAACGGCAAATCTCTCATATGATGACTATATAAATGAATAAGATTAAACTAATCAGCAAATGGTAGTAAACTGATGTATCATAAATGTTACAAATGCAGCAAAGCTATTCTGTGTACTTTAAAATTTTTCGCACAATATTTTTATGTATCATAATATACTATTAGTACAAGGTAATAATGAGAAGTTATAAATGGCAGACTTCTTGAGATTATACTATAGTTACTTAACAATCTAAGGAATAAATCATATGGACATGAGACTTCTGATAGTATTGATCCCAGTTTTGGCAGCAGGGTCCTGGGCTCTTTATAATATAGGTAGAGCAGCTTTACAGCAACTTCGTAGTATGTAAAGCTATAACATAGTAGGGATTATTTCCTTGCTATGTTTATGTGATTGTGATTCTAGGTAATCTAATCTAATTACAATTTATGCTTTTATTTTCATAAAAGTAATTCTATAATCAGAGAATATATAAAATATAGGATATTAATATAAAATACTATGGCAGTTCCTAAAAAACGTACTTCAAAAGCAAAATCAAGATCAAGAAAGGCAAATTGGAAACGTGAAGCTTCTTTTAATAGTCAAAAGGCTTTATCCTTAGCTAAATCATTGCTTACGGGAAGGTCAACTAGCTTTATATATATTAATAATACTAATGAAATTACTTAGTCTAAAAATGTATACTAATACAATTTTAATTTTTAATTTACTAATACAAAAGTGTATGAGACAAGTATATTTAGATAAAGTAGAAATTACTTGTGGATATAACTAATTTAACTCGTAATAACCTTTTAATTAATCAAAAGAGCTATCTAGCGATAAGTTTTATACTTAAGTTACAACAGCAAGGAGATCTTTGGTTATTTAATTGTAGTGAAGGTTGTCAACATATACTTACTAGAAAGCAAATTAAAATTAGTCAGATTTCAAAAATTATAATTACTGAACTACATATTAGTAATATAACTGGTTTGTTGGGATTGTTATCTAGTTTAAGCTTAAGCAGTAGGATCAAAACTTTACATATTTATGGACCACCAGGTTTAGAAGAATATGTAGAGTTCGGCCGTAAGTATTCACAGACAAATTTTCGTTACAAGCTTCACATTCATAAATTAAGTACTGGTTTAGTAGCAAATCATCCTGTCTATCAAATTTATTCATTTGCAAATTATTTAAGCTATTCGCAATTTGAATTCCTTATAATTAGTAAAGAAAAAATAGGGAAGTTCAATTTAGATAAAGCGGAATATTTTAATATTCTTCCTGGCCCTTTATACGGTAAATTAAAAATAGGAAATGATTTTTTATTACCCGATGGATCAATAATATCAGGAGATAAGTTCACCGGTGAATATGATTTAGGTTATAAGATATCTTTTATATTAAAGCTATATTACAAAAGAAAATCCATAGAAATAGGATGGAAATCACGAGTATTAACATGCTAACATTGATTTATCAAAAAATGACTACTAATTAATACTTTAAATATGCTTGTTTTACTATCTTAAGTATTATAGTATGTTTAGTTTTAAGCTCTATATAAATATAAAAGAATTAAATAATATCTGAGTATTAATCTCATTGTTTTCTCATCATTCTTATAAAAAACACACATGACATACGCAATTATTGAAGCTAGTGGCAGACAATTATGGGTTGAACCTGGGCGGTTTTATGATATTAACAAGATTAGTGGTGAGCCCGGTGACATTGTAAGGCTAAAACGAATCTTAATGTTAAATAGAGATGATAAAGTTCAAATAGGACATCCTTGCTTGGCAAATATTATAGTTGAAGCCAAAATACTAAAACATCTAAGAGGTAGAAAAGTTACTGTATTTAAAATGAAGCCAAAAAAGAACATAAAGTCAAAGCAAGGGCATAGACAAGATCTGACAAGGTTACTAATTCAAAGAATATCTTAAAATATTGAGGAAAATATTTGTATGGCACATAAGAAAGGTAGCGGCAGTACTAAAAATGGTCGCGATTCTAATTCTAAAAGACTAGGTGTTAAGAAATATGGAGGTCAGATTGTGCTTGCTGGAAATATTCTTGTTAGACAAAGAGGTACAAAATTTAGACCAGGTAATAATGTAAGTATTGGTAGGGATGATACATTATTTGCACTCATTCCTGGAGTAGTTAAATTTGAGATAGTTGGTAAACAAAGAAAAAAAGTAAGTGTATATCCATCAGGTAATTAAAAAGTTAAAGATATAATATTTTATTATTTTTACTATAATACCTATTACTTATATTATCATTTGAAGTTGATTAAATAGAATTATGTATAATTTGCACCTCAAGCTATTTCTCCAGCATGATAAAAAAAATAGTAATTTCACGTTTTAATAATATAGCGGCGATTTTACAGCACAATAAAATTCAGGAAATCATTGTTATAAACGATGCTTATCAAGTTAATGACATTTATTTAGGAATTGTCCAAAAAATCTTTTCCAGCATCAATGCAGCTTTTATTAACTTAGGAAACCATACTAAAAGTGGTTTCATACATATTAGTGATATAAAGCCCCTAAAAAAAAGCAGAAATGTCAATCGTATTACAGAGATACTATCAGTTAATCAATTGGTTATAGTACAAGTAATAAAAGAGCCCACTATTAATAAAGGTCCCCGTCTCACAGCAAATATTAATTTATTAGGTAGATATTTGGTACTTATGCCATTTTGTAATACAATATGTATTTCACAGAAAATTTATGATAAAAACGAGCGTGAATATTTGCATGCACTAGCAATACTATTGAAGCCTGCTACCATGGGATTATTAGTAAGATCATCAGCTCAAGGGATTAATGAAGAGACCCTATTGGAAGATTTTCGAAGTCTTAAAGAACAATGGTCTTTTATACAAAAAGCAGCAATGTCTAGCTCTTCTCCCTCGTTATTATATAAAGATGAAGATCTTATTAAAAAAGTTGTCCGAGATTACTATGAAGATGATATTGGTAAAATTATTATTGATTCAGAAGATGGCCTAAGGCAAGTACGTTATCATTTAGATCAATGGAAATGCATTACTCCTATTACTAAAATAAAGTTACAATTATATAAAAAATCTGAATGTATCCTAGATCAATTTAACATTAAGCAAGCGATATTAAATGCATTACAGCCAAAAGTAAATTTGTCCTTAGGTGGTTATATTTTTATAGAAACTAATGAAGCTCTAACTGTTATAGATGTTAATTCTGGCTCGTTTAATAAATCAGATAATTCAAAAGAAGCTATTCTCCGTACAAATTGTTATGCAGCTAGCGAGATAGCTTACCAATTAAAAATTAGAAATATAAATGGGGTAATAATTGTAGATTTTATTGATATGCAATCACAAAGGGATCAATTACAGCTATTAGAGCATTTTAATAAAGTTTTGAAGCTAGATAATGCAAAGCCTCAAATAGTGCAGTTGTCTGAGCTAGGCCTAGTAGAATTAACTCGCAGGAGAAGAGGTCAAAGCTTGTCAGAGCTATTTAATGATCAAAACCATCAGTATTTTAAAAGGAATATACTGCTTAATAAGACATTGGATTATAATATATTCGAAAGACATTCCATTGTTAACAAAAATATAAATTCATTATTTTTCGATAAAGTTTTTACTAGGAGTATCTCTATAAATAAAATATATATAGATTCAGAAAAATATAGAATTTTGATTGATAAGGAAAGTGTTGTTAATATCCTGGGTCTGCGCTTTAATTGTATTGTTCCGTTAATATTATATTCTAAGATAATAGAATAAAAAAAGGATGAAAATTAAAATCAGTAAAAAGTGACGCATCTACCTCAACAATTTTGTAAAGTTAGATGCATCACTTTTTATTCTACTAGAAATAAATAACCAAACACAAACAAAGGAGAATTAACCGTTAACAGAAGGCGCAACTAGAGCTACTGGTAAAGATTCACCAGAAGCTAGATCTAGAGGGAAGTTATGTGCATTACGTTCATGCATTACTTCCATACCTAAGTTAGCTCTGTTAAGGATGTCAGCCCAAGTATTGATTACACGACCTTGACTATCAACAACTGATTGGTTGAAGTTAAAACCATTCAAGTTAAAAGCCATAGTACTAACGGACATAGATGTTAACCAAATACCTACAACAGGCCATAAACCCAAGAAGAAATGTAAAGAACGAGAGTTATTAAAACTAGCGTACTGGAAAATTAAACGACCGAAGTAGCCATGAGCTGCAACGATATTATAAGTTTCTTCTTCTTGACCGAACTTATAACCATTATTAGCAGATTCGTTTTCAGTTGTTTCACGGATCAAGCTAGAAGTAACTAGAGAACCGTGCATTGCACTAAATAGAGACCCACCAAATACACCTGCTACACCTAATTGGTGAAAAGGGTGCATTAAAATGTTATGTTCAGCTTGGAATACAAGCATGAAGTTGAATGTGCCGGAGATACCTAGAGGCATTCCATCAGAGAAGCTTCCTTGACCAATTGGGTAAACAAGAAATACAGCTGATGCTGCTGCTACAGGTGCTGTAAAAGCAACTGAAATCCAAGGACGCATACCTAAACGGTAGCTTAGTTCCCATTCACGACCGATGTAACAACATACACCTAGTAAGAAATGAAGAACAATTAGTTCATAGGGGCCACCATTGTATAGCCACTCATCTAAAGATGCAGCTTCCCAAATTGGGTAGAAATGGATACCAATAGCTGCAGAACTAGGAATAATAGCACCAGAAATGATGTTATTACCATAAAGTAGGGAACCCGCAACTGGTTCACGGATACCATCAATATCAACTGGAGGCGCAGCAACGAATGCAATGATGAATACAGATGTAGCTGTTAATAACGTTGGAATCATAACAACACCAAACCAACCAATGTACAGGCGGTTTTCTGTGCTAGTGATCCAAGTACAAAAACGTTCCCACAGGCTTGCGCTTTCGCGTCTTTCTAAAGTAGCAGTCATAATAGTTTAAAAATTTAGGATAAATGAGGATACTTCCCAGGTCTTTTTTGACTTGTTGAATATATTATTACAGGCCTAGACAAATATAGTAAAGTATTTCTAAAAATACTTAGCTAAAGTTCAGTAAGCTAATAAGTATAAGAAAAACAAAATTTTAGAAGTGTTTTTTAAAGTTAGGAATATCTCTTTAATAGAAATTTAAGTCTATCTTGATGATTATGTAACTAATTAAATCATTACCTCTTAAGAGTTGTTATGATATTAAAAGAAATGCTATTTATTTTAACAGAAGATGTATCGGAAAAATTTATATATGGCAATAATTTTTGTTTAATAACACTAAGTAGTGCTTGCAAACCTTTCATTTTACTTAATATTATAATTTTCTTACCTTTTATTAGTATAAATTGCCTTTTTAAAAATGAAAATTTCCATCAAGGTTATATTACCTCTAACCTTTTTTATTTTGTTGATCTTTTTTAATGAATCAATAAAAATATATACTATATATGATATTCTGAAATTATTAAGATAGAAGAGCTATTGTAGCTCGAAGTTCATTCACATGGTATATATAAATAATTTATAGTATTCAAGAAAAAGTATATGTCACATTTTAGCAAGATAAAAACAAGCATACGTAAATTAGATACTTTGCAGAAAACTTTAACAGATTTGGGTCTTACGTGGAGTTTGACAAATATTAATATCCAGGATAATAGCAATTATAAACATAATGTGAATATTCTCCTCGATGAAGGTAATAAAAGTCAATATTGTTTCATTTGGAACGGTAACGAATATGAGCTGCTTGCAGATTTACAATTTTGGGACAATCATATTTCGGTAGAAGGATTTTTAGATAAGATTACACAGAAATATGCTTATAATTCGATTATTGCAGAAAGTCAAAGTCAAGGCTTTGATAATATTAAAGAAACTTTTCTGGATAACGGTTCTATTAAGATAGAATTACAAAGATGGTCAGACTAGGTAGATTGAATGCGGACGGAGAGACTTGAACTCTCACGAGATATACTCACTAGAACCTAAATCTAGCGTGTCTACCAATTCCACCACGTCCGCTTTTAGCTGCACAAGCATACTATATCAAAAAGATTAAGTAAATACAAGAGTCTAAATTAATTAAGTTATGTGAGTAAATAAAAAAGATTGAAATGCCTAGAAGCTTGTAAGAAAATCTAAATTTTGATATACTTACGTTCATAAGTTATATTCCTCAGTAGCTCAGTGGTAGAGCGATCGGCTGTTAACCGATTGGTCGTAGGTTCAAATCCTTCCTGGGGAGTTTTATTAAATTCCTATAATTAAGGAAGCTATTTATAATTATGTTTTAATGAATTTGCAGCATCGTTTATCTTTTATCAAACAAAAAAAGAGAAATATGAAAGTAAGAAAGTTGTTATTAGAATTTTACAAATATATGCCAAAAGATTTTCGTATGAAAATTTACAGGAATGACAAAGGAACGATTCATCATATTGAAATTAAACGAATTAAAGCATTCATAGCAAAATCATTTAACTAATGCTTATCATATTTATATTGCAAACTTAATAAAATGCATGAAGAATCATATGAAATTTGTAAAAAATCTTTTATTATCTCTCTTACTTATCAATCCTTTCAATACTAAAAATGAATTTAAAGAAACCCAATATACAGAAATCTTATATAATTATACTTCTAGGATAAATCACAGTAACAAGAATTCAGGTCAAGTCATTCTAATGGGTGATTTTTTTAGAAATAGGGCCAATAAATTCGCGGGTTTAATAGGACCCGCTGGCTCTTCTTATACAAGAAGACGTGAGATAAAAGGTTTAGACTCCAGTAAAGTTGAGAGTGATTTAATGTTTAAGTAAAGAACCTCTGAAAAAAATGGTCAAGAGAAACAACATAAAGGGTTGTCTAGCCCAACACACCCTGAGAATATACGCAACTTTAAGATGGCAGGAATCTCAATAGATCCAATGAGAGATCATATTAAGATTCCCAGCAGTAATTATAAGTGGGATAAGAAAAAAGAAAAATGGGTACTCAAATCTTTAGTAAGATCATCATCTTCAGACAAGAAAAAAAAGGTTTCTGGAACAGGAGCAAAAATTAGTGAAGAGCAGTGGAGATGTATGTTAATTCATAATTCAGGGACAATATAATATTAATATAGCAATCAATAACTCTAGAACTGTAATATATATATTCGAATACAATAGCGACACTAGAGAATCAACCCCATAATCAGTTTGTACCAAACTCGGTTGATTCAACCTAAATACGAAATTAAAAATTTCTGTCAAAGACTCAGGTACCTTCGTCATTTTATTGAAGGAAACAAAAACAACATCTTAGCTCCCAGTTAAACAACAAACTAGGGTCGCTAAGATGTTACTTTTGTTATTCAACTAAGACATTAGGCAAGCCTAATGTTGTAAATGATTCAATCTCGTAAACTCGATCAAAGAATTTCCATCATACATAATCTTCGTTTACTTTTAAATAGTGTTCGGATTGAAATGTGAAATACAAGGAAGCAAAACCATGTTGAGCTTGCGAAAAATGGTGGAATTACGAAGTAGTTCATATTTCTTCGGGTGCAGCACAATACTTCATACATATATAACATAATATAGTGTAAGAGAGAGCGTCGCCGCTATAAGCTTCGTTTTTTGACTTATGGTTTCCGAAAGATCACAAAGTAGTTAATCGTGAAGATTATTATCTAAGGAAAGTGGAAAATGCTATAAATTATGCCAAAGTAACATTTTTGGTAGGATCCAGATTAAAATTTAGTAAAAAGATATCAATAAGTAATATCAACTTATTAAAAATATGCAATCATATTAGCTTGTTCTATTTATCTATTTTAAAAGAACAAGGCAAAGAAGCTAATCGTATTTTATTACATAGTAAGGAGAAAAACATTAAACTTGCAATACTGTAAATGCTTATGATTTAGATTTTATGTTTGCTATCTTTGGGTAATTTAAAAACTTGTCGATAATAGTAATAAATTTATAGAATTACTTTTAGATGTACCAAAAATATCTAAAATAATGAACAGTCTAGATGATGATAAGTTTTGGTCTTGTTTGTTAAAGAGTTTGGTTAAACTTTTTAGAGTTACTATGATGTGTTAAAAACAAACAATACTTAATGTCTATTTTGTGCAAGGTCTAACTAATTTAATGAGCTATGAATCTATAAGTTATAAAAAATCAAAAAGTTAAAGTTTACCTTAATTCGTTTACTCTTACTATACTAAAATATGACCAACTATTATTTATATATGCAATTAAATACACTAATGCCGGAGCTAAAGCTTTATTCTTTTGAACAGAATATTAATGAATTTCTATATAGTCATGCTGGTAGTATTACTCCTTTTCTTATCATATTGATTTTGCTTGGAGGTATTTTGACGAGCTTTAATCCCTGTTTTCTTGCAACAATTACATTGAGTTTATCTTATATTAAGGCGCAACAAGATAGAAAAATAAGACAAGTAGCTTTTATTACCGGACTATTAAGTAGTCTTATTTCTATTATTCTTTTGACAAGTTTATTTCGGGAAAAATACTCTTCTTTAGTGTTAGTGTTACCTTTTCTCTCTTCATTGCTTACAATATTCATTGGATTAAATTTATTGCAAATCATACGGATCGATGGACTGCAAATAAACTTTGAAGAATTACAAGGACTGAGAATAGATCATCGTGCACAAGACTATATAATAGGGTTTTCCTTAGGTCTTAGTTTATCTCCTTGTAGTACTCCTATTTTAATGACATTATTGTTCTGGTTTTCAAACACAAAGAATATAGTGTTGGGGTGTTTTTATATTGTAATATACCTAATAGGATATATTTTACCTATTATTTTTATTTTATTTTTTAGCTTGCAATATAATCAAATGCAAGTAGTCACAAAAGTATGGGATATTACAATTCCAATTACTGGATCTTTAGTATTAGGTTTCGGTACATTTTCTTTACTTGCAAAAGTTTTTACTTAGAGTAATTGAATTATGTTATACATTTATATCTTAAATAAATAAATTATAAATATAAATCATATAAGTATGAATTAGAGAAATAAGCACTATAATAAATAAATACACTAACTGAATTTATATGAAATATAAAAGTAGTATATGGAACTTACTTAAAAAATTTAGCAACTTAAATGTTTCAATAATCATGCTATTGGTTATAGCATTATTTAGCATATTGGGAACAATTATAGAACAGGATCAAACGATTGCTTACTATCAAGAAAATTATCCTATTTCTCGCGGACAATTCTGGAAATTGGAGTGGACTAGTATTACTAATTTGGGATTAAATCATGTATATACAACTTGGTGGTTTTTATGCTTGCTAGTACTATTTTTTATTAGTTTAATTGTTTGCACATTTTCTCGTCAATTACCAGGACTAAAAAATGCAAGAAAGTGGAAATTCTTGCAATCTTCTAAAGCAATGCAGAAATTTAAAGATTATAAAAGTATCCAAAAAAACTCTTTCTCTAGTATGATATATTCTTTAAATCGCAATCATTACTATGTATTTCACAAAAAAGGTAGCATATATGCTTATAAAGGTTTGCTTGGCCGGGTTGCACCTATTTTTGTTCATATCAGTATAATTCTCACTCTTACTGGGTCTCTAGTGGGTTTATTTGGTGGATTTTCTGTCCAAGAAATGATTCCCAGTGGTGAGTTGTTTCATATACAGAACGTAGTTATCTCTGGAATTAGTAGTCATTTGCCATATAATTTAGTGGGGAAAATAGATGAATTTAGAATAGAATACAACATGGACCATTCAATCAAGCAGTTTTTTTCTACTATTTCATTAATTGATAATAATAATATTAGCTTAGTTGCTGAAAATATTTCTGTGAATTCACCTTTGAAATTTCGTGGCATTACATTTTATCAGACGGATTGGCAGATCAATGCCCTCAGAATACAAATTGGTAGTGATTCTATTATACAAAAAAGCTTAGTCAAAATTAAGGCTAATAATACATTTTTATGGGTATGTAATCTACCTGTAAGTCACGAGAGTTATATTTCTATTGTCCTTACAGGTTTGGAAGATGATATCTTTATATATGATATAAATGGACTATTGATTGCCAAAACTAAAGCTAATGAAATAATTATGATTGATCATACTCCACTGATTATAAAAGAGGTTATGACAAGTACTGGCTTGCAAATTAAGACTGATCCAGGTATTGGATTAGTCTATACGAGCTTTTTAATATTAATGGTTAGTGTTGTGATAAGTTATTTGTCTTACTCGCAGATATGGACTTATAGTCAAAGTCACAATATTGAACTGGCTGGCCTAACGAATAGAGCAGCTTTAAATTTTGAAGAAGATTTAGTAAATATTCAAAAAGATTATATTAGATCAATGTTAACTAAATAGAAAATTTTCAATAATTAATTTTCCATGGTTTGTCCATAAACTTTCTGGATGAAATTGAATACCTCTTAGAAAGTTATGCTTTTTATGACGACATGCCATTATTGTTCCATCATATGTCCAAGCAGTTACAACAATATCTTTCGGTAAATTTATTTTTTTGATTATCAAGCTATGATAACGTGTTGCGTAAAATGGGTTTGGTAGCTTTGAGAATAAATCATTACTGTCATGATAAATTTCAGTAATCTTACCATGCATTGGTTGGCTTAATTGTTCTATTTCTGCTCCATTAACATAGCCAATACTTTGATGACCTAAACAAACACCTAAGATTGGTATAGAATGCGCATAATGTTTAATTACATTAAGTGAAATACCTGAATCAGTTGGGCTTCCGGGTCCAGGAGATATAATTATGTGAGTAGGTTGTATTTTCTCGATATTATCTAATGAAATTTCATCATTTCGTACTACTTTTATAGAAAATCCTAGCTCACCTACATATTGAACTAAGTTTTGGGTGAAACTATCGTAATTATCTATTATTAATATCATCGGATTATACCTTGATTAACTATTCATTTTAATTAATATTTATGTGAAATTCCTTGTAGTGGTGAACTTGGTCGTGCATTAGTCTGTTTAGTCATTCTACCAGCTAAATAAGCTAGTCTACCTGAATTTACACCTAATTTCATTGCTTTAGCCATTAGTACAGATGAGCTAGCTTGCGCTACTGCAGTATTGAGTAAAACTCCTGAAGCACCTAATTCCATAGCATGACTTGCTTCACTAGGAGTTCCAATACCTGCATCAATAATTACAGGAATCTTAGCGCTCTCGAGAATAATTTGTATATTTAAAGAATTTTGTAAGCCTTGTCCAGATCCAATAGGTGAAGCTAGTGGCATCACTGTTGCGCAACCGATATCTTCTAGTTGTTTAGCTAAAATGGGATCTGCCCCAATATATGGTAAAACAGTAAAATTTTTTTGCACTAAATACTCAGCAGCTTTTAAGGTCCCAATAGGATCAGGAAGCAAGTATTTTGAATCTGGAATTACTTCTAGCTTAATAAAATTATTATCTACTTGCCCTAATCTTTTAGCCATCTCTCTGCCAAAGGAAGCTACTCTAATAGCTTCCTCTGCTGTTTCACAACCTGCTGTATTAGGAAGTATCCAAAAATTATTCCAATTTAAGCCATCAATAAGATTACTCTTCCCCATTTTTTTTGCATTCTGTGCTCTTCTTATAGCAACAGTAATAATTGATGCTCCACTAGCACAAATACTATCATGTGCTTCCTGTAGATTTTTATATTTACCTGTTCCTAACATTAGACGAGATTGGAAGTTTTTATTACCTATTTTAAGCTTGTTATGAAAGCTTTTATCGGATTCCATAGATGATAGTGTTATCTCTTGATTTTTCATGGGATTAATATACCTAACAAAAAATGATGAACGATAAGAGTATTTGAAAATTATTCATGTTCTATTGTAGAATCAATATGACTAATGCAATTATATTATTTTACTTTTATGAATTATAGCTTAATAAAAATAGGTTATATATTTCTTCATAATATGTGATACTTTCAAGCCTTCTTACTTTCTTAATTCAATTATACAATATCACTATGCTTAATCGATTACCTGTATGGATAATTGCTATTATCGTAACCTTAATAGTAGGTATGTTAGGAATAGCAATATATCAGATTTATATATATCTGGCTAAATCTTCATCCAAATATGATAAACATGATATTACTATAATAGATAGATGTGGTTCTATACTTCCATATTGGCTTCCTTTATTAGAAGGCTTACAAAATTTTGGACAACAGATTTTACCTGATTATCCTTTCAGTATGATGAGTCTCTACAAGAAAACTCTTATGCCTTTGGTCATCTTTTATGTTACACATCCAGCATTAGCATTTATTATATTTTTTGTATTATATTATTTATTTGTTAGAGCTAAAAGTCCTATTCCAGATAGACCATTCATTAGATTTAATGTATTACAGTCAATATTATTATTTCTAATTAATTCTCTTTTGGGTGCTACGTTTCGAGCATTACCAATTGAGTTTCGAATGAGTTTATATGGCCTAATGTTATGTAATACATTATTTTGGTTTGTATTATCTACAATCATATATTCAGTAATTAAGTCTATTGAAGGTAAGTATGCTAAAATACCCGTAATCTCACAAGCTGTTAGAATACAGATAGATAATCAGCAATAACAATATAATACTCTCACATATAATAAGATTTTATGGCATTAAATAGTTACGAAACTATATATATTTTAAAACCTGATGTTACTGAAGATAAGAATTTAACTCTAGTAAACGAATACAAATTGCTAATCAAAAAAAGCGGTGGCCAGAATGTTTTTGTACAACATAGAGGGAGAAGACATCTTAGTTATAATATTACTCATTATTATGATGGGATATATGTTCAAATGAACTATGAAGGTAGTGGAGCCTTAGTTCAGATTTTAGAGAGGTCAATGAGATTCAATGAAAGTATTGTAAGATATTTAACTGTAAAACAAAATGCTTTACAAGGTATGAGCATTTAAGTAGGAAAAGAAGGCAATAATAATTATTATTGCCTTCTTTACATCTAAAAAAAAAATTAGAGTCCTGACACTGAGCTACTTTTCCAAAGGGCTCCCCCTTTAGTATCATCGCCGCTGTAGCGTTTAACAACCGAGTTCGGGATGGATCGGCGTGGGTCGGCTACGCTATAAGTATCAAGACATAGAACTATACAGCTACAGCTACTTCAAGTACTTTTCAAGTTGGTCAAGTCCTCGATCTATTAGTACGCTTCAGCTGAATACATTGCTGCACTTACACTTAGCGCCTATCAAACGGTTAATCTTACCGTGATCTTACCCGTTGAAACGGTGAGAGTACTCATCTTGAGGTGGGCTTCCCACTTAGATGCTTTCAGCGGTTATCCACTCCGCACTTGGCTACCCAGCGTTTACTGTTGGCACAATAACTGGCACACCAGAGGTGCGTCTCTAGGTTTTCGGGGCATTGGATTCTCACCAATGTTTTCGCTACTCAAGCCGACATTCTCACTTCTGTTTTGTCCACGCCCGCTCACGCTAACGCTTCTAACTAATACAGAACGCTCCCCTACCGATGTAAAACATCCCACAGCTTCGGCAAACTACTTAGTCCCGTTCATTTTCGGCGCAGGATCACTTGACCAGTGAGCTATTACGCACTCTTTAAAGGGTTGCTGCTTCTAAGCAAACCTCCTGGTTGTCTATGCATTCCCACTTCCTTTGCCACTTAGTAGATATTTGGGGGCCTTAGCTGGTGGTCTGGGCTGTTTCCCTTTTGACAATGAAGCTTATCCCCCACTGTCTCACTGGTTGATTACACACTTAGTATTCAGAGTTTGCCTCGATTTGGTACCGCTCTCGCAGCCCGCACCGAAACAGTGCTTTACCCCTAAGATTAAGCATCAACCGCTGCGCCTCAACGCATTTCGGGGAGAACCAGCTAGCTCCGGATTCGATTGGCATTTCACCCCTAACCACAGCTCGTCCGCTGATTTTTCAACATCAGTCGGTTCGGACCTCCACTTAGTGTTACCTAAGCTTCACCCTGGCCATGGCTAGATCATCCGGGTTCGGGTCTATAAACAGTGACTAACGCTCTATTCAAGCTCGCTTTCACTATGGCTTTGATATTCTTTATCTTAACCTGCCACTGCCTATAAGTCGCCGGCTCATTCTTCAACATGCACGCAGTCAGACGTTAAGTCGTTCTCCTACTGCTTGTAAGCTTACGGTTTCATGTTCTATTTCACTCCCCTCCCGGGGTTCTTTTCACCTTTCCCTCACGGTACTGTTGCACTATCGGTCATTCAGGAATATTTAGCCTTACGAGGTGGTCCTCGCTGATTCACACGGGATTTCACGTGCCCCATGCTACTTGGGATAAGACTAGAGTAACTTAGATTTTCAATTACAGGACTATCACCTTCTATGGTGTAGCATTCCATCTACTTCATCTAATCTTCATTAATCTCATATTGTCGTCCCACAACCCCACTAAAATGTATTAAAGTGGTTTAGGCTGATCCCGTTTCGCTCGCCGCTACTTAGGGAATCGCTTTTGCTTTCTGTTCCTCTGGCTACTAAGATGTTTCAGTTCACCAGGTTTGCTCTTGCCTACCTATGAATTCGGTAGGTAGTGTAAAGAGTGTTCTCATTCGGGCACCTTCGGATCAAAGCTTGCTTCCAGCTCCCCGAAGCGTTTCGTCGGTAGCCACGCCCTTCGTCGCTTCTGAATGCCAAGGTATCCACCGTAAGCTCTTACTTACTTGATCACAACTTGAGTCTACTACCTGAAGTAATTATATAGTTTTTTGAAGCTATTACACTTCAATATTGTGGAGATAAGCGGACTTGAACTGCTGACATCTGCCTTGCAAAGGCAGCGCTCTACCAACTGAGCTAATAGCCCTTAGTTAAAAGGCCATATACGATCTGGGATAAACGAATATTCCCTATAAAGGAGGTGATCCAGCCGCACCTTCCAGTACGGCTACCTTGTTACGACTTCACCCCAGTCACTAGCCCTACCTTAGGCGCCCCCCTCCACAAGGGTTAGGGTAACGACTTCGGGCGTGGCCAGCTCCCATGGTGTGACGGGCGGTGTGTACAAGGCCCGGGAACGGATTCACCGCCGTATAGCTGACCGGCGATTACTAGCGATTCCACCTTCATGCAGGCGAGTTTCAGCCTGCAATCCGAACTGAGGCCGCGTTTATGAGATTAGCTTGCCTTCGCAGGCTTGCAGCTCTTTGTCACGACCATTGTAGCACGTGTGTAGCCCAAGACATAAGGGGCATGCTGACTTGACGTCATCCTCACCTTCCTCCGGTTTGTCACCGGCAGTCTTTTTAGAGTGCCCAACTAAATGCTGGCAACTAAGAACGAGGGTTGCGCTCGTTGCGGGACTTAACCCAACATCTCACGACACGAGCTGACGACAGCCATGCACCACCTGTGTCCGTGTTCCCTAAGGCACTTTCTCTTTTCTGAGAAATTTACGGCATGTCAAGCCTTGGTAAGGTTCTTCGCGTTGCATCGAATTAAACCACATGCTCCACCGCTTGTGCGGGCCCCCGTCAATTCCTTTGAGTTTCACTCTTGCGAGCATACTTCCCAGGCGGGATACTTAACGCGTTAGCTACGATACTGCACGGATCGATACGCGCAACATCTAGTATCCATCGTTTACGGCTAGGACTACTGGGGTATCTAATCCCATTCGCTACCCTAGCTTTCGTCTCTGAGTGTCAGTAATGGCCTAGCAGAGCGCCTTCGCTGCTGGTGTTCTTCCCAATATCTACGCATTTCACCGCTACACTGGGAATTCCCTCTGCCCTTACCATACTCTAGTTTAGTAGTTTCCACTGCTTGTTCAGGGTTGAGCCCTGATATTTAACAGCAGACTTACTGAACCACCTACAGACGCTTTACGCCCAGTGATTCCGGATAACGCTTGCATCCCCCGTATTACCGCGGCTGCTGGCACGGAGTTAGCCGATGCTTATTCCTCAAGTACCGTCAATTTTTCTTCCTTGAGAAAAGAGGTTTACAACCCACAGGCATTCTTCCCTCACGCGGTATTGCTCCGTCAAGCTTTCGCCCATTGCGGAAAATTCCCCACTGCTGCCTTCCGTAGAAGTCTGGACCGTGTCTCAGTTCCAGTGTGGCTGATCATCCTCTCAAACCAGCTACTGATCGTGGCCTTGGTAGGCTATTACCCTACCAACAAGCTAATCAGGCGCGAGCTCCTCCTCGGGCAGATTACTCTTTTTCACTCGTAAGCATATGGGGCATTAGCAGTCGTTTCCAACTGTTATTCCCCTCCCAAGGGCAGATTCTCACGTATTACTCACCCGTCCGCCACTAAAGCATAAAGCTTTCGTTCAACTTGCATGTGTTAGGCATACCGCCAGCGTTCATCCTGAGCCAGGATCAAACTCTCCGTAGTGTCCAGAATTATAAAAATGATCTAATATATTATATATTTGTAAAGCCAGATTACTTTGTTACATTGTTTTTTGTCAAGTCAAAAAACATTTACTATTAATTTATTTATAGAGATAGTTTGCAATTCATTATAATTTTTGATCGTTCAGAATAATAGAATTGATATATACTACTTGTAAGTATTTTAACCAATACTTTCTTGCAAAGAGCACATTATATAAATTCTAAAGAAATTTACTATTTTAATGAAAGGCCATAAAAGTTTAAATACTAAAAGAAAATATAGATTATTGTAGTTTAATCATCCTTTTTGACTGCTTGAAAAGATAAAGCTGAAGGAATTAAAAGAAATAGTTCTTTCGAGAGTTGATATTATCTAGATTTAGTCTCTTATCCAGTACAAGTTAATATTGATTGTTAAATTATGATATAGCTTTTATTAAAGCATTAATAATTTCATGTATAATGTTATGTGAGTATGAAAATTAAATTTATAAGTGATAAGGAATCTTATGATTAGTGATAGTCAAATTTTTGTAGCACTGTTATTTGCTTTAGTTTCAGCTGTTGTTGCCATTCGTCTAGGAACAGACCTATATCAGTAGTATCTATGATTATTTCCGTATATTATTGTAAGATGTATATATCTATCAAGGTAAATCATCTTTTTTTTTGTCCTTGCCTTTAGTCTTCTATCTTGTTAAAGTCAGTTTTATATAAATGTTTTCTTAATTATTCCTTATAACTTTAGATGTTATAATAGCTATTTAAAGACTTTATTTCTTTTTAACACAACAAATTGCTTTGTGTATTTACTGGCTATCGTTAATAATTGAATAATAATAAAATAATAGGCTTATTACTGTGAGCATTGCAAAAGATACTATTCGTCCGGTTTTTCCCTTTACTGCTATTGTTGGCCAAGAGGAAATGAAATTAGCTTTAATTTTGAATATGATTGATCCAAAGATAGGTGGTGTCATGATTATGGGAGATCGTGGTACAGGAAAATCAACTACAATTAGAGCAATTGCAGATTTATTACCTCAGATTGAAGTTGTTTCAGATGATTTATTTAATTCTCATCCATCTGATTTTGAGTTGATGGGTGATACTGTGAAACAAAAGATTGAAAATGAAGAAATTATATTAACAAGTTCTATTAATGTACCTATGGTTGACTTACCTTTAGGAGCTACCGAAGATAGAGTCTGTGGTACTATTGATATAGAAAAAGCGTTGACAGAAGGTATAAAAACATTTGAACCAGGCTTGTTAGCTAAAGCTAACAGAGGCATTCTTTATGTAGACGAAGTTAATCTACTAGATGATCATTTAGTAGATATTTTGTTAGATTCAGCAGCATCTGGATGGAATACTGTAGAGAGAGAAGGTATTTCTATTCGCCACCCAGCCCGTTTTGTATTAGTTGGTTCAGGTAATCCAGAAGAAGGTGAATTGAGACCACAATTATTAGATCGTTTTGGTATGCATGCTGAAATCAGAACGGTTAAAGATCCTTCTTTAAGAGTACAAATAGTAGAACAAAGAAGTAAGTTTGATCAGGATCCTTATTTCTGTTTGGAAGAATATAAAACTCAGCAGGATGCATTGAAGCAAAGTATATTAGATGCACAAGATATATTGCCAAGTGTCACGATTGATTATGATTTAAGAGTTAAAATTTCTGAGGTTTGTGGCGAACTCGATGTAGATGGCTTACGTGGAGATATAGTTACAAATAGAGCAGCAAAAGCCTTTGCTGCATATAAAGGGAAGAAACAGGTAGATGTTTATGACATCGAGTCAGTGATTACTTTGTGTTTGCGTCATCGATTAAGAAAAGATCCGCTCGAAACAATTGATTCTGGATCAAAGGTGAAGAAAGTTGTGAATGAAACATTTTCTTTAGACCTAGATACCTAGCTTTTATTAGTTTTTTACAGGCTCAGTAGGATTCGAACCTACATTAGAGACTTAGAAGGTCCCTGTCCTAATCCCTTAGACGATGAGCCCTATTCCTTAGAATTATAATTGAAATTTGTAAGTGGGTGGTACTGGATTTGAACCAGTGACCACCTGCTTGTAAGGCAGGCGCTCTACCACTGAGCTAACCACCCTTAGGATTTGATATTAGTATATTTATTTAAATTGTGCAAGAGGCACACAGATTTATTTTATTACTATAGTAAATACAGTCTATTATATCTGTCAATTTTTTATATCTATTTTATCTTGAGGAAATGATGTGATATTATTCCAGTTTGGTTTAGTTCAATGGTATAAACGTTTTTTGACAGCTTTTAAATTATCTATGAAAGTTATCTTGAATTGCAAATTCTCTAATATCAATATTCCAAATAGCGTTCAGCAAATGAGAATAGTTGGCCCCGAATCTTTAACTATATGTCTTCTAACATCTTGCTTTGTAGGTATGGTTTTTACTCTTCAAGTTGCTAAAGAATTTTTATATCTTGATGCTACCAGTATAATAGGAGCTATTTTAACTATTGCTTTTACGCGAGAGCTATCTCCGGTTTTAACTTCTGTCATACTGGTTGGTCGTATAGGTTCATCATTTACTGCTGAGATTGCTACCATGCAAATTACAGAACAAATAGACGCTTTATATGTTTTAAGATCTGATCCCATCTCTTATATTGTATTTCCTAGACTATTGGCATGTATCTTAATGCTACCTCTACTAAATATAATTGCATTGGCGACTAGCTTGTCAAGTAGCATTTTTATTTGTTTTACATTGTATAATATACATCCCTCAATATTTTTAGCCTCTGTTTACTCTTCCTTGTCTTCAGAAGATATATTAAAGTCTTTGCTTAAAGCAGTTATATTTGGTTTTATTATTGCTAGTATTAGTTGTACTTGGGGTTTGACTACTACTGGAGGCGCCAAAGGAGTAGGTCAATCTACAACCTCTTCTGTTGTGACAAGTTTATTGACTATTTTTGTAGTAGATTTTATTTTATCTTATTTAATGTTTCATAATTTAGATAGCGCTATTAAAACATTGTCCTAAAGTAACATATATTTTTGGATCAATCTCAAGAATGACTATTCTTAATAAAATTATTGAAATGTTTTTACAATGGTGGTCTGATGTCAATTTAACAACTAGATTAATGGTTGTCACAACTCTATCTATTTCTCTTTTGATGAGTAGCTTAACTTTCTGGGCCTTAACTAGTATTCAAGAAGATTCTATTTTGACAGATGCTCGTTTTTGTAAAGACTTAAGTTTACTCTTCTCATCCAATATTATTGATTTAATAGACCAAAATAATCAAAAAGATTTGTCTAGCTTTGCTGAAAAAATTTACTTAAGCACTTCAAGCATTAGATATATTCTATTCTTTAACACGGATAATAGTTTATCTTTTGCTTTGCCTGTATATAGCAGTACGGTTAGAAATGCTTTGCAATTGCATCATGATTTAATAAATTTAGACAGCACAGATATTTTTTTTAGTACTCCTGTGATTAGATACTCTACTATATTTAATGATCATATTACTGATATTCTTATTCCATTAATTAAAGATGGCAGGAATTTAGGGCTTTTAGAGTTGGGTATTAATCCTAATCCTAGTATTTCTTCTGCTTCGAAACTAACTCGCGATGTTAGTATTGCAATTTTTGTATCAATTTGGTTAATGGTCATTATAGGTGTTACTTTTAATGCATTAACAATTACTGAACCTATTAAAGAATTATTAATTGGTGTAAGAAGTATTGCTTCGGGACATTTTAGCCAGAGAATAAAGTTGCCTTTTGATGGTGAGTTAGGTGACTTAATTGTTAGTTTTAATGAAATGGCTGAAAGATTAGAATCTTACGAGAAAAAAAATGTAGAACAACTAACTTCTGAGAAAGTAAAGTTAGAAACATTAGTTTCTACTATTGCAGATGGAGCTATTTTAGTAGATACTGAATTACGCTTGCTTTTTGTTAATCAGACAGCTATTAAAGTATTTCATTGGCCCAATAAAGATATTATTGGGACACTAATCTTTAGTCATCTTCCTCCACATGTTAATGATGCTCTATTACCAGTGCTTAATAATTTAGTTAAATCTAATTGCTTTGATAATAGCAATTATAAAACACAAGAATTGTGTATTGATCTTACATATGATTTTGCTAAAACCTTTAGATTATTACTAACAACTGTACTTGATCAGACTAGAAGTAACTTAACCGGTGTTGCTATAACAATACAAGATATTACGCGTGAAGCTCAATTAAATGAAGCAAAGAACTTATTTGTAAGTAATGTTTCGCATGAATTGAGAACACCTTTATGCAATATAGGGTCATTCTTAGAAACTTTATTAGATTATCATGAGTCTCTTAGCGATAAACAAAAGATACATTTTTTAAATATTGCTAATGATGAAACTAAAAGATTAACGCGTTTGGTCAACGATGTATTAGATCTATCAAGGTTAGAGTCAGAATATAATTACCATCTTAGCCCAGTAGAATTATGCGATGTCATAGGTAATACTATCCAAACATCCCAATTAATTGCTAACAATAATGAGGTAAAGATTTTTTTTGAGCTTTCTCCTAATATAGATTTTGTATTTGCTCATGAAAGCTCTTTACTCCAAGTTTTGGTCAATCTAGTTAGTAATGCCTTAAAGTTTACAAATGCTGCTGGGAGTATTGTTATACGAGCATATCCAATTCCTGATCGAAATCAGGCAGCAAAAGATAAAAAAGTTAGCTTTGCATCCGTTCGTATAGAGATAGTTGATGAGGGCATAGGTATTGATAAGACAGACCAGCAGACTATTTTTGATAGATTTGTTCGTATAGAGAATAATGTACATACTCTAGAAGGGACCGGATTGGGTTTATCTATAGTCAAGAATATTATTGAGAAACACAATAGCCAAATCTTTGTTTATAGTGAGTTAGGTGTGGGAACAAGCTTCTGGTTTGATTTAGTTAAAGTCAATTAATAATTGTGTCATCGTTAAATAATATCCAAGCTTTTCTCTCTAATTGTTTGTTAAACGAGTATAATAGGTATATGTATTTAGATACTATATATCGATAGATTTATGTAATTAAAAGTAGTAGTGAATTTAATTGATTTTTCCTACTCATATGACACTTAATTATTATAGTATAATGTATACTGGATGTTGATTATCAGTCATTGTTAATGTGTAGGCATTTTCAATAATTGATTGCCATATAATTTATGTGTAATTACATTGCTTTTATATATAAAAAGTAAAGTACTATATTGTAAGGTATGATTTTATCACTAGGTAGACAAAGTAATCTTCTTTACTATGTTTATGATAATGTGTAATTATATATTATATTTATCATTTCTGCATTTTTTAGTAGGAGGTAGTTCTTATGTCAGGAGGATCAACAGGAGAGCGTCCTTTTTCTGATATTATTACAAGTGTACGTTACTGGGTTATTCATAGTATTACTATACCAGCACTTTTTGTTGCAGGCTGGCTATTTGTTAGTACTGGTTTAGCTTATGATGTCTTTGGTACACCAAGACCAAATGAGTATTTTACTCAAGATCGCCAGCAAGTTCCATTAGTAAATGACCGTTTTAGTGCAAAACAAGAGCTTGAAGACTTAACTAAAGGAATTTAGATAGGAGAGAGTAGAATGACTCAAGGTAATTCAAATCAGCCAATATCGTATCCAATTTTTACATTTAGATGGCTAGCCATTCATGGATTAGCTATCCCAACAGTGTTTTTTTTGGGTGCTATAACATCGATGCAATTTATTCAAAGATAGGAGATTAGCATGAGTGGTCCTAATCCTAATAAAGAACCTGTAGAATTAAATCGCACATCTTTATTTTGGGGTTTATTATTAATTTTTGTTCTTGCTGTTTTATTTTCAAGTTATTTCTTTAACTAGAAATATATTGTCTTATAGAGTACATGTATTGATTAGTTTTAAGATATAGTCAATCATCATAATTTCAAATAGGAGATATTGGTAAAATGGCAAGTACAGGTAGAGTTCCTTTGTGGTTAGTAGCTACAGTGGGTGGTATAGCAGCAATCACAGTTCTGGGGATTTTTATTTATGGTTCTTATTCAGGCATAGGGTCTTCTTTATAGTAGACATTAATTATCCTGAAATCAATAGTTTTCAATTAAATTTTTAGCTATGAGTGTTCGTTACTGATTAATATGCTAAGCCGTCTTTCAGAATCATTGATAAGGCGGCTTATATACTTATTTTAATTATGAGATAGTTTCTTGTTCAATATATAAAAAGAGTAAAGCCATACTTAAGCCTGGACATATAATTCCAACTAAAGGCACTAAAATAGATGGTAAGTAAGATGCTGTCATAGTATTGTTAATTTATTATATTTCAATTTAATAATTATATATTATCAAGAATCATTTAAGATTCTTTATATTATTCTACTAATAATTGTTAAAGATTATAAAATAAATATTGTAAAATTTAATATTATATATAGATAAGCTATATTTTGTAGATTTTTTATATTCTTCTTATCTAAATTTATACATATTGGGTAGAATTATTTTTTAGTAATATGCTCACAACATTACAGGATTTTATGTATGCAGAATAAATTTCTCCAACCAATACCTAGCAGCTTAGAAGCAATGCGTAAATTTTCAGAAACTTATGCTCAAAGGACAGGAACTGTTTTTTGTGTTGATCCCAGTGTTACAGCTGTAGTTATAGAAGGATTGGCGAGACATAAGGACGATTATGGTTCTCCGCTGTGTCCATGTCGTCACTATGAAGATAAATCAATTGAGGTATTAAATACTTATTGGAATTGTCCATGTGTACCTATGCGAGAAAGGAAAGAATGTCATTGTATGCTTTTCTTATCTCCTGATAATGAGTTTGCAGGTACTAATCAAGAAATAGATGTTAAGACAATCACAGATTTAATAAAGTGAATTTTCTGTTATGTTAAATATAAAGAAATGATTATTTAATTATAATACAGACATAATCTCTACTTTAAATTTTGAGTATTATTATGTCTGTTAGCTCTGTATAATTATCATAGTTAAATATATTTTACCTATAACTATCTGAGTGTATTATTTTTATTTATAGATTACCTTTTTTGAATGATAATAAAATAATAACAGCAGGACCTATTAATATAATTACACCTAATGATACTAGTTGTCCTATTACTTGCCAATTAACCATCTTTTTGTATTCCTCAATTCAATTTTTTGCATTAATTATTTAGTATAATTATACTCGTTTTTTATTATTAATAGTATCCTGTCATTATTTTTCTGTTAAAGTTGATATGTTTAAATATATAGTATTCAAGAATTTATAGCTTTCTCAAGAATTTCTTGTAATTTAGATGTTCCGTATAAATCTAGTAAAATATCTGAACCACCTATAAATTCTCCATTTATATAAATCTGTGGAATAGTTGGCCATTTTGAATATATCTTTATGCCCTGCCTAATCTCTTCATCTTCTAGTACATTTATTGTATGATAATCAATACTAAAACGATTTAGTATTTGTATAACCGTGTTAGAAAAACCACACATGGGCATTAATTTATGGCCTTTCATAAAGACAAGGATATTGTGCTCGCTAATTAGCTTACAGATTTTTCTTTCTAATTGTAAATTCATTTGTCTTTTCTTCAAAATTATATTTTTATCTCATTCATTATTCAGTGATGGCTTTTATTTCAATTCAATCGATTAAAGAACTTTCTTCTTACTTATTTTAATATATGTATTGAAAATATTATTTCTACTTTTACTTTATGTTAGTTATTATGGAATAACTAATAAACATATAGCCAATTTCTATCTTTATAAATTTTTAAGTTTTCCCAATACAATAGTTTAATTTTATTTTTATGTTGTTGAACTAGTAGGATAACTTGTTTTAACGCATTCTTATTAATTGATTTATTGAAGTGATAATAAAAAAACAGTTGTAAAGTACGTGCCTGTATTGCAAGGTGTTGTTCTCTTATTAACAAACAATTTAATCCAATATGGTTATTATGTCTACTAATTAAGTATAGTTTGATCGCATTTTGTTTTATATATTCATTATCTTGATTTGATATTTCCAAGAATGATGTAATATGTTTGTCTATACAGTGCAAAAAATATTGTTTGATGTATGGTAGTAATTCATTACGTAGTCTATTGCGTTGTATATTATATTCATAGTTTGTCGTATCAGACCATATTGGTAGATGGTATTTTCTACAAAACCATGTGATATCTCCACGACTAAAGTTTAGTAAAGGTCTTATTATTTGAATATTATTTCCTATTTGCCTATTCCATGTTAAACTCGTAGCACCATCTATACTTGTTCCTCTAATGATTTGTTGTAAGAAGGTTTCTATTCTATCTGTTTCTGTATGTGCAGTCATTACAAATTTATATTCATTATCTTTAGCATGCTTTAGAAAAATTTTGTATCTTAAATTTCTTGCTTCCACTTCTGATAGAATAACATGTTTTATTTGATATATTGACAAGTTAAGATTTGTTGTCTGAATAAAATTAATAATATGTTTTGTATTTTTTTGACTATCATTCCTCCACTGATGGTCAATATATATGACTTCGATATGCCAATTATATTTTTTCTGCAAGTCTATTACTAACTTTATTAAGCATAATGAATCTTGACCTCCCGATACAGTAACTATTATTTTTTGGAGATGTCTTTTATCTATTATTCTTGTTAAATTTTGTTGAAATTTTTTATGTATAATTGTTGGCATTGAGCAATTTTGTTATACGTTATATAGTTAAAATATACTATGGACAAATTATTCTTCTCTAATTTATTTAGATTAAGACTGATTTTTGATATTAGAATATCAATAATAAAGATCTCTGTTTTTATTTATTAATTGAGCTTGCTATTATTAACTAGCTATGTTATTTATTTGTTATATGCATTTTTTAGGGTCGCTAACTCAATGGTAGAGTACTCGGCTTTTAACCGATTAGTTCCGGGTTCGAGTCCCGGGCGACCCAATTATTCGTAGTTATTAGCTAAATATAGTTTTTGCTTCTTTTATTTTTACCGGATTTTTTAATAGTTTGTTTGTACTTGTAATATATTTTTCATTTTAACATGCTTCTCATTTCTCAAGTTTTATCAGAGTTAGATTCTACATGTGCTTTAATCCCATTTATTACAGCTGGCTATCCCAATTTAGATAGTACTATTGAAGCCCTTAATATTTTAGATCAAAAAGGTGCTAATATTATTGAACTGGGCATACCCTATTCGGATGCTTTGGCAGATGGTCCTGTGATTCAAGAATCATCTCGTGTAGCATTAGAACAAGGTATTTATATTGATCAGGTATTGTATATAGTTAAGAAAGTCAGTCCTACTTTAAAAGCACCTATTGTTGTTTTCACATATTATAATCCTATATTATCTAGAGGTATTATGCAATTTGTACAAGAGATTGCTCAGGCAGGTGCAAAAGGATTAATTGTACCAGACTTGCCTTTAGAAGAGGCAGACTACTTGATTGAATTATGTTCAGATAATAAAATTGAACTAATTTTATTTGTCGCACCAACCAGTTCTAAAGAGCGGATAGGAGCTATTGTTGCTAAGTCACCAGGTTGTATCTATTTAGTGAGTAGTAACGGAGTAACAGGTACTAGAGATAATATTGAATTAGAGATTCATGAACTTGCTAAGTCTATTAAGCAAAGCACTCCAAAATTAGTTATTCTTGGTTTCGGTATCTCAAATGCAGAACAGGCTGCTAAAATTGCTCAGTGGGATATAGATGGCATTGTTATGGGCAGTGCATTTATTAATAAATTATCTGAGGGAAATTTATCAAATGGTTATACTAATTTAAGCCACTTTTGTGAGGAGATAAAATTGGCTATAAAAACTGGTGTTATTGCTAAGAAAATCTGATATTTTCTTCTTGTACTTTTTCTATAATATCTATGTAATACCCCCAGGGGAATTCGAATCCCCGTTACCTCCGTGAAAGGGAGATGTCCTAGGCCTCTAGACGATGGGGGCATACCTTATTTTATCCTCTCGTAAATATTCTATCTTGAATACTAACTATTACATATACGACCTTAACGAATTTTATCATCTCTGTCAACCTATAAGATCAATTCAAAAGTTGCTTTAATGTATTTTTATTCTTTTAAGTTCACTATAAGCCTTGAACGCATGGTTAAGTACACTACTGTTTGCCGTATATAAGTAACCATACTAATAAATAAGTTGAATGCTTCATTTTTGTATTCTACTAACGGATCTTGTTGTCCATAGCTTCTCCATCCAATAGATTCTCTTAAAATAGTCATCTTCTCTAAATGTTCTTGCCATGCTTTATCTATTTGCTGAAGCAAGTAGTATTTTTCTAATTGTCTAATTAGACCTGGTCTTAGTTGCTCTAAGTATCCTTCTCGCAAATCGTACGTGATTCTTAATTGTTCATATAAAAATATTCTCATTTGCTCATGGTTCATATTTTGCCAATTAATTATATTTATAGGTTGTGTTAAATTTAGTAGCTCACTAATTTGCTTAATAATATTTTCTCTATTTTCTATTACTTTTTCCTTTTCATGGAAATATAAAATTTCATCTATTGTACTCTCAGCGTATTCAATAATACAGTCTCTAGTAAAATTAGATTGTAGTATACGTTTTCTTTCTGCATAGATAGCTTGTCTTTGATTATTAATAACTTCATCATAGTCAAATAATTGCTTTCTAACATCATAAAAGTATGATTCTACTTTCTTTTGTGCAGAATCAAGGCTTTTACTTAGTATAATAGATTCTATTGGTGTATTTTCATCAATGTTTAGAGTTTGCATTAAGTTAGAAATTTTCTCTCCTCCAAAAATTCTAAGTAGATTATCTTGTAAACTTAAAAAAAACCTAGATGAGCCGGGGTCACCTTGTCTTCCTGCTCTTCCCTTTAGTTGATTATCTATACGCCTTGACTCATGTCTTTCAGTTCCAATTACGTGTAATCCACCTAATAGAATGATTTCTTCTTTCTCTTTACGAAATATTTTTGAGTAAATATATAGAATTCTATTATAAATTTTCTGTATTTTTTTGTCTGTGTCATTAAGTTTTTTACCTGTATAAGTAAGATTGAGCAGGTATTGTTCAACTTCTTCGATGTCAATATTTTCCCATATTTTTATAATTTCAGGATAACTATTTAATGTTTTTAAAATATTGTTTACATCTTTATTGATTGCATTTTGTTGATAATTATTTAATGAATAGAAAGTTTGTTTTATATAGCTATTAAGAACTAATTTGGCCATAGCAGGAGCATTACCACCTAATATAATATCTGTACCTCTGCCTGCCATATTTGTGGAAATTGTAATGGCAAATTTTCTTCCAGCTTGTGCAATAATTTCGGATTCACGTGCAATATTCTCTGGTTTTGCATTTAGTAGATTATATGGTATCTGATACTCTTCTAGCATACTTGCTAGTAATTCTGATTTTTCTACATTGGTAGTACCAACTAATGTAGGCTTCCCTATTTGATACATATCGTAGCATTCATTTGTAATAGCTTCCCACTTACTATATTCATTTTTATATACTAAATCTGATAGTTCTTTACGTCTACATGGTTTATTTGTTGGTATTTCTATAACCTCTAGTTTATAAATTTTATCTAGTTCAGTTTCTTCAGTTTTAGCTGTACCTGTCATGCCAGCTAATTTTTTGTAAAGTAGAAATAAATTTTGATAGGTAATAGAAGCTAGTGTCTGATTCTCTTTCTGAATTTCCACATTTTCTTTAGATTCTATTGCCTGATGTAATCCATCGCTCCAACGTCTACCTTCCATAATACGACCAGTAAACTCATCTACTATAATTACTTCATTATTACGTACAATATAATGCCTATCTATTAAAAATAATTCTTTGGCTTTAAGTGAGTTTAGTATATATTGTGTCCAAGGATTATCAATACTGTATAAGTTCTCTACATTTAGTAATTCTTCGCATAATGATATACCTTCTTCTGTCAGAGTAGTATTGCGAGCTTTTTCATCTATTTCATAATGCACTTCTTTAATTAGTTGATTTGCTATAAGAGTAGATGTTTTGTATTTGTCTGTTGAAGCTTCTGAAGGCCCAGAGATAATAAGAGGAGTTCTTGCTTCATCAATTAAAATTGAATCTACCTCATCAATTATGCCAAAATTGAATGGTCTTTGTACGATATCATAAGTATCAATGGCCATATTATCGCGGAGATAGTCAAAGCCTAATTCGCTATTAGTTATATATGTTATATCGCAATTATATTTTTGTTTCCTATTTATAGCACTCATAGTTTGCTGTATTAGACCTACAGTTAGGCCAAGAAACTGGTGAACCTGCCCCGCAGATTCAGCATCTCTTTTTGCTAGGTAATCATTAACGGTAATAATATGTACACTTTTTTGTGTTAATGCATTTAAGTATGCAGGTAAAATCGCTACGATTGTTTTACCTTCACCAGTTTTCATTTCTGCTATTTTGCCTTTATGCAATACAATACCTCCAAGAAGTTGCACATCGAACATTGTTAACCCTAATATTCTTTTTGTCGCTTCTTTTGCGGTTGCGAAAGCCTCAGGTAAAATGTCATCTAAGCTTTTACCATTTATTAATTTCTCTTGTAATTTTGAGGTTTGTTGTTGTAGTTCTATGTCAGAATAGTGAATGAAAGAACTGTCAAATGCTTTAATAGTATTGACTATACGTCTATAATTCTCTATATTTCTATAGCTTTTATTGATTAAAAAATTAAACATTTTTATTATAGGTATTTCTAATGTTTTATAATTGTAAGTATTGAATTAAGTGAGGTGAAAAAAATTCCTGTACAATCGCTAGAGGCTGGTAGTTCTGCCAAATAGTGTAATGTCTTCCCCAGATAAAGTCATTACTCTTAAATTCATGGCTCATATGAGTCGAATACCCACAGTAAACTTGATGAATCTCTTTATGTATATCTATATTTAGTTGTATAAATGACTTGCCTATGGGTTCATGATCAGCGAATTTATTAGATATGATACTTGGCTGAAACCAAAATGATCTTGCAAATGCTAGTTTTGTAGATTTATTATCTTCTAGCCAAACCTCTCTTGTTGCTTTGGAATTAACTAAATTAAAGTACGAATTTAAGTATTGAGCATGTTGATGAAGCAAAAAATTATTTGTTGATTGCTTAAGGACATTAGCATTAATATGATGTCCAGTTAGTGAATTAAGATTCTGAGTAAAAGATCCATCATTTAGAAGAATAAGTTTCCATCTTAATGGTATGGGGTTACAAATAGTGTTGTTATATATGTTGAATTGACTGGCATTTAATGGAATGAAATCATTTATATACATTTTTTACGGTGCAAAATATTATTTCATATTATAGGTTTTTTATAGCCTTTTGCGATAGTTATAGGTAAGTATACTGGTACTCTGAATTTGAGATATTATCAGTATTGTATTTTGATTTATCAATTAATGATTGACCATTCATTTCAATTGGAACTTTTATATTTAATATTTCTAGAATTGTTGGAGCAATATCTGCTAATGAACCTTTTTTTCTAAGAGATACATTTGCACCATGCCCAAAAATTTTATTTCCTTCACCTTCAATTAGAATAAATGGAACTAGGTTTGTAGTATGAGACTTACATGGCTTATTATTTCTATCCAACATATATTCTGCATTACCATGATCAGAAGTAATTAATAAAGTTCCATTAGTTTGACTAACTTTTTCAAAGAGAAGTGAGATGCATCTATCGACAATTTCTATTGCCTTAATTGTAGCTTTCAAGTTACCTGTATGCCCAATCATATCAGGATTAGCATAATTAATTACAATTAGTTGGTATATGTTTTTGTCAAGTGCATTAATAATACTTTCTGTGAGTTTTGCAGCAGACATCTCAGGTGTTAAATCATAAGTTTCTGCTTGTGGGCTAGGTATTAATTCCCTATCTTCTCCGGGAAAAGGCTCTTCAGTACCACCATTAAAAAAATATGTTACATGTGCATATTTTTCTGTTTCAGCTAGTCTAAGCTGTTTAAAGCCATTATTTGAAATAATCTCAGCAAGAAAGTTTTGCTTTGCTTCTTGTGGATAAACAATTTTTAGAGGCAAGCTTGAATCATATTGTGTAAAAGTTACTATACTTAAATTTTCAAGAACTTTGGTCGGAAATCCCTTAAACTCATCTTTAGCTAATGCTTGTACTAATTGTCTGATTCTATCAGGTCTGAAATTAAATAGAATGATACCGTCATTATTAGAGATTTCCCCTTCTAATATTCGTGTTGGTATAATAAATTCATCAGAGATACCTTCTTTATAGTAGTTATCTATAATTACCAAAGGATCCCGTTCTGAGAAAATATTATTCTCCGTTAAAATTTTATATGCTCTCTCTGTTCTTAACCATCTACAATCCCTGTCCATACTGTAATATCTTCCACTTATAGTGCAGATATTTGCATTCGGAATATCTTTTAGATGATCGAGAATTTGCTTAATGAATAACTTTGCATTATCAGGATCTGTATCTCGGCCATCAGTAATGCAATGAATGCAGATATCGACTGTTTTATATTCCTTTGCTAAATTAATTAAAGCTATTAGGTGACTTATATGAGAATGTACACCTCCATCCGAGCATAGCCCTATCAAATGCAATTTTGACTTATATTTGCTTGCTCTCTTGCATATATTGTGCAAAGTCTCATTTTTAAAGAAGTCTCCATTTTTTATTGATCTACCTATGCGAACTAAATCTTGATTGATTACCCTGCCTGCACCTATAGTAGTATGTCCTACTTCTGAATTTCCCATTTGTTGATCTGGCAAACCAACATCTTGGCCAGATGCACTTAATTGAGTTTTCGGATAATTATCCCAAAGTGTATCCATTGTAGGTGTATGGGCTAATTTTATTGCATTCCCTGTAGTACTTTCACTATGTCCCCAACCATCAAGGATAGTTAGTATAATTGGATAAATAGGTTTGTTTTTCATAAAATTTAGTCAAAAGTTAATAAGAGTCTATTATTTTGAATAATTAAAGTCTAGATGTTTTATTTTTAGTTATTAGATTATTATAATAACGGACAAGTTTATGTATGACAATTTTTTATTCAATCTCTGTATAAACTAAAGTTATTATACTAAACTTTTATTAAAGAAAAAACTAGAAATAATGACTGTTTGGTTTTTATCCATTTCATTATTTCTAGTTACGAATCTTTATAAAATACTTTTGCAGATAATATGACTAGCTATTAGCTAAGAGCATTAATTGCATAATCTAGATAAGTATTAGCTTCATTTGCTGCTTGTCCAGATAATCCATGACTGCTTTTAACATATTGTAAAGCTTCAATGTACCAGCTAGGAGATAGTTCAAAGCTACGGTTGATTTCTTCTAATCCAGCTACTAAGTATTCATCCATTGGTCCAGTTGCGCCAACTACTAAGCAATATGTTGTCATACGTAGATAGTATCCTATATCACGAGCACATTTTGCTTTACCAATTGCACTAGATGCATATGCAGGGCCAGGCATTTGTGTTGTGAAAGGAAATTTTGTATACACAGCTTGTGCTGCTCCAGTAATTAACCTTTGTGCATTAGTAGTTAGTGATTTTGCTGCTGTTAAACTTGCAGTAGCTCTTTGATAACGTCCATTAATAGATTGTAGTTCACCATTACTTAAAAATCTGCCTTGACTATCTGCTGATGCGATTGCTTCTGTAATTGGAGTTTTCATGACTTGTTTTTTGATTTCCTTACTGAATTAAGTAATTTTATATTCTCTAAGTTAAATGAGAAATAGGCATATTTTTACTTTTATACAACTGCAGCAGCAGCACGATCAAAATAAATACCTAGTTCAGCTGTTAAAGAGCTACAGTCTCCTGAAGGAACACCACTTAAATCATTTGCTAGTGCAATAGATGCTTCCTTCATTTTTTGAACTGCAACAGCAACAGATGTGCCTGGAGTACCTAATGCTTGATAAGTTTCCCGTAAACCGTTAAGGCATCTATCATCTAGAACACTAGAGTCACCAGCAATCATTGCATAGCTTACATATCTCAAGACAATTTCCATGTCTCTCAAGCATGCAGCCATTCTTCTATTTGTGTAGGCATTGCCTCCAGGTTGTACTAGCTGTGGTTGTTCAGCAAACAATGCTCTTGCTGAATTCGTAACAATAGCAGATGCATTCGAGTTAATTTTATTGACTACATCTAAGCGTTGATTGCCTTCTGCAATCATAGCACCTAAAGCGTCTAGCTGTGTATTGCTAAGAAATTCACCCCGAGCATCAGCTTGAGCCACAACTTTTGCAAATGCGTCTAGCATATATTATATCTCCTTAATTTTTAGGTGTGAGAATTTTTTGATTAATTAGTGCACTGCAAATCCAGTGATATTTTAGTAATATAAATACAAATACTTGCACTCACATACTTGTTAATCATTACTTATTACTTTATATACAATAATTAGATATATTTTGTTTTAATATTTATTAAGAAGTATTCTTCCTATACTTTGTACTAATCACATATTATTTCAGGTTGTGTAATTTCATCTACCATTTCAAGTATAACTCTTACCACTGGCTTTACTAAAGGATCATCGACTATATCTATATCTTCATACTTTCTTCTTTTAGCTCTATTTGCAACTTGGACAGTTATTTTATATCGATTGTTTGCAGCATTTAGAAGCTCTTCTGTTTTATACGTAATTTGATTAGAATCGATCTTTGTATATTTAGTCATAAATGAATCTTATTCTTTAAATCTTATAATATTATGTAGTTTCGTTTTTAACCTATCCAATAATACGAGACTATGTATATTCTTTCTTTATATGTGTAATACTATACGTGTGACGCTACGTTTTTGTTCTTGAATAATATTAGTATTTGTTTTTATTCACTAGACTATTCTATTTAAGATTTCTTTTTATTTAGCTAATACTTAACATATTACATTTATATTTGCAGATCTTATAAAAAATTTTTTCTAGATACTTGATCTGGATAAAGCTAGATTCACATACTAATTATATAAAAACTATTATTTATCTTTCTTCGTTGTAATAACACAATATATATGCAAGCATCAAGATATTATACTCATCAACTTAATCAATATTTAGGCCAACCTTCAATTGTTCAGGAAAGAGATGCATGTGGAGTAGGTTTTATTGTCAATATGACTAAACCAGCTTCTCATAATTTGATTTTGCAAGCTCTACAGGCACTCACTTGTATGGAACATAGAGGAGCCTGTAGTGCTGACCGTAGTTCTGGCGATGGTGCAGGCATAACAACCCAAATTCCTTGGAACCTTTTTCGAAATATTTTACCTACTCAATCATTTATAAATCGTCAATCATTGGGTATTGCGATGTTATTTTTACCTAATGAAGAAGTAGAGGCAATACAAAAAATCTTTCAATGGGCTTTGGCTGAAGATGGTTTTAACATTATTCAATGGAGACATGTTCCTGTCTGTAAAGAAGTTCTTGGTATGCAGGCAAAAATTAATCAGCCAGCAATATATCAGTGTTTTGTTCAATCTAATATTCTTACTGGTGATTTGTTAGAAAGGGCTTTATATGCTTCGAGAAAAAAAATAGAAAAATTGATAGCGCAAACAAGTCTCAATCTTAATAAACAATTTTATTTCTGCTCTTTTTCTTCCAGAGTTATTGTTTATAAGGGTATGGTAAGGTCAGAGGTATTGGGTCAATTCTATACTGATTTGTATGACATCAATTATGAAAGCAGTTTTGCTGTTTACCATAGAAGATTTAGCACAAATACTATGCCGAAATGGCCTTTGGCACAACCCATGAGATTCATTGCACATAATGGTGAAATAAATACTCTGTTAGGAAATTTAAACTGGATGAGATCTAAAGAAATATTACTAGATCATCCTTATTGGAAAAATTGCAGTGAGAATCTTAAGCCTATTACAAATTCAGAGAATAGTGATTCTGCTAATTTAGACTCAGCATTAGAACTTCTAATTGCTTCAGGCAGAAGCCCACAAGAAGCATTAATGATATTAATTCCTGAAGCGTATCAAAATCAGCCAGCATTAGATAAGTTCCCTGAAGTTATTGATTTCTATGAGTATTATAGTAATTTACAAGAGCCGTGGGATGGTCCTGCTTTAGTTGTATTTACTGATGGTAAAATTTTAGGTGCTACCTTAGATCGTAATGGCTTAAGGCCAGCTCGTTATTTTGTAACTAATGATGGTTTTGTTAGTGTATCTTCTGAAGCAGGTGTTCTTGATCTTGATCCTAGCAATATAATTCAAAAGGGGAGATTAGGACCAGGTCAGATGTTTTGTGTGGATATAATTAATAGTTTAGTTTTAGATAATTGGACAATAAAACAATCAATAGCCAATAAGTTTCCATACAGAAAGTGGATACAAGAATATCAAGATGTATTACAGCCTCAAAATTATTTAGATAGTCCAAGTATTGATAATCTTGAAATGGTTCGTTTGCATACAGCATTTGGTTATACTAATGAAGATGTTGAATTGGTTATTGAACATATGGCTAGTTCGGCGAAAGAACCCACATTTTGTATGGGGGATGATATTCCTTTAGCAATATTATCGGAAAAAAAGCATCTACTTTATGATTATTTCAAGCAACGCTTTGCGCAAGTAACAAACCCAGCTATAGATCCTTTGAGAGAAAGTCTAGTAATGTCATTGGTAGTATATTTAGGACCAAAGGGTAATTTACTTCAGCCAACTGCTGATATGGCGAAATCGATCAAATTAAATTCGCCTATTATTAATGAAAAAGAATTGCATCACTTATCTCAATGTAATTTTAAAAGTGTTAAGTTAAATACTTTTTTTGATCAAGATAGTTATGGTGGTAGCTTTGAGAAAAAACTCTTGGAAATTTGTAAAAAATGTGCCATAGAAGTTAGGGAAGGTACTCAAATTATTATTTTAAGTGATTATATTGATAATTTACCTTATGGTAAAGCTTTTATTCCTCCTCTTCTGGTGATTGGTGCAGTTCATCATTACTTAATCTCTCAGCAGTTACGTCATAAAGTGTCTTTAGTAATTGAAACAGCTCAATGTTGGAATACTCATCATTTTGCTTGTTTAATTGGTTATGGTGCTAGTGCTATATGTCCATATGCAGCATTTAAAACTGTGAGGCAATGGTGGCATAATTCTAGAACCCAAAAATTAATGTCTACAGGTAAATTACCAACACTGAATTTACAGCAATCTCAAGATAATTATCGTGCAGCTATAGAAACAGGATTATTGAAGATTTTATCTAAAATGGGAATATCATTGCTTTCTAGCTATCATGGAGCTCAGATTTTTGAGATTTTAGGTTTAGGACCAGACTTAGTTGATATAGCCTTTTCCGGTACTATTTCCCGATTAGGAGGAATGAATTCAGAAGAACTCTTAAATGAAGTATTTGTAATATATAATTCTGCATTTGCTTCAACTTTACCTAAAAAACTTCCTAATTTAGGCTTTGTTCAATATAGACCTAGTGCTGAATATCATGTAAATAACCCAGAAATGTCTAAGACTCTTCATAAAGCTGTCAGGAATAAGGATAATTTTCTTTATTCTAAATATAAAACTCTACTGCAAAATCGTCCACCTACCAGCTTACGTGATTTACTTGAATTTTCTAGTAATCGTTTACCAGTTCCTTTAGAAATTGTAGAGCCTATAGAAGCGATCCTTCAAAGATTTTGTACTGGTGGTATGTCTTTAGGTGCTTTGTCTAGAGAAACGCATGAGACTTTAGCAGTAGCAATGAATAGAATTCAAGGTAAATCTAATTCTGGTGAAGGGGGTGAAGATCCAATAAGATTTAGGGCAATAAAAGATGTGGATGCCTCAGGCGCATCACATTTATTTCCCCATTTAAAGGGACTAAAAAAAGGAGATATTGCTAATTCAGCTATTAAGCAGATTGCATCAGGTCGTTTTGGTGTAACACCAGAGTATCTAGTTAATGCAAAGCAGTTAGAAATCAAAATAGCTCAAGGAGCAAAGCCTGGCGAAGGGGGACAGCTTCCAGGTAAAAAAGTTAGCCCTTACATTGCAAAATTAAGAAATTGTAAGCCGGGAGTTACATTAATCTCACCACCTCCCCATCATGATATTTACTCTATAGAGGATTTAGCTCAATTAATATTCGATCTACATCAAATTAACCCGATAGCTCAAGTTTCTGTAAAGCTAGTAGCTGAGATAGGCATAGGAACTGTTGCCGCTGGTGTTGCAAAGGGGAATGCAGATATTTTACAGATTTCTGGGCATGATGGTGGTACGGGTGCTTCTCCTCTAAGTTCTATCAAGCATGCAGGAGGACCTTGGGAGTTAGGGTTGACGGAAGTTCATCAAACTCTGTCTAGAAATAAATTACGTGATAGAGTTATGCTTAGAGTTGATGGTGGACTAAGAACAGGACGTGATATTGTTATTGCTGCTTTAATGGGAGCGGAAGAGTTTGGCTTTGGTACTGTTGCAATGATTGCAACAGGTTGTGTTATGGCTAGAATTTGTCATACGAATAATTGTCCTGTTGGTGTGGCAACACAGCGTCAAGATCTAAGAAGTCGTTATCCTGGTATACCTTCTGATTTGGTGAATTTTTTTGTATTTATTGCCGAAGAAGTCAGGGAAATTTTAGCAGAACTAGGTTATTCAAGCATTTCTGAAATTATAGGTGCTAATCATTTATTAAAGACTAAAATGAATATTAATTTAAGTAAAACTTGTAATTTGGGATTAGATATATTTCTAAGCGAGCCTGAAGATTTTATCAAATTGAAGCCGCATGTTCTTGTTCATACTAATGGCAGAGTTTTAGATGATACTTTACTAAAGGACCCCGATTTATTAAATGCTATAGGTACTCAATGTGATATTATTAAAAATATTAGAATAGTCAATACCGATCGAGCAGTTGGAGCCAGAATTTCAGGAGTAATAGCAAAGAAATATGGTAATTATGGCTTTAAGGGTAATTTGCAGCTAAATTTTCAAGGTGCAGCAGGTCAAAGTTTTGGTGCTTTTATTTGTCAAGGAATGCATTTAAGTTTAGTTGGTGAGGCTAATGACTATGTTGGTAAAGGAATGAATGGAGGAGAAATAATTATTTCTCCTCCATCTACTAAGAATTATATGGCATCGGAGCAAGTCATACTAGGAAATACCTGCTTATATGGTGCTACTGGTGGTTATCTTTTCGCTAATGGGCAAGCAGGGGAGCGTTTTGCTGTTCGTAACTCTGCTGCTCAAGCAGTAGTAGAAGGAGTAGGAGATCATCCTTGTGAGTATATGACAGGTGGTTTAGTCGTTGTACTAGGGCCATCTGGGCGTAATATAGGTGCAGGTATGACAGGAGGCATAGCTTATTTCTTAGATGAATATTTTGATCTCATTCCTAAGTTGAATAAAGAAACAGTAAAACCTCAAAAAATATCAACTAAAGAAGGTGAAGAACAATTGAAAAATATTATAGAATTATATGAAATTAAAGCAAAAAGTGTTAAGGCTAAAAAAATCTTGGAGAATTGGGATTATTTCTTACCTATGTTTTGGCAATTAGTGCCTCCTTCAGAAGATAAAACATGTATCACAGATATTGCTTTCTCTTCTTTTAATGCTATTTCCAGCTCCTAAGATTTTAGTGTAGAATTGTATATCTAGTTATTTCTTGTTAACTTTTTATGAAGTTTTAACATTTTTTACTCTTATCATCTTTGCCTAGACTACAATATTTTATAAATATTCCTAACAGAAGTTAACATTTAACTATATTATAATAATAATCTCAGATAACCCCCTATGGCACATAATGTAAAAGTCTACGATACTTGTATTGGTTGTACGCAATGTGTAAGAGCTTGTCCATGTGATGTTTTAGAAATGGTTCCATGGGACGGATGTAAAGCGGGGCAAATAGCTTCGGCTCCTCGAACAGAAGATTGTATTGGATGTAAGCGTTGTGAGACAGCGTGCCCTACAGATTTTTTAAGTGTAAGAGTGTATTTAGGCGCGGAAACAACTCGAAGTATGGGTTTAGCATATTAATTTAGTCAGACTATTTTTGTTAATGTAATTCTTCTTAATCATAATTAAATAATAAAATTAGTCATTTTTATTATTTAGTTATGATAATACTAATATGTAGTACACTTCTTCATTCTTTTTATCATTTTACTATGAGCTTATCAAATCCTAAACTAAGAAAAGCTTTTGCAGACAAGCAAGCATTAAAAGTTATCACAGGCTTAAGTAATTTTGATGTACATAAAATTGTACAAGTAGCGAAAGCTGCAGAAATTGGGGGAGCTACTTATCTAGATATAGCTGCTAACATAGAGATTGTAAAAGCTGTTAAACAAATTACTGATTTACCGATCTGTGTTTCTTCTATTGACTCTGTAGAGTTATTTAAATGTGCTTCAGTAGGGGCGGATATGATTGAGATAGGTAATTTTGATATATTTTATGATAAGGGTATTAATTTTTCTGAGAGTCAAGTACTTGATTTAGCAAAAGAAGTAAGAGTTTTATTGCCTAATGTTGATTTATGTGTAACAATCCCTCATATATTTACTTTAAGTCAGCAGCTTTGCTTAGCATCTAATTTAGAAGATATAGGTGTAGATATTTTACAAACAGAAGGTATAAGTACAAAATTCTCTAATGTGCATGATAACCTTCAGTATTTATGTCAATCAATTACTCAATCATCGTCTGCTTTATCCTCAACATATATTATTTCAAGTTTGGTTGACATACCTGTAATGACAGCTTCAGGTATTAATTCTCTCTCTGCTTCTATTGCAGCCTGCTATGGTGCTTCTGGCATTGGTATAGGTTCTTCTATCACAAGTTTAGAAAATACTTATGATATGTCAATATATATAGACGAGATAGTATCTTCTATGCATTGTCAACAATTAAGTACTATTAATCAACACTCTTTAGTAATGCAAAGATGTGTCTTCTCCTCTACTTCTGTTTAGATATTATTGTGAAAATTTCTCTATTGATTTTATGAATAAAATAAGGTCTCATACTATTTTTCGAGATACTAAATATTTAGTAGGAATAATTTTAGTTATTTTTTTTATTCTTGTGACATGGCTAATAATTAATTTTAAAGTAGGTTGCAAAGGTTACTCATTTTTTATAGAATTTGACAATGCTCATGGTATACAAGAAGGAACGCCTTTGCGCTTGAGGGGTATAAATATAGGTAATGTGAAAGAGATAAAAATGGAGCTTAATGCTGTATTGACTTTAGCGCATATCAATTCAGCATTAACTTTAATACCAAGAAATTCAGTTATTGAAACAAATCAAACAGGTCTTTTGAATGAAGCTGTAATTGATATTATTCCTTTAGATATTATTTACTATAAGGATAAAATGAATCTTAGTCCTCTATCTAAAACATGCAATGATTCTATGATTGTATGTAATGCAACATATTTAGAAGGTGATAGAGGATTGAATTATGATGATCTAGTAAGAGCTACTACAAGAATTTCACAGCGTTTCGATGACCCCCGTTTTTTTAATTTGTTATATGTATTTTTGCAAAATGGTATAGAGTTATCAGATGGTATTCTTGATATGACAGCAAATTTCTCTGATATTATTGCCGTAATATATTTTTATTTACAAAAAACTATAACTTCAAATTAGCCTTATTGCTAAATGTCAGTATAAAGAAATATTTACCATTGACATTTTTGCATAAAATATTATTTATCTGAATTTCTTATTTTGTAACTATGAGTGATAGAAAGAGTTTACCTTTAGATTTCTTAAAACCTGTATCTGAGTTAGAATCACAGATTGAACAATTAAGTAAACTAGCTTCTGATAATAAATTATTAGTCAAGAGTGAGTTGACTTTATTTGAAAGTCAGCTATTTAATCTGAAAAAAGATATTTTTGCTTCTTTAACACCATTACAAAGACTTCATCTAGTGCGTCAAGCAGATAGGCCAACTACTTTAGATTATATACCGTATATTATGGATGAATGGATAGAATTGCATGGCGATAGAGGAGGAGCAGATGACCCGGCATTAATTGGAGGCATCGGTCGGCTTAATGGTAGAACAGTAGTTTGTGTTGGCCATCAAAGAGGTAAAGATACTAAAGATAATGTTGTAAGAAACTTTGGTATGCCATCTCCTGGTGGTTATAGAAAAGCATTGCGCTTAATGGAGCATGCGAATAGGTTTAATTTACCTATATTGACATTTATCGATACGCCTGGGGCCTGGGCGGGTATTGAAGCAGAGCGATTAGGTCAAGGAGAAGCAATTGCTGTTAATCTCAGGGAAATGTTTTCTTTTCAAGTTCCTATCATCTGTACCATAATTGGAGAAGGCGGTTCAGGTGGCGCTTTAGGTATAGGTATTGGTGATAGAATTTTGATGCTTGAATATGCTGTGTATACAGTTGCGACTCCAGAAGCTTGTGCTGCTATATTATGGAAGGATAGTAAACAATCTTTAGAAGCAGCAGAAGCATTAAAAATAACATCTTCAGATTTGAAAGTATTAGGTATTATAGATAAGATTATTTCTGAGCCAGTAGGTGGATCACAAGCTAATCCTATACTTGCAGCTTTTACGTTGAAGCAGGCGCTTGTATCAGAGTTAGATTCTCTCTTAGATCTTACTGGTAAAGAAAGACAGGAATTAAGATATCAGAAATTTCGTAAAATGGGGACATTTTATGAGAATAGATAATAATTTTTATATCATAAATGATACAAAAAATAGCTTCATATAGTGCCATCTGATTATACAAAGCTATTTTTTTAATCTATCTAGTTAATTTAATTCAAAAAGCCAATACTGCTTAAACCTATAATAGTAGCGGCTCCAATCACATGCCCTAAGCTTGTAGTTGCTAAGAGTTCAGGTAGACCAAAACCATCTATTCCTAAAATGGGAATAGATGGGCCTAATCCTCGTACTTGTATTGCATATCTGCCAATAGCAATAGAAATTAGATTACAAATAATCATAACAATCGCAACTTTCGTAGACCAAATCGGTGTATGCGGATTAAATGCTAATAAAATATTAATATCCATATTGATTTTAATTGTCCTAATAATGCTGCTTCTATTCTAAATTATATGGTATGTTACTCAATGGTTAAGGATATAAGAATTAACATAAGTCTAAAAGATTCTTATAGTCTATGTCATGATACCCATCCATAGCTATGTAATCCTTTTCCAAGAAAATTTACACCCAGATAGCAAATCCAAACAACTAAGAATCCAATTGATGCTAATATAGCAGGTTTTTTACCTTGCCATGATTTTGTAAATCTAGAATGCAAATAAGCTGCAAAAATTAACCATGTAATTAGTGCCCAAGTTTCTTTAGGATCCCAGCTCCAATATGATCCCCATGCTTCATTTGCCCAGACAGCTCCAGCTATAATACCAATAGTCAATAATGGAAATCCTAGCCCAATAATTCTATAACTTAAATTATCAATGCTCTGAAGTAGATTTAGTCTACTATATCTATCAGTAGGCTTATGGGAGTTTTTATTAAAACTTTTGGATTTAATTTCTATATTTATCTCTTGAGAAGAATCGGAAGAGTTTTCGGTCGTTAATTTCATCGGTAATGATCCGAATGAACTACCTGTCAGCTCAATATTTTGTCCCTGAGAAATTATAAGAAAAAGAATAGATAGTAATGAACCTATGATAAGTGTTGCGTAACTTATCATCATAATACTAACATGCATCATTAGCCAGTTAGATCGTAAAGCTGGAACTAAGGGAGCAGCTTTTTGCATTTCTGCTGGTAATGAAAAACTAGCGAATGCAATGATAAATAATGAAACAGGAATATTTACAGCTCCAATTAATTTACTTCTATTTTTATTTTCTAGAATTATATGTATAAATGTAAGACCCCATGTTAAGAAAAGTAGTGATTCATAGAGATTACTTAATGGGAAGTAGCCATTCTCAATCCATCGAGATATTAAAGTTATGCACAGGCATAAATTAATAACGATTGTACCTACTTTACCTGCAGTATTTAATATATAAATTTTGGGGAAAGCTATTCCAGACCAGTATATTAATAATGTAATAAGTAATAGAGCAAAAGAGATATTGACAAGCGTATTTTGAAGTGAATTCCAATTCATATAGACTCCATTATATATATTTATTCTGGATATACATATTATATTACTATTTAAGATTTTATGTATGGTCAAAAGCTTATATTCATTGACCCTTGATTGAGTGATTGGCTTTAAAAAACATTAAGATAGCCAGGCTTATAAGCCTGGCTATCTTAATGTTTTTTTAGCACAAACCAAAGATTAGCATAAAGAATTGATTACATAATCAAGAGCTGCACCATATTCAACACCAGCCTGAGCAGACATATCGCGAGGTATACATAGCCTATCACGAGTAAATACGAAAGCAGCAACATATGAAGCAGAAGGAAGGTTTAATGTCCGATATACTTCACGTGCACCAGCAATACCCCATTCATCAAGAGGACCAGTACCACCAACAACTAAAGAATAGTTGATAAGACGCATGTAGTGATCTAAATCTCTATAGCATTTGTTGATTTTTTCTTGACTATCACCAGCTTCTCCAGGGTTCTTTAAGTAAGAATACTTAGCAAAACAAGCATCACCAGCTTCCTTAACAACAGCTTCATGGTTGCTAGCTAGTTTTTCTGCAGCTTCTAATCTAGCTGCAGCACGTTGGATATTGCCTTGTATAGACTCAAGGTCAGAACTGGAAGGGAAACGACCAGCAGCATCTGCAGCGCTTATTGTAGTAGTAATAACTGATTTCATTTTTATCTCCTAGGTAGATTTTAAGTATTTTTAATACTTTTTCTATAGCTATTTTTAATTTTTGCTACGTAATTTTGGTGAACTATCGCTAAATTAATTAGCTAATAGCAGCAGCTACTCTATCACAATAGCTAGCTATTTCTGCAGATAAAGCAGAACAATCACCATCAATAGTGTCCATTTTGCGTTGAGAAGCTGTATTAGTTATAAAAGCTACAGCAGCAGCTTTCATAATACTTACAGCTCTAACAGAAGAGTTAGTTGGAACACCAAGAGCAATATAAGTTTCCTTTAAGCCATTTAAACAACGATCTTCTAGTACAGAAGGATCGCCAGCTAGCAGAGCATAAGAAGCATAGCGTAAAATGATTTCACCATCGCGAAGACAAGCAGCCATACGACGATTAGTATAGCAATTTCCACCAGGAGCAATTAGGCCAGGATTTTCACAAATCATGCCAGATACAGCATCAGAAACGATGCAGCTAGCATTAGAAACGATGGAGTTAACAGCATCTAAGCGTTTATTACCATCAGCAATGAATTTTTTAAGAGCTTGTAGATCACTACCACCTACGTAAGCAGCTTTAGCGTCAGAATTAACTACAACTCTAGAAAATGCGTCAAGCATTGAGCTCTCCCTATCATATTTTAAAGGACTTAGCTGTTTCAGCTGTCAATTTTTTGTACAAGCCGATGTATTAGTATTGAGATTATAATATAAGATATTTCAATGTAGGAATGTATAACAAAGTAACATTCTGTAATATCTTTAGTTAAGTAATACTTTCTGAATAATAATACATTATAATCCGGAATTCTTGATAAAATATTTTATTACATTGTCTTTTATCATCATTTGCTTTAATGTTGCAATAAGATATTTTCTAGATTCTCCCTCACTAAGTTTCTGTACTTTTTTTCTATAAATTTCCAGCTTAAATTCTTGTTCTAAGGTCAACTCATTTCCACTATTCATATTCTGTTTCTCATTAAATTAACATATTCTTCTGTGTACTAATTTTAATTTTAAATCAGTTCATCAAGAAATATTAATTCTTTTACTCTTTTTGCAAAAAAAAAGTTCTACTACTGCATAATTTGAACTGATACATACAAGCAGTGAACGATACTTACATCTATTTTCTCTTGTCTATGTTCAGGCTAAGATTCATAAATAAAATCAAAGTATTTAATTTGATGAATTAAAGTATAATACCTTAATATGGTTGTACATGTAGATTACTTAGCTTGTTGATATCCAATGCTGAGTCTCTTTAGAAGCAATAACTTGGACTCGCATGTACCCATTGTATATTAATATAATAACTTATTGAAGGCAGAGATATAACTCCGGAGATTTACTATGTCTATTCCAATCTTAAATTATTCTTTTTCCACTCAAAACCAACGTGTAGAAGGTTTTGAAGCTCTTCCTGGAGAAGAACAGCCAAAGATTTATACAACAGATAATTTCCCAACAGCTCCTGAAATGGACGAAATTATTTGGGCAGCTTACCGTCAGATATTTAGTGAACACCAAATCTTAAGCAGTACTCGTGAGCCTATTTTAGAATCTCAATTAAGATTTAATCAAATTAAAGTGAAAGATTTTGTAAAAGGTCTATTATTATCAGACTCATTCCGTAATTTGAATTATGATGTAAATAATAATTATCGTTTTGTTGAAATGTGCGTACAGAGAGTACTTGGACGTGATATATATAGTGAACGTGAAAAAATTGCATTTTCTATAGTTGTAGGTTCCAGGGGTATAGAATCTTTTTTAGATACACTGCTAGATAGTGAAGAATATGCTGAAAATTTTGGCGAATCAATAGTTCCTTACCAAAGACGGCGTATTATTGCTCAACGAAGTAAAGGTGAAATACCTTTTAATTTGAAGACACCTCGTATGGGTAAAGAATTTTCAAGTAAATTCGGTATGCAACAACTAGTATGGCCAGGATCAGTACGTAAATTCAAACCTCAAGAGCAAGCACCAAAAGCAGGAGATCCAGCTTTATTCTTAAATATGGTCAACGATGTTTCCGCTTTATTAGTTACAGCAGAATAGATTTATAACGAGAATTATATTTATTAGCTAATTTTTAATAGGTTAAATTAAGAGTCAGTCAAATGATTGACTCCTGAATGAATAAAGTATATCCAAGATATAAAAGTTAGCTTTTACTTAAATTTAGCTGCCTAGCTTGAATGCATCGACAAAAAGACCATAAATAATTCCAATTTTGATGCTATTTAAAGATTTATAAAGTAAAATAGTATAATCATATCTTTTGGAGATAGATTTATTCTGGTATGTTAATTTACTAATTATCTCATTAATTGTTACAATAATTGCAGCTGCGATTATGCCCCAATCCCCAGTTTGTGCTGGCATTGTAGAAATTGCTGTTGCGATAAAAAAGCCTAGCAATAAGCTAATAAGCTGAGTGCTGAGATTATTTAACTGACTGCTTAGAGCAGATCTAAAAGATTCTGATATAAATCTTATTAAGAATTGTATACTAGTTTTGACCATAAATTATTTGAATCTGCCTAAACCTACATGGAAGAGTTGGCAGATGTATAGAGATATTATCTCTTTAATAAAAGTTTAAATGTTTTGTTCTCCCAATACGTCTATCATATATTCAAATGGCTCACTAACTAAAAGCTCATTATCTCCCTTTCCGATTTTAATTTTATCCTGAAGAATTTCTTGCAAGAGTTGTATACTTCGTACAGTTGGAGCAATAGGTACGCCTAATGAATTATATGTATCTCTAAGACCATCTAAGACTCTTTCATTTAATATATTAATATCACCAGCAATTAAAGCATAACTTGCATATCTTAGATAATATTCTATATCTCGTAAGCATGCAGCATACCTTCTTGTTGTATACGAATTGCCTCCTGGCCTTAGTAATTCAGGTTGCTCTTCGTATAATTGAGCAGCAGTTTCTCTAACAATTTTTGACGCTTGACTATTTATAATTTCTATGGTCTTTATCCTTTCTAGGCCAGTAGAAAAATAAGACTCAATTTTATCAATAGCAATACTGTCTAAATACCTTCCTGTTAGATCGTATTTATTTAAAATATTTGTAATGGCATCTTGCATAATTTCAATCTCCAAAAAATATGTGAAGTATAGTACTAAAGTTCAGCTTATCCTTATGTACATATACTCTCTAAATAAAGGCATTCTAGTTATTTAATATAGTCTATTCTGAACATTTTATGCTATAAATTTGATACCTATTTACATATTGAAAAATAATAGTTAATAAATTTTTATATATTTTATGATATTACGTTTAAATAAAGCCTTTTTGAAGGATATTTTGATAGGACCTTTAGTAATAAAGAATTTAGATAAAAGTCATTGTATTATTACAATTTCTCAATCTAATTTTATTCAACTGATATATTTTGAGTTTATTCCTGAGATTAGTCATAAAAGTTGTATGATCTATTTTTATGCTAAGTCAGCAAATATTATATGTCATTTACTGGGATCTCATGAATATTTATCCTCAGCTATTTCTGTAAGGCATTCTTTATACTTAGGCAAGGAGCTTCATAAAGCTGAAATAGCGCTTATTCTTGGACAAAAATATATACAAGATTGATATTTGTCATTGATATTACTTACTCGTATAAATAACTCAACATATATATTTAGACTTATTTTTATAAGTATAAATTTAATTCATTACTGTTATTGGCAAGCTTGAAATGTATTCAAAGCTTTTTCTTAACAACTTGAAAAAAACTGTTTTAGATTGTACCATACAGGGTGATGATAAAATTCAAGTTTTTATCAATCTAAATTTAATATTGGGCATGTAACTCAGTGGATAGAGTACCAGATTCCGATTCTGGTAGTCGGAGGTTCGAATCCTCCCTTGCCCGTTAACTTTATATGGTTGACTTCAATATTTATCTATATTAGTATTTGCATGTCGATGAATATATACTTATGCAAGTCATAATAAGGGGCTGTTAGGTTTCTACATACAATTGAATAATTTAAGCTATAGAGGATGAAGGTGAGCTATACTTCATTAATCCTAGCTCTATCATAAATGCAAAACATAAAATAGTTCCTTTTTCTAGAAGTCTAGTACACGCATAATTTTTTAGCAGTTTACTTGTTATTTTTTAGAATATCAGTTTATATTTCTCCAGTATAACTTGATATGTATTTTTGGAGATGCTCTTAAATTCTAAATTTAAGCAAAGTTTTAGAACAAAGCTCGATAGAATATTTTCCTCTGCATTGTTTTAATCCTTTAAATCGGGATTGTTTAACATGATAGCTTATAAGCTAAATTGATATGGACGTGGGTTCGAGTCCCACCAGCTCCATGGATATCTCTTAAATTAACGGATGAATGACTTGCAGTATAGTTATTATAAAGAATATATTCATATCAGCAAATTGCAGTAATAATTAATTGTGCTGATAAAAAAATAATAGAGTATATTTGTGATTTTATATATAGATTATTGTGTAAATGATTTGAAAGGATGATTGTATGAAAAATGAAAAAAAAGTTATCAATGTTACAAAAAATGCCCTTAGCAAATTGCTAAGCTTGAAAAAACTAGATGTTAAGAATACTTGTTTGCGTATATCAGTAAAGCAAGGAGGGTGTTCTGGTATGTCTTACTCTATGGATTTTGATAGTCTTACAAATATTACAGATACAGATGAAATAAGCGATTATGGCCATTTTAAGATTATATGTGGTGCTAAAAGCCTATTATATTTATACGGTATGTCGCTCGATTATGAAGATGCATTAGTTGGAGGAGGTTTTAATTTTAGTAATCCTAATGCTACTCAAACTTGTGGATGCGGTAAGTCCTTTGCAGCATAGTTTTAATTCTTGCAAGATATAGTATATTTTTTCTATTGTAGTATTGTTTATATGTTATTCGTATTTATTTTTTTCATGACAAAAATTCATGAGTTTATTTAATTTAATGTTTATGCAGTGGATATCAGATTATTCAGATAAATTTATATCTGAGGTTAATACATGTGACTATAAGAAAATTAAAAGTTTTGATAGCAATTTTAGGGTAACTGTAAATCCTGTCCTTCTTATCTCAGCTAAAACAAAAGTAAATCCACGAGAAAAAACAGTAGAAAATTTCTCTGATAAAAAATACATGACAAATAATTTAATAAAAGAATTGGTGCATAAATATTGGCAGCAAACAATTTTTTTATCAATTCCTAATTCTTTATCTGAGAATTACTCAAACAAATTAAGATCTGACAGTATGAGTCTTGACAAAAGTAAGCAGAAAAAATTCTTAGCTGATTTTAGTAAGGCATTGGTAATAGGAAGAATAGAAGCTTCTGTTATTAAAGATATTAGCTCAAAGACAAAAAATTCTTATATTAAATATGTTTGGAGAAGGGGGATCAATTTGCCTTCACCTAATAATTGGTTTGGGATTTTTGAAAATAAGAGATATCCTAGCTTTCCTAGCAAAATGCAAGTTAACTTAATGCAAAAATTAAAAGCTAATCAATTTCCTGTTTTTACATTAGTAAATGGTTTTAATCAAATTATTGTTACAGAACCATCAGAAGAGTTATTAATTAATGAAAATCTATTAGACAAGTTTTATAAATGGTACCATGATAATTTTCTGTGGCAGAAAGACTATAAGCCAGTTTATGAAGGACTGTTTTTTGTTAACCCTAATGATGCAGAAGAATATCAAGAATATACTGCATCTAAGTATATCAATTCTAGCAATCAATATAATCTGAATTTATTTGCTAGTGGTTTAGATGTGTATTATCGAATGGTAAGAACTTCTCCTCCAAGAGTACAGTTTCGTCTTATTCCAGACTTAAAAGAAGTAGGAAGATTAGTTCGAAAATATAGAAATAAGAAAAATATTACCTTTCATCATAAACAAAAATATGGTAGAAATTATTTTCAAGGACAACCCATTTATCTGATTCAACCTGTATTATCTAAGTCAAAAGCTAGTAATATAACTCAACTAGTCAAATACACTTACAAAATTGGAGGAAGTAATAATGACATAGAATCAGATGCTGTTTTTACTAATTATGATACAGCTGTACTGGCTTGGCAAAAATTTAGGCATGAACACTCAGAATACAAATTACCTTCCATGCCAAAATTAATAGTATATAATCTAGAAGATCTTTTAAGTAAATATGAGTCAGATATAAGTATATCTCAAAAAAATTATTTTTTTGTTCCTGCTCAAGAATCATATTACTTTATGACAAACAATGAAATAAAGCAATCTAAAATATCTAAGTCTAGCTATCTAAATCATAAAATATTATATGCTAAAGTTTGGGCTAAAAGAATCTTATGGTCTTTAACTAGTAGGCAACCAATAAATTGGTAGCTTACTAAGTTATTTATCATATTTCTTTTGATTACTTGACTAGTGTTAATATGATAAATGAGTATTATTTTCTTGAGTAATACTCTACCACTAAAAGTTCATTCAGTTGCAAGGCAACCCATTCTCTTTCAATTATCCCATTCACTTTGCCTATCATTTGTGCTTTATCTAATTCTAGATGATTAGGTATATTTGCTAATCCTGGAAAATTGAGATACCTTTCAACTAGCATTTTTGATCCATTCTTATCTTTTACTTCAATATTATCTCCAGGTTTGCATTGATAACTACATATAGATAAATTTTTATTATTGACCAGAATATGACCATGATTAACTAATTGCCTTGCTGCAGGAATTGTAGGAGCCATGCCTAGCCGAAATAATGTATTATCTAGCCTCATTTCCAAAATTTGAAGTAAAACTAACCCTGTTGATCCTTGAACTTTCTTCGCAGCTTTAATGCATCTTAGTAATTGCCGTTCGCTCAGTCCATAATTAAATCGTAGCTTTTGTTTTTCTTCTAAGCGTACAGCATATTCTGAAGGTTTTCTGGATTTTTGACCATGTTCACCTGCGGGTGCTTGTTTTTTTGAAGTTTTTCGAGTTAGGCCAGGTAAATCTCCTAGTCTTCTACATATACGTAAACGAGGTCCTCTATAACGAGACATATAACTTCCTTTATATATAGATTGATATTTGGTATATTCTCTAATAATTGTTATATCTTAACTATAGTCAATATAGTGTAGCATAAGATTCTTATATTGAGTTAGTATTTTTTTTAGGTGATAGTATCATAATCATCTGCCTACCATCTCTAGAAGGTGATTGCTGTATATCTGCTAGATTATTTAAATCTCTAGCCATTCTATTTAAAAGCTCAATTGCTAGATTTGAATGCTGGATTTCTCTACCTCGAAAAGTTATTGTAGCTTTTACCTTATCTCCTGCTTGTAGAAATCGCATTGCTTGGTTGATTCTTACTTTATAGTCATGTTCTTCTATTTTATAGCGCATTTTGACCTCTTTTAAAGCAGCGTTATGCTGCTTTTTACGTGCTTCTTTCGCTTTTTTTTCTTGAATAAACTTATACTTGCCATAATCAACAATACGGCATACTGGAGGATTTGATTTATCACTAACAATTACTAAGTCAAGACCCTCTTCAAATGCTAAACTAAGAGCTTCATTTGAGGAATAAATACCTATCTGGGAACCAGATACATCTATTAACCTCACTTGTGGGTATTTTATACGTTCATTGATGATGGGCTGTTCGCTATTCCCTCTGTTAAATTTTTTGGATTTTTCTAACACTATTGCTTGGTTATTAAAATATCTGAAATTATAAAAAAATATTGGTAAATATCTCTAAATTATTATAACATTACATAGAATAGAATGATATTAGAGCTTGTAAGACTTTATTTTCATCTAATAAAAATATGTTATAAAGAAATTTGTCTTTCAAAAAATACTGTTTATGAAACATACATTATCTGTTCTTGTTGAAGATGAAGCGGGTGTTTTATCTCGTATTGCAGGGTTATTTGCTCGTAGAGGCTTTAATATTGAGAGTTTGGCGGTTGGACCTGCAGAAAAAACAGGTATTTCCAGGATAACAATGGTCGTTGCTGGAGATAACAGAACAATAGAGCAACTCACAAAGCAGTTATATAAGTTAATTAACATATTAAAAGTTAAAGATGTAACTAATATTCCATGTGTTGAGAGAGAATTGGGTCTCCTGAAAATACAGGCCACGAAAGAGAATCGATCAGCTATTTTAGAAATTGCGAATGTATTTAGAGCCCGGGTTGTAGATATTGCTCATGAGTATCTTATTTTAGAAGTGACAGGTGACCCAGGCAAGATGGTAGCTATTGAGCAATTACTTCATGAATATGGTATTGTAGAAATTGCACGGGCGGGCAAAATTTCTCTTACTCGTGCATCTAATGTAAATACAGAATTATTAAGAAATAACTTAAATCGAAAAACATTAATTACCTAATACTAAGCCAACTACCCGGTTTCTCTGTGAATGAAAGACATTCAATTAAATCCCAATCAATTTCGTTACAAGAGCTATTTATATTTACTGTTATTAAAGTATTTTTTGGTGTGAAAACTGAATTACCATTTTCAGTTTGATGCTTATGTTGCTTTTTTATAATTTTATATATGGAGCAACTATGAACATGTCGGCAGTTAATACATATGCACATTCTCTTTTTTATTTGCAATAATATTTAGTGGGGGTGGAGGGACTTGAACCCTCACGATCACTGAAGATCAACAGATTTTAAGTCTGTTGTGTCTACCATTCCACCACACCCCCATCAAATTAGCAAGAGCATTTCAGGCGGCACCCAGATTCGAACTGGGGATAAAGGATTTGCAATCCTCTGCCTTACCACTTGGCTATACCGCCAGATTATAACTTTATGTTAGCATAATATTCATCTAAATGACGTAATTTTACATCTTTCTCATCAGCTTCCTTTAATATTTTCAGCACTGCTAGTGAATAACCGACTTTTAAGTATATCTTCCGATTGTATTGTAACTAGATCACCTTTTGTAAGTATTCTATCACCGCTGATAAAAATCCTATTAGCTTGTCTCATTCTAGCCCTATCGATAGCATTCCGTATGCTCCTTGCATTAGCAAAATGAGGTTGCTTCATTCTTCTCTCAGCGTATTCTAGAAGAACCTCATCTGCTTCAGGTGCAAATCGATATTGTTGTTCCTCTAACATTAGTTTTGCTATTTGTAAAAGCTCTTTCGAAGTATAATCTGGAAAGTCTACATGATTAGTTACACGTGATGATAATCCAGGATTTGATTCATAGAATTTTTCCATACGGTCCCTGTAACCAGCAAAAATAACAACCAAGTCATCACGCTGATTTTCCATCACTTGTAATAAAATTTCTATGGCTTCAGCTCCATAATCTCTCTCATTGTCAGGTTTATAAAGATAATAAGCTTCATCAATGAATAATACACCACCCATTGCTTGTTTTAATACTTCTTTTGTCTTTGGAGCCGTATGACCAATATATTGACCAACTAAATCATCTCTTGTAACTGTCATCAAGTGACCTCGTCTTATATATCCAAGCCTATTTAGTATGTCTGCCATTTTCATTGCAACAGTAGTTTTGCCTGTGCCTGGACTGCCCGTAAACGACATATGCAATCCAGGGCTTCCTGAAACTAATCCTAAATTACTTCTTAATCTATCAATTAAAAGTAAAGCTGCTATTTCTCTAATTCTTGTTTTAACTGGGGTCAATCCAATAAGCTCTTGCTCTAGTTCATCAATAACTTCTTGGATTTGTGTATTATCATACTCTTCTTGTAAGTTTACAAGAGTATCATCAGAAAAATTGTGTTTCATGAATTTATTTTATGTAGTAAAAGAGAGACTAAATATATTAGTCTCTCTTATTGGTTAAATCACTTTTAGTAACATTTTTGCTTTATTAATTAATAACGAGAACCTTCTGGTTTAAATGTTGCGTAACTGCGAACACAATACTTTTGATTACGTCCAGTATCTTCAGTTCTAACAAGTTCAAAGCCTGGTTCAGAAGCTGGTCTATCGATAATAAAAGATAGTACACAACTCTCTACACCTCTAGTATTATCAAAAGCATTTATTTTAATATATACACCTGGATGTTGTTTACGGCAGCTGCCAATTTCATACATCACTGAAGCTGTGTCAGTGATATCAAATAATGGCAGACCCCATAATTCCCAGTAACTATTTCTTGGATGTGGATCTTCAGTATACTCAATATTTACTGACCAATTTTGAGTAACTGCGTAAGCAATTTGTTTAGTGATTTGCTCATCAGTTAGATCTGGAAGGAAGGAAAAAGTTCCTTGTGTTAATCTCACTATTCTATACTCCTTTAATAATTAAGCAAGCTATAATCAAGATTTTTGATCTTTTCTGAAGTTAAGATCAAATAAATACTAAATTTTTCTAGACATTCGCTGTTGGAGTCTCTACGAAATCAGCTGTATCTGTAGAAGTATAATTGAAAGAAATATCCTTCCATAAATCTAGAGCTGTTTGTAGAGGACCACAGGTTTTAGCCGCATCACGTAAAATTTGTGGGCCTTCAGATACGTAATCACGGCCTTCATTACGTGCTACAACCATAGACTCTAAAGCCACACGGTTAGCTGTTGCACCAGCTTGAATTCCATCCGGATGTCCAATTGTACCACCACCAAACTGAAGTACAACATCATTTCCAAGATAATCTAGTAATTGATGCATTTGTCCACAATGAATACCGCCGGAAGCAACAGGAGTTACTTTACGTAGAGCTGCCCAGTCTTGCTCGAAGAATATACCTTGAGGTAAGTTAACTTCTAATTTAGGTAGAAGCAAAGTGTTGTAGAAACCTCTAATCATTAAAGGATCACCTTCTAATTTACCTACAACTGTACCTGCGTGGATATGGTCTACACCTGCCATACGCATCCATTTACAGATAACGCGGAAGTTCATACCATGATCTTTTTGACGAGAGTAAGTAGAATTACCTGCACGGTGTAAATGTAAAATCATATCATGTCTACGAGCCCATTTAGCCATACTTTGAATAGCTGTATAACCAATTACAAGATCGACCATTATGATAATACTACCAAGCTCTTTTGCAAATTCAGCTCTTTCGTACATATCTTCCATTGTAGCAGCAGTAACATTAAGATAATGACCTTTAATTTCACCACTAGCAGCAACTGCGCGGTTAACACCTTCTATTGAGTACAGATATCTTTCTTTCCATCGCATAAATGGTTGAGAGTTAATATTCTCATCATCTTTAAGGAAATCTAGACCGCCTTTAAGGCCTTCATATACTACTCTACCGTAGTTCTTACCAGATAAACCTAACTTAGGTTTAACTGTAGCACCTAGGAAAGGGCGCCCAAACTTATCCATACGTTCACGTTCTACAATAATACCTGTTGCAGGACCTTGGAAAGTTTTAAGATAAGCTACTGGCATACGCATGTCTTCTAGACGTAAAGCTTTAACTGCTTTAAACCCAAATACGTTACCAATGATTGAAGCTGTTAGGTTTGCAATAGAACCTTCTTCAAATAAGTCAATATCATATGCAATATATGCAAAATACTGATCAGGTGTATTAGGAACAGCATCTACTTTATAAGCTTTAGCTCGATATAAATCACAAGCTGTTAATAGATCAGTCCATACAACTGTCCAAGTTGCAGTAGAAGATTCACCTGCAATAGCAGCAGAAGCTTCTACTGGATCAACTCCTGGCTGAGGAGTTACACGGAATAGAGCTAGTATGTCAGTCTCTTTAATTACGTAATCAGGTTCCCAATAGCCCATTTTAGCATATGGAATTACGCCAGACTCGTAACGTTCGTTTTTAATCCTTGTCCGTTGTTCTACGGATTGAGACATGTATTCCTCCTTG